TAACTAAAGAATAATTAAATTAAACTAAATCAAGTAATCAACTACTTAACTAAAGTTTAAATAACTGAAATACTAACTGAAATTAATAATAATGCCTTTTATAGGGTCTTGTCAAGACCTCATAATAAAAAATTATACTACTAAAAATTTATACTTAAAAATATTTTTAATAAAACGAAAATACTATTTTTACATTATTTGGCTTTAGATAAAAATAGTAAGCAAACCTATCTAAAATATGTAACTAGATTAAGCTTAACAAATATATTTATAATTATCTAATCTATCACATCAAAATATCAAAATACTTATATCAACTTAAAATAAAAAACTATATATTCAAATTAACATAATAATTATTAATGTATAGAATAGAAATATAAAATATATAAGGAGACATGAGATTTGCACAATTCTAAAGAAAAAATTTTAATTGTAGATGATGAAACTAGTATAAGAACAATTTTGGAAACTCGATTATCAATGATTGGCTATGATGTTGTTAGCGCAGGAGATGGAGAAGAAGCATTATATATATTCCGAAAAGAATATCCTAACTTAGTAATACTAGATGTTATGATGCCTAAACTAGACGGCTATGGAGTATGTCAAGAAATTAGAAAAGAATCTGATGTACCAATTATAATGTTGACTGCACTAGGAGATGTATCAGACAGAATTACTGGTTTAGAGTTAGGAGCAGATGATTATGTAATAAAACCTTTTTCACCCAAAGAATTAGAAGCACGTATTAGATGCGTTCTAAGAAGAGTAGATAAAATCGCTGTAAATTCTGGTATACCTAGTTCGGGTATTCTAAATATAGGATTTTTAAAGATTGATACAAATAAAAGACAAGTATACAAAAAAAATGAACGAGTTAGATTAACTGGTATGGAATTTAGCCTTTTAGAACTGCTAGTAAGTAAAGCCGGTGAACCCTTTTCAAGATCTGCTATTTTACAAGAAGTTTGGGGATACACTCCAGAAAGACACGTTGATACACGTGTAGTAGATGTACACATTTCTAGACTAAGAGCTAAATTAGAAGATGATCCTAGTAATCCAGATTTAATTTTAACTGCTAGAGGAACAGGATATCTATTTCAACGAATTATTGAAAAAATGGAATAATTGACAATGAAAATATTATTTTAATAACTGGCTAAATATAAAAATTTTTTTGATTTCTTTCTAACTTTATTTTATCATTTCAATTTTAAGATATTTAGCTTTGTATAAATATTATTAATCGATAGTCTAGTCTCATTATTTATTTCAAATCTAATCGAAATGCTTAAATAAAAAAAGAACCCAAATATTAAGCAGCAATCACCATCATAATATACAAGACACAATATGATATAAAATAAATAACTTAAGAAATCGACTGATGAATAAAAACAAAAAATCAATGTATTATAATTACAATTGACAATACTGCTATAAACGATATGCATATAGATTACAACGAAATATATTATAGAACAACTATTAATAAACTCTTTTAATTTTATAATAAATATACAATATAAACTAAAGCTTGCTGAGTTAATCGTCAATACAAAACAATATTAACTCTACAAAAAATAAAAGAACTTAACAACATATAATTAAAAGCTAGCAATTTTTAGCAATTGTATTTCATTTAAACTATCTCATGATCTTAGTATTGAAAAAATAACTTAAGTTATTACTTAATGATTGAAACCTAAAAATAAAATTCAGTTAGTTGTCAATATGTCATATTATTTTTTCTTATAAACTTCATATTAACTATTACTACTTAGTAAATCATAATGTCAATTAATATACAATAATATGATTACTATATAATATAAAATCATACAAGTTTTTAATTTAAATTATAAAGGCTTACTATTACATCTATAGTCAGAATAATAACAAATTAAATAACAATTATAATATGAAAAACAAATAAAAATAGAACAAGATAATACAATATTTGCTATACTATATTTGTATTATATGAAAATTTTAATTTAAAATAAATTGTGAACTTAGAGAACTAATTAAATCCTTTTAAATTAGCCACTAACTTTGCTAATTAATAGGCTTATAATATTAATATAAGCGTAAAGAAAAGTAAAGTAACTTTACAAATTCATATAAGCATTACTAGACATTACAAATCAGATTGTAATGTATAAATAAGCTTACAACTTATTTACTTAATTAGTTTACTCTGGAGACTTATTTTATGACCATAGCAATTGGACAAGAAAAAACTCGCGGTAGATTTGACTTAATCGACGACTGGGTAAAAAGAGACCGCTTTGTATTTGTAGGCTGGTCTGGTTTACTTCTGTTTCCATGCTCTTATTTAGCATTAGGAGGATGGTTAACAGGAACAACATTTGTAACATCTTGGTATACACATGGATTAGCAAGCTCATATTTAGAAGGATGTAACTTCTTAACTTCAGCTGTATCAACACCAGCTAATAGTATGGGACATTCATTATTGCTTCTATGGGGCCCTGAAGCACAAGGAGATTTTACTCGATGGTGTCAGATTGGAGGTCTTTGGACATTTATTGCTTTACACGGATCATTCGGATTAATTGGCTTTTGTTTAAGACAGTTTGAAATTGCCAGATTAGTTGGAATCAGGCCATATAATGCTATTGCATTTTCAGGTCCAATCGCTGTATTTGTATCAGTATTTTTAATGTATCCACTTGGACAAGCAAGCTGGTTCTTTGCACCTAGCTTTGGTGTAGCTGCAATTTTTAGATTTTTATTATTCCTACAAGGATTTCATAACTGGACATTGAATCCATTTCATATGATGGGTGTCGCTGGAATACTTGGAGGAGCTTTATTATGCGCAATCCATGGTGCCACTGTTCAAAATACCTTATTTGAAGATGGAGATGCAGCAGATACATTTAGAGCATTTACACCTACACAGTCTGAAGAAACTTATTCAATGGTAACAGCTAATCGTTTCTGGTCACAAATTTTTGGTGTAGCTTTCTCTAACAAAAGATGGTTGCACTTCTTCATGTTATTCGTACCAGTTACAGGAATGTGGACTAGTGCATTTGGCATAGTGGGCTTAGCATTAAATTTAAGAGCATATGATTTTGTATCACAAGAATTAAGAGCAGCTGAAGATCCAGAATTTGAAACATTTTATACTAAAAATATTTTACTAAATGAAGGTATTCGCGCATGGATGGCAGCACAAGACCAACCACACGAAAACTTTATATTCCCTGAGGAGGTTTTACCACGTGGAAACGCCCTTTAATCAAAATATCGTAAGCGGCAGAGATATTGAATCTACAGGATTTGCATGGTGGTCTGGTAATGCAAGATTAATCAATGTATCAGGCAAGCTCTTAGGGGCTCATGTCGCTCATGCAGGTATAATGGTTTTTTGGACAGGAGCAATGACTTTATTTGAAGTTGCTCATTTTATACCAGAAAAGCCTTTATACGAACAAGGTTTTATACTTATACCTCATTTAGCAACTTTAGGATGGGGAGTTGGTCCTGGTGGAGAAATAACTAATATATACCCATACTTTGTAGTAGGCATTGTACATTTAATATCTTCTGCCGTACTAGGTTTTGGAGGATTGTACCATGCTTTGATTGGACCAGATACTCTTGAAGAGTCTTTTCCTTTCTTTGGTTATGATTGGAGAGATAAAAATAAAATGACAACAATACTTGGTATACACCTTGTATTATTAGGCATAGGATCATTTTTACTTGTCATTAAAGCTTTATTTTTTGGTGGAGTATATGATACATGGGCTCCTGGAGGTGGAGATGTAAGATTAATAAGCAATCCAACTTTAAACCCTGCTATTATATTTGGATACGTGCTAAAATCTCCATTTGGAGGCGACGGTTGGATAGTTAGCGTCAATAATATGGAAGATTTAATTGGTGGACATGTCTGGATTGGAGTCATTTGCATAGCAGGAGGAATATGGCATATTCTTACAAAACCATTTGCTTGGGCAAGAAGAGCATTTGTTTGGTCTGGTGAAGCTTACTTGTCTTATAGCTTAGGTGCTTTATCTATCATGGGATTAACTGCATCTAACTATGTATGGTATAATAATACGGCATATCCAAGCGAATTTTATGGACCTACAGGACCAGAAGCATCTCAAGCACAAGCTTTCACATTCCTTGTAAGAGATCAAAGACTAGGTGCAAATGTAGCGTCTGCACAAGGTCCTACAGGATTAGGAAAATACTTAATGAGATCACCAAGTGGAGAAATAATTTTTGGGGGAGAAACAATGCGTTTTTGGGACCTAAGAGCTCCTTGGGTAGAACCATTAAGAGGACCTAATGGATTAGATCTAAATAAAATTAAAAACGATATACAACCGTGGCAAGAAAGACGAGCTGCAGAATATATGACACATGCACCATTAGGGTCACTAAATTCTGTGGGTGGCGTTGCAACAGAAATCAACTCTGTGAACTATGTCTCACCTAGAAGTTGGTTAACAACATCTCATTTCTTTTTAGGATTCTTTTTATTTATTGGACATCTATGGCATGCAGGACGTGCAAGAGCTGCAGCAGCAGGATTTGAAAAAGGTATCAATAGAGAAAATGAAGCGGTTCTATCTATGAGACCATTAGATTAAATCTGTATAGTATCAAGTTAAAAAACTATTCTTAACTTTAATAGTTAAGAATAGTTTTTTATATGCACTAAAACAATAAAATTGTATCTAATATATTAAATTCCGAGTAATTCTATTATAGGTAAAGAAAAAAAAATTCTATACAAAAAACCATAACAAAAGCTATCATAGCCAATCTTCCATTCCAAGTCTCAGAACCTATAGAAAAACCCCAAATCCATCTATTACGTTGATGATAAATTTTCATATAATTCAGTCGCCTCTATTTTTCTCTTCAAAATCAGATATACTATATTATAAAATGGTACAAAAAACTATTCAAGAGTATTAAGTTTATTTTAATTAAAATGAGACTAAATATACATACACTTATCCATCCAACTATACAAAAATTAGCATATGAAATTATTTATCAAAAATCGCATAAAAAACTTCAAGACACAAATAGCGAAAAAACATTAGGAATGCTTATTTTTTATGAAATTTTAAGAAAATGTTTAAAAATAGATAATATATACATAAAAAAAGTTGATATTTTAAAAGAAAGACGTTTATTAAATCAATTAGACAAGTATTTGATTATAACTAATCTCATAGAATGTTATAACATGCTTGCAGATGTACAAAGAATACTACCCGAATCTTCTTTAAAACATATAGACTTTAATAATATAGATAATACTTTTTACTGCGATGAAAAACTACAAGAGCATAAAATCATTATATTTGAAAAATTTTTGAAAAATTATGGGATAATTGAAATCATAAATTACTTACAAAAAAATAATCAAATTAATTTAAATCATGTAAAAATCATCTGTCTTACATGCAATAAAAATATTTTAAAATATCTAGCTAAAAAACATCCACAATTAAGCATATATACTATAAAAATCAACTAACATAAACTGATGTTAATTGATCTATTGTTAAATCTCAATATTATAAAATAATGAATATTATAATCAATTCTTTTAATTTAATTTTCACATCTATAGCTAATTTTTCTGAAATATATCTTATATCTATTTTATTGAAACTATCTTTAGCTTGGTTTCCAACAGTAAATTGGTATAATGAGCCTTTTTGCTCTCTAAACAGACTTACAGATCCATACCTTAAATTATTTAGAGGAACAATACCAATGATATTTGGAATGGATATGTCGCCTATGTTGGGAATTATTTTTTTACAATGCTTAACAGTCATATTTAACAATATACAACTCGAATCTATGACTTAACAATTAATAAATTTTACATCACAATAGTTGATTAATCAAATAAAAAATTATTTAATATTAAATATAAACACTATACTTATTTATATCTTGAAATCATCATGTTAAAAATTAGATTAAAAAGATTTGGAAGAAAAAAACAGCCTAGCTATAGAATTATAGTGATTGATAGTAGAAAACCAAGAGATGGAAGAGCTATTGAAGAAATAGGATTTCACAACCCCATAACGAATAAATCGCAAATAAACTTAGAAAGGGTTAGAAAAAGAATCAATGAAGGTGCTAAGCCTACTGAAACAGTTCAACAAATTATAAATCAGCTTGAAAAAGAAAATTAATAAATTAAATCTAAGGAGATTAGGTTGTCCAAATTTACATTTAAAATTTTATGGCTTGAAAATAATATTGCTATAGCAATTGATTATATTATAGGTCAAAATAAAAGCCCACTAACATCTTATTTTTTTTGGCCTCGTAACGACGCATGGGAAGAACTAAAAACAGAATTAGAGTCAAAACCATGGATCAATGAAAATGAGAGGATAGATTTACTAAATAAAACCACTGAAATTATAAATTTTTGGCAGGAAAAAGGTAAGAACATATCTTTGAGGCAAGCTCAAGATACATTTCCAGAATTTAATTTTATTGGAACAAATTAATTCAAATTCTATTAGATGATTAGTAATAATTTATAAATTATACTAAACATCTCAATATTTTGAATAAAAAATACAGTAAAATTGCATTATTTACAATATTTAATTATAGTATAATAATTATGAATAATAAATTATATAAAAAAAAATTGATTTTCTATTAATTAGTGTTGAAGCCATAAACTTATATAATTTAGACGAAAATTACACATATAAAATGAATTCTGTACAATCCGTACAAATAGATACCTGTCTAAATAATTTATTCTTAATAAGGTGTGGTAATTTACTTAGACATCCACAATCTTATACATTATACAACTTTAAAGAAACAATAAAAGCCATCTATTACCTTTATAGATCTGTTAATAATTTCAGGATGCAAAAAAAAATAAATAAGATATTCAAGGCAATATATCATGATAATCAATTAAAAAGTATCAAACAATACCTGCAAAGATTTAAATATATATACTATAAAACACAGAACTATTACAATATTAATAGCAAGTTCTATTTTTATGATAAAGATATAACAGAAATCGCTATATTTAATTTATATATGATACATATATTAAGTCATGAAAAAGGTATTTACTTTCTTATTAAATATCTGAAATCACCATATTATATATATGAAATAGACAGCTAAAAAATGAAATAAATTTGTTTCTTAACTGTCTGTTTGATCTGCTATCAGACATTCTGTTGTTAAAATCATCGAAGCTATTGAAGCTGCATTTTGTAAAGCAGAACGTGTAACTTTAGCTGGATCAACAATACCTTCCTTATACATATCAACAATTTGACCAATATCAGCATTATAACCCATAGAGAAATTACTAGCTTTAATTTTTTCTACAATTATAGGACCATTATTACCAGCATTTTCCACGATTCTTTTAACTGGATATAATAAAGCATCAACTATAATTAAGGCACCCACTAATTCTTCTTCAATTAAATTGTTTACAGCCCAATCTCGCAAATCTTGAGATAGATGTACAAAAGTAGAACCTCCTCCAGGCACTATACCTTCTTCAATAGCTGCTTTAGTTGCATTAATAGCATCTTCTAAGCGTAGTTTTTTATCTCTCATTTCAGTTTCAGTCGCAGCGCCTACTTTAATAACAGCAACACCTCCAGATAGCTTAGCAAGTCTCTCATGTAACTTTTCTTTTTCATAACTATTCGTACTGGCTTCTAATTGCCTCCTAATTTGATCGCAACGTTTCTTAATAAGACTTTCATCCACGTCTGCAACAATTGTTGTGGTATCTTTAGTAATTTGAACCCGCCTAGCAGATCCTAATTGATTTAAAGCTGCATTATCTAAAGCTAAGCCCATATCTTGTGTAATCACTTGTCCTGAAGTTAAAATAGCTATATCCTCTAATAATAATTTTCTTCTATCTCCAAAACCAGGTGATCTGACAGCAACTACATTAATAATACCTCTCAATTTATTTACAACAATTGTAGCCAAGGCTTCTTTTTCAATATCTTCAGCTATAATAAGTAAAGGACGACCCGTTTTAGCAACTTTTTCTAAAATAGGCAATAATTCTTGTTGAATAAGTGTAATTTTTTTATCTGTTATTAAAATATATGGATTATCTTGCACCACTTCCATTCTAGATGTATCTGTAACAAAGTAAGGAGAGATAAAACCTTTATCAAACTTCATTCCTTCTTTAATTTCTAATTCTATAGTTGTTGACTGACCCTCTTCTAAAGAAATAATGCCTTCTTTACCTACTTTTTGAATAGCATTAGCTATCATATTTCCAACTTCAATATCATTACCAGAAGATATAGAGCCAACATGAGTAATATCCTGCATGTTTAAAATAGGTTGAGAATAATCTGCAATTTTAGCAACAATAAATTTCACTGCTTTTTCTATTCCTTTTTTCAGTATAATAGGATTAGCACCAGCTGCAACGTTTTTAAGACCTTGTTTAACTATAGCATGAGCTAATACAGTAGCAGTAGTTGTACCATCACCAGCAACATCATTTGTTTTGGATGCAGCCTGCCTAATCAATGCTACACCCGTATTTTCTATTACATCTTTCAACTCTATTTCTTTAGCAATAGTTACTCCGTCATTAATAATTTGAGGAGCACCAAATTTTTTTTCTAATACAACGTTTCTACCTTTAGGACCAAGTGTTATAGCAACAGCTTCAACTAAAGTATCCATACCTTTTTCTAAAGCTTTGCGGGCATTATCTTGATATAAAATTTTTTTTGCCATTTTGTTATCCTTAATCCTTACTTCATGAAAAATATATAAATAGATCTAAATTAAAATAATTTGATGTTCGTTTTATAAATAAAAAAATAAGTTTTTGATCAGAAACCTGATATACTAATACTACATAAGGGCCTGTAGCTCAGTGGATTAGAGCACGTGGCTACGAACCACGGTGTCGGGGGTTCGAATCCCTCCTCGCCCGATAAATTTATAAAAACATATAAAAAATCATATTTTCTATCATAATATTTAATACATATAATAATATTAAAATCATACTTTATGCAACCACTAAGAGGAACTAAAGACATATTACCTCATCAAATTATCTATTGGCAACATATATACACTAAAGCTTCAGCCATACTATCTTTACATAACTATTCAGAAATCAGAACACCTATTATAGAATCAACAAATTTATTTCAGCGCACTATAGGAGAAGAAACTGATATTATTAATAAAGAAATGTATACATTCATCGATCAAAGCAAAAGAAATATAACACTAAGGCCAGAAGCAACAGCAAGTATAGCTAGAGCATTCGTGAGCAATAAACTTTATCAAAACAAGTTGCAAAAGCTTTGGTATCTAGGACCAATGTTTCGATATGAAAGGCCACAAAGCGGAAGGCAAAGACAATTTCACCAATTAGGTATAGAATGCATTGGTAGCTTAAATCCAATGGCAGATGCAGAAGTAATACACTTAGCTAATGAATTGCTATGTCAACTCAAGTTAAAAGATTATATACTAGAAATTAATTCTATTGGCAGCTTAGAAGAAAGGCAGATGTATAAAATAGACTTAGTCGAATATTTATTGCAATATCAAAAAGATTTAGATGAAGATTCTCAGAATCGCCTTTATTCTAATCCTTTAAGGATTTTGGATAGTAAAAATATCAAAACTCAAGAAATCTTACAAGATGCTCCAAACTTAAATAAATACTTAAATAAAACATCTGCTGAACATTTTTATTTAGTTTGTACACATTTAGATAGTTTAAATATACCTTATACAATCAATTATAAATTAGTAAGAGGATTAGACTACTATAATCAAACAACTTTCGAGATGAAAATAAATTCTCAAGATCGTCAAAACACTATATGTGGAGGTGGACGTTATGATAACCTAATAGAACAATTAGGAGGTCCAAAAACGCCAGCCGTAGGCTGGGCAATAGGATTAGAAAGATTATTAAAAATCATTGAACAAAAATTAATACTATCTCAACAACCAATAAATGTATATATAGCAACACAAGGATTAGAAGCACAAAAAAAGATTTGGGAAATAATACAAAATTTAGAAAAAGAAAATATAAAATTCGAATTAGACTTATCTAATACAAGTTTTCAAAAACAGATTAAAAGAGCTAGCAAGCTAGGAGCTAAATTTTGTATTATTTTAGGAGATCAAGAAATAAATGATAACTGCATTACTACTAGGAAATTAGATGAACACAAACAATATACCATTTCCTATTCAACTTTCTTAGAAGAAATATATAAACTAAAATATTAAACTTTAGTTGACAATTAATGCTAATTAATTGTTTAATAGTTATATGGGGTGTAGCCAAGCGGTAAGGCAGCGGACTTTGACTCCGCCATTCGCAGGTTCGAATCCTCCCACCCCAGTAAAACTATTAAACTAATTACTTAAAATTAAATATCATATAAAAGCTGGAAAAACTTGTAACTTTATACATATTCTCATTTCATTTGTAAGAATAATGTCCAAATTGTAAACACCTATATTTTTAATATTAGGTATATAAAGATTTTTCTTATCCAATTTCTCTCCTGTAAGATATAAAATATTTGATATTATTTCTGTATCACTTATGCTACCAAAAATTTGATTAGTATTACCTACTTTTTTCTTAACACTGATTTTCGCAATTTGATTTAATTTTTGAGCAAGTATCTGAAATTTACCCTTAATTTCATTTAATTTCTTTTGTTTTATATTTAGAAACATTTTATAATGCTTTAATCTGCCAGCAGTTGCTAAATAAGCAAAACCATAAGGAATCAAATAATTAAAAGCATAGCCAGAGCTTACTTTTACTATAGTACCCACTGATCCAAGATTAACCAAATTTTTCTTCAAGATAACTGTTATTTTTTTTTTCATGCTCAACTCTACAGCTAATAATAAAATATATTATATAACACTATTCACTATTGAAACAATAATGTTTGATTTGATTTTTATATAAAATCTGTGATGCAAGAAGTGATCTTAAATTATCATAACAATATATAACTATTTTTTTATCTTTTAAATAATGACGTATAAAATTAATTGTTTTTTTAACCTTAATATTTTTTAAAGGAATATTAACAGCTTTAGACAAATGATATTTACCAAACTCTTCTGGTTGACGAACATCAATTAAAATTACAGCCGATTGATTCAAGATACATAATAAATTGCTCTGATTAATAAAATTAGAATTTAATGATTTATTTTCACAAGAATAATTCATTAAATGAGAATTCATTTTAGGCACGATTTCTATGGTTTTAAAAGACGCATCAAGAAGATTATATACTAACAAATAGCCACTTAAAATATTTCCTATACCTAAAATAATTTTCATTGCTTCTACTGCTTGAAACATACCTATAACACCTGTTAATACACCAAGTATACCTAATATACTACATTTAGGAGTGTATAAATTTAAGTTTTTAGGATATAAATCAGAATATAAAGGCCCACTTTTATAATTAAAAACACTTACATGCCCTTCAAAGCTTTGCACAGCTCCATAAATATGTATCTTGTTCTGTAAATAACACGATCTACTAATTATATATCTTGATTGAAAGTTATCAGTTGTGTCTATAACTATATCATAATTTTTAATAATATCTCCACAATTATTTTCATCTACTATACATGAGTATATACGAATAACGCACTGTGAATTAATATCTTTAATTCTATCACGTACTACATGAACTTTTAATTTATCAATATCTTCATCTTTGTATAAAATTTGTCTATGTAAATTAGAATGGGTTACTTGATCATTATCTACAATACCTAAACAACCTACTCCAGAAGCAGCTAAATAAATAATACCACATGCAGCCAATCCGCCAGCACCAATAAATAAAATCTTAGCTGCCTTTAATCTCTTTTGTCCATTATCTCCAATATTATCTAAAACTAAATGACGAGCATATCTTTTATACTCTAATTCTGAAAGATGATTAGTGGATATAGGATAAAACATAAAAATATATACATAAAAATAATACTATTAATATAATTGTATAATCTCACATTAAATATTGGATTGTATACAATTTATATTATTCCTATAATAATATTTGTAATATAATTAAGCTTGAAAATTATATAGCTTATAAATAGTTCACAGCAAACTTTTAGAACTATTTAATTTACTGAATTTTTTACTTTTTTTACATTTTAATGTATGTTTTTATGTACTACGCCTTTAGTTCAGCTGGTAGAACGCAGGTTTCCAAAACCTGATGTCGAGGGTTCAAGTCCTTCAAGGCGTGTAATCTTACAATAATATTAAATTAATAAAAACATAAATAATATCTAATAATAAAGATCGCATAAATCAAAATATAAGACTATTAATTTTACATTAATAACTCTGATGCTCTATAATAGAGCAATAGAATTAGAATCAATAACAAAAAATAAATAACTATTTTATGGCTAAAAAAATTATAGGGCTTGTTAAATTAGCTTTGAATGCAGGCAAAGCTACTCCCGCTCCACCAGTAGGCCCAGCATTAGGACAATATGGAGCTAATATTGTAATGTTTTGCAAAGAATATAATGCAAGAACAGCAGATAAACTAGGCTTAGTCATACCTGTTGAAATTTCAATATATGAAGATCGTAGTTTTTCATTCATTTTAAAGACTCCACCAGCAGCTGTACTGCTAAAAAAAGCTGCTAAAATACAAAATGGATCAGGACAACCAAACACTGAAAAAATTGGATCAATTTCTGTAACGCAATTACAAGAAATAGCTGAAACCAAATTACAAGATTTAAACACTCAAGATATCAAAAAAGCCATGAAAATTGTGAAAGGAACTGCAAAAAATATGGGTATCCAAATTAGTGACTAATATAAAATAAATTTAATATGACAAAACATTCACGCCGCTTTAATATACTTTTGAAACAAATAGAAAAAAACAAGTTTTATGCACCTTTAGACGCTTTATATTTAATGAAAAATTTATCTAATGTAAATTTTGTAGAAACAGCAGAAGTACATATTGTATTAGGATTGGACCCTAAATATGCAGATCAGCAATTAAAAGCAACTGTTATGCTACCTAAGGGAACAGGTAAAACAACCCGTATAGCTGTGATTACTACAAACAATCAACTGCAACAAGCAAAATCTACTGGAGCAGATATAATCGGAGGAGAAGATCTAATTGATGAAATCAAAAAGGGTCGTTTAGATTTCGATAAACTTATAGCTACTCCAGATATTATGATATCAATCGCTAAACTAGGTAAAATTTTGGGCCCCAAGGGGCTAATGCCTTCACCTAAAGCTGGCACAGTAACAAATGATTTAGTAAATACAATTAAAGAATTCAAAGCTGGCAAATTAGAATATAAAATCGACCGCAGTGGAATATTACATATTCCATTTGGTAAACTCAATTTCACTCCAGAAGATTTGTATAGTAATTTAGTTACTTTGCAGCAATCTATAGATAAGAACCGACCACAAGGTTCCAAAGGTAAATACTGGAAATCTATCCATATTAGTAGTACTATGGGACCGTCAATACCCTTAGATATCAATCTTTTACGTGACAGCTATTTATGATAAAATAATATAATCAAAACGTTTACTTTATTTATATGCAAAACAAACAATTTATTTATATAATGAACACAAAAATTAATAACATTATTAATGATTTAAAATCATTAACACTATTAGAAGCAGCTGAATTAGTAAAACAGATAGAAGAAACATTTAATATTGATGCATCTATTGTATCTCAAAACCCAGCAATAGTTACGCCTGCAGCAACAGATAGTTCTACTAAAAATGAAACAGAAGAAAAAACAGAATTTGATATTATATTAGAAGAAGTACCAGCAAATAAAAAAATTGCTATATTGAAAGTTGTGAGATCAATAACTGGTTTAGGTTTAAAAGAAGCAAAAGAATTAGTAGAATCAGCACCTAAAACAATTAAAGAAAGTACAACAAAAGATAACTCTGAAGAATTAAAAAAACAACTCGAAGAAGCGGGGGCTAAAGTGTCGATTAAATAAAAATATTGAATCATAACAATATTGTTATGATTCAATATTAAGTAGTGTTTAAAATATTCCTAAAGTAATTGCCTTAGATAATGGCATAGTTGCACCAATACCAAGCCAAATTGCAACAAAAGTTCCAATTAAGAATACTGTAGTAGCAACAGGACGTCTAAAAGGATTCTGAAATTTATTAACACTTTCAATAAATGGAACCGTAATTAAACCCGCAGGCACAGAAGCCATAGATAGAACACCTATCAACTTATTTGGTATAACTCTTAATAAATTAAAAGTAGGAAAGAAATACCATTCTGGTAATATCTCTAAAGGTGTAGCAAAAGGATTAGCTGGCTCTCCTATAGCAGAGGGCTCTAAAACTGACAAACCAACGTCACAAGCCAATATACCTAAAATAACAACAGGAAACATATATAATATATCGTTTGGCCAAGCTGGCTCTCCATAATAGTGATGCCCCATACCTTTTGCTAATTTAGCACGCAGTTTTGGATCAGTCAAATCAGGTTTTTTTATAATTGACATATAGAAATTCCTCAATACTAGATTTTAAATATATTTATAACTATTAACTATAGCGGCCCTGAGATTCCTTGTTTACGAATCATTAAAAAATGCATTAACATAAATACAGCAGTTAAAAGAGGTAAAACAAAAGTATGCAAGCTATAAAATCTCGTAAGTGTACTTTGTCCTACACTTACTCCACCTCTTAATAATTCAACTATACTTGCCCCTACTATAGGGATAGCTTCAGGAACACCTGTTACAATCTTCACAGCCCAGTATCCTATCTGGTCCCATGGTAAAGAATAACCTGTTACACCAAAAGAAACTGTTAGAACAGCCAATATAACACCTGTTACCCAAGTTAACTCACGTGGTTTTTTAAAACCACCAGTCAAATATACTCGAAACATATGCAATATTAACATAAGTACCATCATACTAGCAGACCATCTATGAATTGATCTTATCAACCAACCAAAATTAACATCTGTCATAATATATTCAACAGACGAAAAAGCTTCAGCTACAGTTGGTCGATAATAAAAAGTCATAGCAAAACCACTTGCAACTTGAATTAAGAAAGATGTAAATACTATACCACCAATACAATAAAAAATATTTACATGAGGTGGAACATATTTACTAGTTATATCATCTGCAATAGCTTGAATTTCTAATCTTTCTTCAAACCAATCATAAACCTTTCCCATATTAATTGTTTAGTAAAATATAAAAATTGTGCGTTTAAACTACAATTCACTTCAATTTATTATTAAATCTTAAATCAATATAATTATAACATTTATTATTTTCTTTTTTGTATATTAAGCAATTTTATTATTGCGTAAATAACTAAAAAAAGAAAAATAGCATATTAGAATTTTATTTTTTACAATATACTTTATAAACAGTCTTTTAATTAAAAAGTTTACAACTTTATTGACAGTAATTGGATTACTTCCTGTAATATAACTAATAGTTTTTTGTGATAATTCAAAAGGAATAAGAATATAATTATTATTTAATACTCCAAAATCTTTACATAATAGTAACAACAATTGAACTACTCTGTATCTAATAGATTTATGCATTAATACATATGATGAACTTTCATATTGTCTCAAAGTATAACGAAATAAATCGAGCAATTTAATTGAAGTTGATAAATAGTGACAATGAGCAATATAATCTAACCAAAACAATTTAATAAAGTAAGTATTTTCTAATGCAACTACTTTATAATAAACATAATTAGAATCAAAAAAATTAAAATTAAAATCAATTATACTTTTATTAGTCAATATAGCTAAAAAAATAGACTCACTATTTGTAAAAATTTTCATAATATATACAGTACCATAAAAAACTATAATTAACGGTTTATACTTTGTTTGATACTTAAATATCAACGAATCTCCTTTATGTAATTTATAAATATAAAAAGGGATTCCTGATTCAAAAAATAATTGCTTCCATTTGTTACTCATAATTCTTACTTATACTTTATACTAAAAATAAGCTTTTAACAATATACTCACTTTAATATAATCTGATAATGAAAAAAACAATACTTCTTATAGATGACGATATAGATTTATTAAATTCAATGGCTTCTTACTTAATTTCTGAGGGCTTCACAATACACATTACAACAAATGGATATAATGCATTAGAAAATTTAACAATTATCCAACCAGATTTAATCATTACTGATATCATGATGCCATATATAGATGGTTACGAGCTAATTAAAAGAATACGCTCTAAGAAAAACTGGTATCAAACACCTGTAATTTTTTTAACAGCCAAAGGTATGACACAAGATCGTATCTTAGGATATAACTTAGGGTGTAATGCATACCTTGCTAAACCATTTTATCCAGAAGAATTGATAGCTATCATAAATAATATATTTAAACAGCTTGAATTTTATAAAGGAAATATTAATCATAGTATTCAAAAACTTCAAAATAAAAAGCAAGACTCTATTTTTAATTCTTTAACACCAACAGAGTATAAAGTACTTATATTAGTAGCCAAAGGCTATACAAACAAAGAAATTGCTAACAAAGTTAACTCAAGTATAAGAAATATAGAAAAATATGTAAGCCGCTTATTAAATAAAACAAAAACTAGAAACCGCACAGAACTAGCAAAATTAACTTTATTAAATTCTTTAAACAAGCTACAGGGCGAATGACGGGACTCGAACCCGCGAATAGTGAAGCCACAATCCACTGCCTTAACCTCTTGGCTACATCCGCCAAAATTCTAAAATATAATAATGAATTATAATACTTTTTAAATAATAAGTCTATATTTTTTCAAAAATTTAATGGATTCTAACAAAATATATTATATGAATACAATATACAACACAATTTTTATCAATGGACAAGCGTTTAATTGTTATATTAATATGTCTCTTAAAGAATTATTAAACTATCTAGAATTTGAATTAAATTCCATTGTTGTAGAACATAATAATCGTATTATACACTCTACAGAGTTTGATAAAACTTTCTTTAAATCACAAGATAAAATAGAAATCATTACAATTGTTGGAGGTGGTTAAATAAGTTCTCTTCTAGAGACAGATAATCTAGCTTGTTTCATATCAATATGAATAATTTTAACTTTGATTTTATTTCCAATTTGAAATGTATGATTTATATTTTCTATATATTGATGACCTATTTCTGATATATGGAGTAATGCGGGTATACCATATATAGTAATAAAAATACCATACTGCTTAATTTGAGTAATTTGACCATAAACCAATTTACCTACTTTTAATAAATTAGAATAAAGATCAAGTAAAGCTAGTTTATGACTTAATATAATCTTATTATTTTTTTCGTCCGCTAATAATAGCTTACATGGTAACTGATACTTTACTATAAATTCATAATTAGTAAATGTAATTAAATGAGATCTAGGTATAAAACTTTGCAAACCTTCTAAAACAGTTACAATTCCTCCTTTATTAAGATTCAATATAGGTACATCTAAAATAATGTCTTCCGATTCGAGCTGCTTAATACGTTTCCAAGCTCTTATATAATCTAACCTTTTAATGGATAATAACAACTGTTGTCTATTCTTATTATAAGCCAAAATAAAAAATTCTCTTGTATGATTAACAAGATATTTTAAATCACATCTATTATTATAAGAACTTAATAAAATTTCATCTATTGGTAAATAACCTGCTATACTTACTCCCACATCCACTAAAAAACCTTGTGACTCCTGATGAAAAATAGTACCAGCTATAATATCACCTGGATGTAAATTATATTTATATTGAGTTAGTATAGCCCCGAAATCTTTTTCTGAAAAACTTTTTAAATGCATCTTTTTCATTTTGATTATTATGAATTAAGTCACTAAGATATGATTGTACTTTTTTTTAAAAATATGTATTATATATACATAAGTAAACATAGGTAGTTGCAAATTTTAAAACAAATTTGAGGAAAGTCCGGGCTCCAGTTAGTATATAGTATAGCTGTATAAATGACAGTATAGGTGACTATAAGGAAAGTGCCACAGAAAAAAACCGCCTAATTTACTATAATATAGGTAAGGGTGCAAAGGTACAGTAAGAGCGTACCAGAAGTATGGTAAAAATACTTGCTAGGCAAACCCCATATAAGAGCAAAGTAATAAACTTTACATTAAGAGTATCTATCATGAAAGAATTGATTGTAATTTACGGTTTATTATCAGTACTGCAAAAAGTTTATATGTAAATATAAAAAAAAGATTAATAACTACCCTTAATAAATTTAATTTTCACATAAAATATATAAATCTTAAAATTATTAAGAACAAAATCCGGCTTATGATTTACTTTAGATCTGTAAAATATCAATTAATATGATCTATATTCGCTCAATAAACATGCTATTTCTTTATCAATACGATTAATATCATCATAACTTAAAGTTCTATTATAAGCTCTGTAAATAATACGTAAACCAACATTATAACAATTAGTAGACTCATTTTTATAATGATTAAATACTTCCACTGATTCAATTAAAGAATTATTAAAGCTAGATATTTGTTTCTTAATTAAGTCTATACTATGAATCTTATCCAAAGTTAAAGATATATCTCTAGTTAAGCTAGGATAATAAGAATAAGGATAAACCATAGAGTTAATATGATTGAAAGATTTAATAGAAGCTATCAGTTTAATTAAATCAAATTCAAATATATACGTAGAAATTCCATAGCAATTACGTAGCTGTCCAAATATACCTATTTCTTGATTTTTCATATTGTAAATAATTGCTGTACGATTAATCTTTAACAATTTGGTTAATTTAAAAAACAAACAACTTTCATTTAAATCTTTTATGTTTTTCCATAATATTACAGCCTGTAATCTATCTAAGAACTCTTCCATTATACCTTTAGCGTGAAACCAACTAAGTGCTTCTGATTTATGTGACCAAGATCTTCGTAAAAAAGCAGTATTTGTAATTAAACCAGAAAGACGTAAACACTCAAAAAAACTGACAATATGATTAGAACTTGTACTTAACTTATTTACCTTAAATATCTTTCCTATTTCAAAAATTTCAATATTTTTGTTACCTTGTTTAAGATTATTTTGCTGATTTATAACTAATTGATCTATTAAACTAGTTCTTAGAAAAGATTGATCTTGACCTAAAGGATTAAAAACTTTAACTCCCGTTGTAGGATTAGAAATTAAAGTATCACAAAAAGAATAATTTTGAACTTCATGTAGACCTAAATAACGTAATAAGCAACGAATCTGACTTATTTGATCTATAAGTGTATTATGAAAAGACAAATTATTATACATAAACGGTAGCCTACTCATAAACTTATTAAAGCCATAAATACGCCCTATTTCTTCAATTACATCTATAGGCCTTTTAATATCGTCCTGTCTATTAATAGGTACTTGTATCGTCAAAATATTTTTCGCCTCATTATATCTTGTGATAAAATTCAAACTTGCTAATAAATTAATAATCTCTTGTACAGTTAGGTAGCCGCAAAAGTTACTTCTAACAAAACCTAAAATATTGTGTATCTTACTTATCTCTAAAATTATAATTTTAGGCATATAATGTAGCTTATGATAACCATAAAACTTACCTAATGTGCCATATGCAAATGATCCAATCAACTGAACTGTATCATATAATGCATTAATAAAATCAGACCTCAAGCCTTGATTCAAACATTTCTTTGATAGATCGGTACTAAGATTTAAAAGTTTTTGCATACTTTTAATATATTGTTTACTACATACTTGACCAACAATAAGTATAGACTTTGTAAACAAATCACACTGAATACGAGGATTCGTATAAAAACCAATAGTAAACAATATGAGATCATCATACTTTAAAACTTCTAATTCAATATTTTGCTTACTGAATAGATTATTATTTGTTTTCTGTAGACTGAATAAAGAGTAATTCAATTCTAAGGAATGAATTTTTTGTTTATCAAATATATGTATTGATTGTCCCCATTTTAAATATATATATTCAGAAATATCAATTAATAGATTTAACGGTTTAATATTCTGGCTTATTAAATAATATTGGAGCCAAGAAGGAGATAAAGTATTGTTTAAACGATAGATCTGAATTAAAGACAAATCTAATAGAGAAATATTCTTATCTGATAAATTAAAACCATTAATATTAGTATTAAGAGAATCTGTGTACAATTTATACATTAAAGGTCTATTGAAAAGACAGCTAATTTCTCTAGCTAGACCTACTACACTTAACACATCTTGTCTATTAGCTGTTGTAGTTAAATCAAAAACTGTATCATTAGCAGATAGATCATGAATAATATTTTCTATTTCAAAACCTGATACATTTAATTTGTCTGCAAGAGAACTAAATGTTATACCATTTAAATCTACAATTTGTTTAAGCCATCTTAAAGAGAATTTCATATACAAAAAGATTAAATACAATAAACATTCATAATTTAATATTACTAATATATCATTTTAAAAAATACACATTAATTTCACTTAGCTTTAGTAAAAGAAAGTTTATTTCTATTAGCATATTTTTCCATAAAACGCATAAAACGATCCCATTCTTGTGGACTTTTTATTATATATATAGCTTCTATAGCTTGCGGTTTACCATTAATAAATTTAGCACTTACATCTCTAGTTATAAGTTCACCTTCATCATCTTTTAAATACATACCTGTAATATCACCTTGATCCTCCATACCTGACCTTAAAATATCCGGATTGTTAAATCTAAATGTTGCTGTACCTTTACTACCATCTCTAGAACGTGTTAAAGAAACATCAGCAACAACTTTTTCATTAATTCCTTTAATAAACTGAATAACAGCCATAATGATTTTCCTTAATTAAAAAATATAAAACATTATATAAACTTAATCGTGAAGTATTATATAGATTTAATAATTATTATAAATGATAACAAAATTCTATCCAACGAATCTAGTTATAAGTAATAACGAATATAAATTAAATTATCTTTAAATACTTAATAAAGATTTATAGCATATATAAAAAACTTTTCTACATAACTATTAAGTTATATTTTCAAGTGTGTTATTATTATTTAGTATCAAAGGTAATATATATTAATTTGCTTTAATTAAATGTTTGAACGATTTACAGAAAAAGCAATAAAAGTTATTATGCTTGCTCAAGAAGAAGCAAGACGCTTAGGTCATAACTTTGTTGGTACAGAACAAATTTTATTAGGTTTAATAGGTGAAGGCACAGGAATTGCTGCACAAGTATTAAAATCTATGAATGTAAATTTAAAAGATGCACGCATAGAAGTAGAAAAAATTATTGGTAGAGGGTCAGGATTTGTAGCAGTTGAAATACCTTTTACTCCAAGAGCCAAAAGAGTTCTAGAACTTTCTTTAGAAGAAGCTAGACAACTTGGACATAATTATATAGGTACAGAACATTTGTTAATGGGTTTAGTTCGTGAAGGTGAAGGTGTAGCTGCAAGAGTACTAGAAAATTTAGCCGTTAATGTAGCTTCTATTAGAACAGAAGTAATTCAAATGTTGGGTGATAATACAGAAGCGAACACAAATGGTAACAACAACACACAAACAAGAAGCAAAACTCCTACGCTAGAGGAATTTGGATCAAACCTAACAGAATTGGCAGTAGAAGGTATCTTAGATCCAGTAGTTGGGCGACAAAAAGAGATTGAACGAGTAATACAAATATTAGGTAGAAGGACAAAAAATAATCCTGTACTAATTGGGGAACCAGGAGTAGGAAAAACAGCCATAGCAGAAGGTTTAGCACAAAGAATTGCAAATAAAGATATACCTTCTATATTAGAAGATAAGCTAGTTGTCACATTGGACGTCGGTTTATTAGTTGCTGGAACAAAATACAGAGGAGAATTTGAAGAAAGACTTAAACGTATTATGGACGAAATAAAATCAGCTAATAATATTATACTAGTTATTGATGAAGTACATACGTTAATTGGAGCTGGCGCTGCTGAAGGAGCTATTGATGCAGCAAATTTACTTAAACCAGCATTGGCCAGAGGAGAATTGCAATGTATAGGAGCAACAACACTAGAAGAATATCGTAAACATATAGAAAAGGATGCTGCACTTGAAAGACGATTTCAGCCTGTATTAGTTGGTGAACCAAGTGTAGAAGAAACTATTGAAATTTTATTTGGTTTAAGAGACAGATACGAAAAACACCACCAATTAAAAATGTCGGATGCTGCACTAGCCGCTGCTGCTAAATATGCTAATCAGTACATTTCGGATCGTTTTTTACCTGACAAAGCTATTGATTTAATTGACGAAGCAGGCTCAAGAGTTAGATTATTAAACTCCCAGCTACCTCCAGCTGCTAGAGAATTAGATAAAGAACTTAGGAATGTATTAAAAACAAAAGATGAAGCAATTAGGGCACAAAAATACGAAAAAGCAGAACAATATAGAACAAGAGAAATGGAAATTAAAGCTCAAATTGCAGCTATTGCACAAAGTAAAAAGAATGAACCTGATTTGCAAATTGAAGATCCTGTAGTAACTGAAGATGATATTGCAGAAATAGTTGCATTTTGGACAGGTATTCCAGTAACCAAATTAACAAAAAGTGAATCAGAAAAATTAATGCATATGGAAGAAACTCTTCATAGTCGTATTATTGGTCAAGATGAAGCTGTAGTAGCTGTTTCTCGAGCAATAAGAAGAGCAAGAGTTGGACTAAAAAACCCTAATCGACCTATTGCAAGCTTTATCTTCTCTGGCCCTACAGGAGTCGGAAAGACTGAATTAACTAAAGCACTAGCTTCTTATTTTTTTGGTTCACAAGAAGCAATGGTTAGATTAGATATGTCTGAATATATGGAAAGACATACTGTTTCTAAGCTGATTGGTTCACCACCTGGATATGTTGGTTATAGCGAAGGTGGATACTTAACAGAAGCTGTTAGAAAACGTCCTTACACAGTCATTCTATTTGATGAAATCGAAAAAGCTCATCCAGATATTTTCAACCTCTTATTGCAAATTTTAGAAGATGGTAGACTAACTGATGCTAAAGGTAGAACAATAGACTTCAAAAACACTTTATTAATCATGACATCTAATATAGGTTCAAAAGTTATAGAAAAAGGAGGAGGAAGCTTAGGATTTGAACTAGGAGAGTCTCAAACAGAATCACAATATAATCGTATTAGATCATTAGTTAATGAAGAATTAAAGCAATATTTTCGTCCCGAATTTTTAAACAGATTAGATGAAATTATAGTATTTAGACAACTAACCAAAGACGAAGTACGTGAAATAGCAGAAATTATGCTACAAGAAGTATTCGAACGCATTAAACAACAAAAGATAGAACTAGAAGTAACTGAAAGATTTAAAAATCGATTAGTAGATGAAGGTTATAACCCTAGTTATGGAGCAAGACCACTACGCAGAGCAGTGATGAGACTACTGGAAGATAGTTTAGCAGAAGAAGTTTTATCAGGTAAAATTAAAGCTGGTGATAGCGCAGTTGTAGATGTAACTGATGAGGGCAAAGTAACCGTATTATTAGGAGAACAAATAGAAATTTTACAACCTTAATCACAACTTACAATAACATATTATTGTAAGTTGTGATTAAGGTATTGCCAGGAACCAGATTTGAACTGGTGACACGAGGATTTTCAGTCCACTGCTCTACCAACTGAGCTATCCCGGCTAAGAATAAGTTTTTTGTATATTAACATATCTGCATCTAGATTGCAAGAATGACAATAGTGAAACAATAAGATAAGATAATATAAACTTACGAATTGACATCACAAAATTTATTGTTTTGTGGTGTAAATAATAACTTGCATAAACCAGTTGCACCATTACGATTTTTACATAATGAAACATCTACAATATTAGATAATTCCAGATGTCTATCACATTGTGATAATATAATAACTATATCTGCATCTTGCTCAATTGAATTATGCAAAATAAAATCACTAACAAGTAAAGCAGAATAAGATGGCTCTTGAATATCAAAAACTGAAAAATAATCAAAATAAGCGATATATGGAACATAAATATATTCAAAAATATATATAGACAATCTATAAAAATAATTTACAACACAAATAGTATTTTCCAAATAAAAATTTAATTTCAGCCATTTTATTTTTGAATATAATTTATGGTTATATGTTAAACTCAGTAAATAGTAAGAAAAACAGATACTAAAAGAATACTGTAAAGAAAAATTAAAATATGAAGTATATACAAATATATCAGATAAACAATTATTTTTATAACATTTAATTACATTATTACTAATTAACATTTTATAATTATATAAACTTCGCACATGAAGATTATTAATCATATCTAAATTGAAACCATAATAATTTACTACACATCCACTTTCTCTAAGATCAGATAATAAAGGAATTTTATTGACTCTAGTTTCAATACTTCTATTTAATTGAGATAAAACAACTATAGGTACATTTAAATACTGTGCCAATAACTTCAATTTTCTTGTTATATAACCTAATTCTTGTGTTCTTATATTATTATTAAAACCTTCTACTTGAACTAACTGTAAATAATCAATAATTATCAATTGAATAGTACCCGTTTCTTGATAAAGCAATTTAGATGTATATTCAATATAATCAATTGATATATTAGGTGTATCATTAATATAAACCTTATACTTCATCAATTTACGACAAATGTGATTCAAATCATACCATTCATCTACTGTAAGCTTACTAAAAGAAATATTTTGAGTAGAAATACCAGATGCAATAGCAACAAATTTACTAACTATTTGTATTTTTGACATCTCAAGACTAAAAAAACATAAACCTAATGAAATAGAAGATAAAATATTAAACGCTAGATTAATTACAAAAGAAGTTTTGCCTACTGAGGGACGTCCAGCAATCACAATTAGATCACCCCCCTGTAAGCCTTTTATTAATTGATCTAATGGTTGAAAACCTGATAAAATTATATTTCTATTTATAGTCGGCCGAACTAAATTTAAATTCTGATATTTTAACTGTATAAGCAAATCGCCAATTAAATCTTGAAAAGTCATTAAATTCTCTTTAGGGATTTTATGCACTGTGGATTCCAAATATTCAGACACCCTATTATATACTTGATGAGGATGTAAATCATGAATGTTAGCTAATTTAATAACATTATAACCATACTGAATTATCAAACGCCTCGTATAACTATTGTTAATTAAAATCATAAGCTCTTGTATATAAACATACATATTAATAGATGGCATAAAAATATGACTTTGTCTCATCAACTCAATGATTTTTAAAACTCCACCCACATAGTGTAATATTTGTGAACTAGTTAAGAAATAAAATAATTGCAAAATATCTATTTTCTTATTTTTATGAAGAGTAACTAAGCTCGCATAAATCAACTGGTGAGACTCTACAAAAAAAGAATCTGATTTAATAAAAGGCATAAGTTGTGGGAAAATAGTAGGATGAATTAAGATAGTACCCAATAAAATTTCCTCAGCAATATAATTGTGAGGAAGAATAGGATCAAGAATAATGGTTTGCATAAATAACTAATAAATATTAAAAATAAGATAACGCCTAAATATATTTTGACTTATCGATTTCGTATTAAATAAAGAATAAGCTGAAGACTTAGATCTATTTAACATATAATAATAAAATCTTATATGAACAATAGCAAAACCTAACCAATAATATAAACTTAAAGCTCTAAAATTATTAATCTTTACTTCAAGCAGTGCATCTAAATTATGCAACATAATAATAAAAATCAATACCTTCAAAAAACGCTTAGAACATATTGAAAAGTTATAATTATTTATAACATAAAAATAAATAAAATCTTTAGCTATAATTTTATATGAAAAAAAAGAAAATATTAATATATAACTGAACTGACAATTAAAAAATTGATACTTGTTAGAGTTCACCTGAAATTTTTGATAGAAATACATATAAATAAAAAAGAAAATATTGCATTACAGTGTTATGATACTATATTATTTATATAAATTGAATGTTTAAACAAAATAAAACAATTGTTATAAAAACTGATAATGTATAAAAAACCTTACAAAAAAAATTCTATTATTAATGCAGTAGAAAAAGATTTTAAAAAAGTCACAATACCTATTATTAATATAGGTGATAGCATAAAAATGTCTATTCTTATTCAAGAAGGTAATAAACAGAGAATTCAAACTGTAGAAGGAGTCATAATATCAAAACACAAATCACAATTAACCACAACTATTACTGTTAGAAAAACACTACAAAATATTGGCGTTGAAAGAGTTTATCTTATACATTCTCCTTTAATTAAAAATATTAAAATAATCAGAAAAGCAAAGGTAAGACGAGCTAAATTATACTACTTAAGATCAAGATCAGGGAAAGCTACCAGATTAAAAACAAAATTTAATTAGTAATTTTTGTCATTAGCATTAATTAAAAATATGATAGTATATTATATTAAAGCAAGGATGCATAGCTCAGTTGGTTAGAGTATCACGTTGACATCGTGAAAGTCACTGGTTCGAATCCAGTTGTATCCAGGAAAACTGTGATTACTTAAATATTCATATAATTTAATAATATTGTATAATTCACGTGGGTCGGTGCCCGAGTGGTTAATGGGGGCGGACTGTAAATCCGCTGGTATTACCTACGTTGGTTCAAATCCAACCCGGCCCAATAACAATAAAAATACTAGTAAAAAATTTACATAAATCAAGCCTTTATAACTCAATGGTAGAGTATTTCCTTGGTAAGGAAAAAGTTATGGGTTCAATTCCCATTAAAGGCTATCTACTTTCATTTTAGCTAATGACGTATTTTTGTTCTTGACCATCTTAGATATGCCTATCATTTGTGAATTGCTTTTACCAGGTGCTACCATAGGATAACAATTCTCTTCTTCCTTGACTTTACAATTTAATAAACATGGACCATCATAATTTACAAAACGATGCAAAACTTTATTCATATCATGTCTATACTCTAAATTCAAACCTAATATGCCAAAAGACTGAGCTAATAGAACAAAATCAGGAGCGCCCTTTTCCATATTAGAATGAGAATATCTCTCTCCATAAAAAGCCTGTTGCCACTGCCTGACCATACCCTGCCATTTATTATTTATAATAATAATTTTTATAGGCAAATTATACTGAACAATTGTAGCAAGCTCCTGAAAATTCATTTGAAAACTAGCATCTCCACTAATACATATAACGCTTTCAGAAGGATGAGCAACTTGAACACCAATAGCCGCAGGAAGTCCATAACCCATAGTGCCTAAACCAGAACTAGACATCCAATGTCTAGGTAAGACATTGACAAACTGAGCCGCCCACATTTGATGCTGACCTACATCGGTAGTGAAATAAGCATTAGGTTGAATACGGGATAAAGAAAAAATGACTTCTTGAGGAGATAAACTGTTAACATGTTTTGGAATCAATAAAGGATACTGGTTTTTCCACATGGCTATTCTATTTTTCCAAGAATAGGTTTGCTGAGAATTAAACAATAAGTTGGAATTGCCATCAAGATAGTCCAAAATACGGCTTATCACATCCTTAACATCTCCTAAAACAGCAACTTGAGGAACACGATTTTTACCTATTTCTGCAGGATCAATATCAACATGTATAACCTTAGCATTACATGCAAACTCATCTAACTTACCTGTAACTCTATCGTCAAATCGAGCACCGAGAGCAATTAATAAATCACACTCACTAACAGCAAAATTAGCATAAGCTGTACCATGCATACCTAACATACCTAAACATAAACTATCATTCTCATCAATAATTCCTTTACCCATTAATGTAGTACATATAGGTATCTGAAAACGATAGGAAAACTCTTTAATTACCTCATGAGAACCAGAAATAATAGAACCGCCTCCAACATAAAGCAAAGGCTGACTAGATTCATAAAGTAGATTCAAAATTTTAACAATTTGACTATCCTTAGGTTTTATAATTGGACGGCAACCTAGTAATTTAACATTATTCGGATTGAGAGGTTGATAAAGAAATGTTTCTAAACCAACATCTTTAGGAACATCAATTAAAACAGGTCCTGGTCTTCCATGCTGAGCAATATAAAAAGCTTCAGAAACTATTCTAGACATATCTCGAGGATCTCTAACTACATAAGAATGTTTAACTATAGGTAAAGTGATGCCAAAAATATCAACCTCTTGAAAAGCATCTGTACCTATAAAAGGCCTTGCTACCTGACCAGTTATTAAAACTAAAGGAACAGAATCTAACTGTGCTGTAGCAATACCAGAGACGAGATTAGTGGCTCCTGGACCAGATGTTGCAAAACATACACCAACTTTTCCTGTACATCTAGCATAACCATCAGCAGCATGAGATGCACCTTGTTCATGACGACACAAAATGTGCGTAATTAAACCTTTATTCTCCCACCTATATAATTCATCATAAATAGGTAAAATAGCACCACCAGGATAGCCAAAAACATGGTTTACATCATTCTTCACTAAACTATCTATAAGAGCGAATGCACCTGTAACTTCCTTTAAATCAGAATCATAATTTGTATTCATGGATTTCTTAAAATATTTTATGCACTATAAACAACTAACAATAGATTATAACTGAAGGTAAAAATTTCTAGTGGGTTAATAAATATTCTTTATGTGCAACACACCAGTATGTATTAATTAAGTTTAAATCGGAAGGTTTTTCGTTGACTAATATTTACTTTTTTTTCTTAATTGTATATATAATATTATATATGTCGAATTTTTTGTTATAGATCTTAAAAATTCTATATGCGGAATTTTTATTTTATACCTAACATCTGCCTTAAAATGATTGTTATAATGCTAGTAAATACTATAATCATAATGCTTATAGTTAGTCTTTTATTTTTCTCTTTTAATAACTCAAAAATTGTGTAAAAAGTTGTCAAGAAAAATCCTATAATTACTGAGAATAAAAATCTCGGAAATTTGTTTATATTGTTCCAAAATTTTGTCATATATTAGTATTTTTATATTTGTATGTTGTTTTAAATTAAAATAAGTGAATAATATTGCTTTTGTAAACTTGTTTTGATAATTTTATTTATTCTAGATTTAATTGATGGGAGAAAAAATGTTGAAAAACTTTGAATATCTACAACTATTAAGTGATCTTTTGCCTTTTATACAACGTTTTTATGGCTCTACTATAGTTATTAAATATGGTGGTTCTGCTATGAAAAATGTTGGTTTAAAGTCCAAAATTATAGAGGATATTTTGTTTTTATCTTATATAGGTATTAAAGTTGTTATTGTGCATGGTGGTGGACCAATAATTAATTATTGGTTGAAACAAATGGATATAGAACCTAAATTTTTTAATGGTATTCGTGTTACAGATAAAAAAACTATGGAGTTAGTAGAGATGGTTCTAGTAGGTAAAGTCAATAAAGATTTGGTTAGTTTATTTAATTGTTCATCTAATCTAGCAGTTGGTTTATCTGGCAAGGATGCTAATTTAATTACTGCATCTAGTTTTTTTACTGATCAGCCAGATAACTATACAGGTAAAGTAAAAAAAGTTAATCTTGATATTATTAATATTTTACTTTCTCATGGATATATTCCTGTCATTGCTAGTGTTGCTTCAGATTTAAATGGACAATCTTATAATATTAATGCTGATTCTGTAGCTGGTGCTATTGCAGAGTCCTTGAATGCTGAGAAGCTTATTTTATTAACAGATACACCAGGCATTATGTCGAATATTGATAATCCTGCAACTTTAATAAAGCATTTAAATATAGAAAAGTTAGAGGATTTAAAAGATCAGCGGATAATTGTTGGAGGTATGATACCTAAAGTTGATTGTTGTATTCAAGCTTTGAAGAATAATGTTATGTCAGCTCATATTATTAATGGTAATGTACAGCATGCTTTATTGTTGGAAATTTTGACATTGGGTGGTATAGGCTCAAAACTAGTAGCATAAATTATTTCATTAATTAAATATTTATTTATTTGTTTTTATTTTTATGTTATACTTAACAGAAATTATAAAGGCTCAGTAGCTCAGTTGGTTAGAGCAGGGGACTCATAAGCCCAAGGTCGCAGGTTCAAGTCCCGCCTGAGCCATTAAATTTCTTATTATATTCTAGTTTTATATGTTAATGGAGAGGTGGCTGAGTGGTTGAAAGCGCCAGATTGCTAATCTGTTGTATGTGTTAATCATACCGAGGGTTCGAATCCCTTCCTCTCCTTCTTATAGGTAATTAAGCTTTTTATATATTTGACAATTATTTGATTAGTATGAGATGATATTGTAAATCTGCTGGGATTGTAGTTCAATTGGTTAGAGCACCGCCCTGTCACGGCGGAAGTTGCGGGTTCGAGTCCCGTCAATCTCGTTCTATTCATTTCATCTTTTATACTATATATACTTCTTTTTCTGGTACGGGTGTGTATTCATTTATGATTTCCTTAAATTCTTTTCCGTCAATAGTTTCTCTTTCAATTAGTAAGTCTACTAATCTATCAATAATAATTCTATTATCCTTAATAATTTGAACTGTTTCTTGATAGCACTTCTCTACGATTTGATAGATTTGTTTATCAATTTTAATTGCAATTTCATCAGAATATTCTGATGCACTTCCCATACTTCTTCCTAAAAATGGGTTTGACTCTTCATTTTCTAAGCATAATGGACCTATATTTGACATGCCAAATCGTGTAACCATTTGACGAGCCATAGATGTTACTTGTTGTAAATCATTGCTAGCTCCAGTTGTAACTTCTGTATCTCCAAATACAACCTCTTCTGCAGCTCTACCACCTAAGGCTCCCATAATACGTGATAAAATTTGAGATCTTGATATTAAATTTTGATCTTCTCCTGGTGTGAACCAAGTTAATCCTTTAGCTTGACCGCGAGGTATTAGAGTTACTTTTTGCACCGGATCATGATCTTTTAGAAGTGTTCCAACTATTGCATGGCCAATTTCATGGTATGCAATTAAGCGTTTACTTTTGCTATCGGTTAATGCTGTTCCTTCCATACCTGCTACTATACGGTCGATAGAAGCATCTATTTCGTTTAATGTAATGTATTTTTTTCTTCGTCTAGCTGTTAATATAGCTGCTTCATTTAGTAAATTTGCTAAATCTGCTCCTGAAAAGCCAGGAGTTCTTCTAGCTATTATGGATAAAGATATATTTGTGTCCATCTTTTTATTTTTAGCATGAACTTTTAATATATCTAGTCTGCCTTTAAAATCTGGTATTTCTACAGACACTTGTCGATCAAAGCGGCCTGGTCTTAATAAAGCAGAATCAAGTATATCAGCCCTGTTTGTTGCTGCAATTACTATAACTCCTGTATTTCCTTCAAAACCATCCATTTCGGTTAGTAATTGATTTAATGTTTGTTCTCTTTCATCATTACCACCACCAATACCTGTTCCTCTTTGTCTACCGACAGCATCTATTTCATCTATGAATACAATGCATGGAGCGTTCTCTTTTGCTTTTTTGAATAGATCTCTGACGCGTGAAGCACCTACACCTACAAACATTTCTACGAATTCAGATCCTGAAATACTGAAAAAAGGTACGTTTGCTTCACCTGCGATTGCCTTAGCTAATAATGTTTTACCTGTGCCAGGAGGGCCTATTAGTAAAACACCTTTAGGTATTTTAGCTCCTACAGCTGTAAATCGTTCTGGTTTTTTTAAGAATGTAACTACTTCTTCAAATTCTTCTTTGGCTTCGTCAATTCCTGCAACATCGTTAAAAACTATACCGGTTTTAGCTTCCATTTGAAATAAAGCCTTGGATTTGCTAAATGACATAGCTTGTCCTGGTCCACCAGAAGAGTTATTAGAGCGACGGAATAAGAATGCTAAGCCTAATATTAATAATATTGGAAATAATAAATTACCTATTAAATTCCAGATCGCACTAGTATTTTTAGTTGGGTGTGCATCTAAATCTATGTTGGCTTTTTTAAGTTTTACAATTAATTCTGGTACTGTTGCTGGCAGTTCAACTCTAATCTTTTGAATTCTATTACCTAATTCAGGACCAACTGCTTCTACTATAGCTGTATGTCCGTTATCGTACAGATCAACTTTTTTTATCCAACCCATATCTAAATATTCTAAAAAACGTCCATACGTCATTCGAGAACGTGCTATGCTTGTGTTTAACTCGCTTGTTGTGGGAGCTAAAAATCCTTGCCATAAAAAGAATCCAATTACAATTATCGGTAAAGATAATAATAATAAAGTTTTCCAAGATAATTTCATTATGTTAAGCCTTGTATTAATTATATTTAAATGAATTTAACATCTTTAATATTTTTTAGGCAACTATATTATATGAAAATATATTTTTTTGTTTATATAAGTTAATTTTTTAATTTTATATTGGCTGTATAATAATGTTATTATGTGTTGAATTATTTATACTATTACTTATATGATAAAGAAAGGATCAGTAGTTAAAGTTTTGCGCAAAGAATCTTATTGGTATCAAGATATAGGTACTGTTGTTAAGATCGAGAAAGATATTAAATATTCAGTTCTTGTGCGTTTTATCAGAGAAACTTATAGTGGTGTTAATAGTAATAATTTTTCTGAAAGTGAATTATTATTAGTTGAGTCTTAGTTTAAATTATATAGGTATATAAGTAAAAGATAAAAGCAATTGCTTTTATCTTGAGTTAAAGATTTATTGGTTATATAACAGTTCTATTTAACTTCCTAATGTTGCCCAGTCTACATCTACATTTTCTAAAATTAAAGATGAGTTATATATTTGTAAAATTATTAATAAAAATAAAAAGAATAAGAGCATAAATACTCCCATAATTGGAGTTGTACCCCAACCTGGAGCAACTTTGCCATATTCAGAATTTAAAGGTCTTAATATTTCTCCTAATCTTGTTCTTAATGCCATAGTTTTTTAATCTAATTTGTATATTTTATAATTTTTATTTTATATAGTTATAATATTAATATTATAATTATAAAAATCAATTAACTGAATCTATATTGTCTTTATGGAAACTGCAACAGTTCTTAGTATTTTTATTTCTAGTTTATTATTAGGAATAACAATGTATTCTATATATACTTCTTTTGGTCCTATATCGAAGGAGCTTCGAGATCCTTTTGAAGAACATGAAGAGTAAATAATATAACCTTAAATCGTTTATAGCATTTAAAGTTATATTATTGTTTTTTCGATTTATAGCTATAGCTACTTAAATTAACTTTAAGTAGCTATTTTAGTCCATAATAGATATAGCTCAGTTTTTTTATTATATAGTTTATATTTATTTGGCTATTCTTGGAGGGTCTCTAAAGAATATCGCAAAGAAGATAACCATTAATGTTCCTACTAATAGAAAGACATATACTAATGCTTCCATATTTACCTCCTTATATAATTATATATGTATCTATTTTATACAGCGCCTTGTTTTTTGCTGCTTCTATCTCCTAATTTTTGAAATGCACCAAATTCTACTTGTTCTGTTACTTCTGCGCCAATACCTGCAAATACATCTCTGAATATAGTTCTTGATCCATGCCATAAGTGGCCAAAGAAAAAAATGAGTGCAAAGTTTGCATGTCCAAAGGTAAACCATCCTCTAGGACTACTTCTGAATACACCATCTGATTCTAATGTAGTGCGATCAAATTCGAAGACTTCTCCTAATTGAGCTTTACGTGCATATTTTTTTACACTAGGAGCATCAGTAAACACCTTACCATTCAGTTTTCCACCGTAAAAACTGACAGTTACACCTACTTGTTCAATACTGTATTTTGATTCAGCTCTTCTAAATGGGATATCTGCTCGTATAATTCCATCTTTATCAACCAGTATTACTGGGAAAGTTTCAAAGAATGCGGGCATTCTTCTGACGGTTAATTCTCTTCCATCTTTATCTTGAAATATAGGATGTCCCAACCATGCTTCTGCTATGCCATCTCCTTTATCCATAGGCCCTGCTCTAAACAATCCACCTTTTGCAGGATTATTACCTATATAGTCGTAAAATGCTAATTTGTCTGGTATTTTAGACCATGCTTCTTCAGGTGTTGCTCCTTCATTTAGTGAATTTTCTACTCTTCTTTCAATTTCTTGCTGAAAATATCCGCTATCCCACTGATACCTGGTTGGTCCAAAAAGTTCTATAGGGGTTGTTGCTGAACCATACCACATAGTTCCACAAGCTACGAAAGCACTGAAAAAAACAGCAGATATACTACTTGATAGTACAGTTTCTATGTTACCCATTCTTAGTGCTCTATATAAGCGTTGTGGAGGTCTTACAGTAAGATGGAATAAACCAGCTAGTATTCCTACAGTACCTGCTGCTATATGATGTGATGCTATTCCACCTGGATTGAATGGATTGAAGCCATCTGGACCCCAAGCTGGAGCAACTGGTTGTACCTTACCTGTTATTCCATATCCATCTGATATCCATATTCCCGGTCCGAATAATCCTGTTGTATGAAAGGCACCAAAACCAAAGCATAGCAAACTAGATAATAGTAGGTGAATACCAAATATTTTAGGCAAGTCTAATGCGGGCTCACCTGTTCTTGGATCTCTAAATAATTCTAAGTCCCAGTAAACCCAGTGCCATATAGATGCTAAAAATAACATGCCCGATAAAACTATATGCGTAATAGCAACACCTTCAAAACTCCATAACCCAGGATTGGAAACACTTTCTCCTGTAATACTCCATCCACCCCATGAATCGGTTACTCCAAGTCTTGCCATAAAAGGCATCACAAACATTCCCTGTCTCCACATTGGATTTAAAACGGGATCAGATGGATCGAAAACGGCTAACTCGTATAAGGCCATAGAACCAGCCCATCCTGCTACTAAAGCGGTATGCATTAAATGAACAGATATTAAGCGTCCTGGATCATTTAATACAACTGTATGTACACGATACCATGGTAGTCCCATTGAACTACTATCCTCCTAGTTAAGAGATATAAAATTATTGCTTTTCTTACTATTTGATATATACTAACTCCATAGTAATTTATTATAACATTCTTCAGATCAATTAATGAGTTTTTACTCGCATTTATATAGAATAATATTTTTTACTAGATAGAAACATATAAAAGTGATAAGCATCAGAAAACCAATACTATTCTGTATATTTAAGCTCAACCATACCGTTTTAATAATATGATTATCATAATTTATATAAGGTATTGAATAGAGACACCTAATACTTTCTATTGCATAAGTAAGTGGGTTAATACTAGCAATTATTTGCAGCCAGTAGGGCATGAAAGATAACGGAGCTAATGCTGTGCTTGAAAATAATGTTGGTAAATTTACAATTAATATGAGTGCTAGAAATTCTATATGACCAGGTAGAATAAATGCTAAGCAAATACTTATGCTTCCTATACTTAGTGTAATTAATAAAAGTATTATGAATATAGGTATGATTTGTTGAATATTTAAGTTATTATATTCGATGAGTAGACTGGATATTATTATAAAGCTTGTCTGTAATGTAGTAATTGTTGCAATAAAAATAATTGAAGAGACTAATAATGAGTTGCGAGATTTTAATGGTGCTACAAGTAGTCTATTAAGGAAACCAAATTCTCTATCAAACATGAGTGGTAAACCAGAACTAATAGCTCCTGTAAAAGATGAGAAAACGATAATTCCTGGACTCAAAAATTGATGATAATTTTTATTTTGTGTTAATAGATTTACAGGTGCATTCTGAAATAATGCTCCAAATAAAATAAGCCATAGTAATGGTTGTAATATACCTGACAATAAACTGGAAGGTCGTCTTTGTGTTTGTATGTAATATCTTTTAATTAAACAAGAAATTTCTTGATATATATTATTGATATATATCTTGGATTGAATATTTTTTTTAGGTTTGAGTTTTATATAGTTATACTTTAAATTATTTTTTGAGGTATTTACCATTATATTAATTTTGTAAATTTATTTAGAAATTTTTTATTTATAATTATAATATTTTTATGATATGTTGCAATTATATCTAAATATAATATGGTTATTTATTTTATTTTATGATTTACTATACTAATATGTAGTCATTATAGTATCTAATTTATTAAAGTAATATACAATTAGTAGTTCTAGTCATTTAGTAATTATCATAGGAGAAAAAATATGTCTTATAAAGTAACTTTACAAATTCCTGATAAAGACGAAGTAGTTATTGATTATCTTGATCCAGATACAAATACAGATACTATTTTAGATGTTGCTGATGACCAAGGGTTAGATTTGCCTTATTCTTGTAGAGCAGGTGCTTGTTCTACTTGTGCAGGTAAATTAATTAGTGGCAGTGTTGATCAGTCTGATCAAAGTTTTTTAGATGATGACCAAATAGAGGCGGGTTTTATTTTAACTTGTGTTGCTATCCCTACAAGTGATTGTACTATTAAGACACACCAAGAAGATGAATTGTATTAATATTTTCGACATAAAACTGTAAAATTGTCGGTAGAATAATTACTAATTATTCTACCGACAATTTTACAGTTTAACTTCTATATCTACACCTGAAGGAATATTTAGTTTCATTAAAGAATCAATTATTTGTGAAGATGGTTCATATATATCAATGATTTTTGTATGTGATCTTATTTCAAAGTGTTCCCTAGAATCTTTATCTACATGTGGTGATCGTAAAACGCAATAAATTTTGCGTTTTCCTGGTAATGCTATTGGTCCTTTAGCTTTAACTTTTGTTCTACGCGCTGTATCAAGTATTGTGTTGCATGATGAAGCTAATAAAATATGATCGTAAGCTTGTAATTTAATACGTATTTTGTTTTGGTTGTGGATTTTCATAATATCTGTTGTATTATTCAAGTATTTTAGATACTACACCGGCTCCTACAGTTTTTCCTCCTTCGCGTATTGCAAATCTCATTCCTTGTTCAATGGCAATAGGATTAATTAGCTCGGCACTCATTTTAATCCTGTCTCCTGGCATAACCATCTCTGCTGCAGAACCATCATCGGCAGTAAATTGTGTAATTGTTCCTGTGACATCAGTAGTTCTTACATAAAATTGTGGGCGATATCCAGAAAAAAATGGAGTATGTCTTCCGCCTTCTTCTTTAGTAAGTATGTATACTTCTGCTTCAAATTGAGTATGTGGTGTAATTGTTCCAGGTTGTGCTAAAACCATTCCTCTTTCAATATCTTTTTTTTGTATTCCTCGTAGTAATATGCCTATATTATCTCCTGCCATACCTTCATCTAGTGTCTTTTGAAACATTTCTAATCCAGTAATTGTAGTAGTGGCAGTTTCTCTTAACCCTACTATTTCTATTGTATCACCTACTTTGATTATACCTCTTTCAATTCTTCCTGTGGCTACGGTACCTCTTCCTGTGATTGAAAATACGTCTTCTACGGCCATTAAAAATGTTTTTTCTACATCCCTAATAGGTGTTGGAATGTATTCATCTACTGCATCCATAAGTGAATGAATTTTATCAACCCAATCGTCTTCTCCTCTTTGAATTGTATTATTTTCTGTTACTTTTTCTAAGGCTAATAGTGCAGAACCAGCTACAAATGGAATATCATCACCTGGAAAATCATATTGTACCAATAGTTCGCGAACTTCTAATTCTACAAGTTCTAATAGTTCTTCATCATCTAATTGATCTTGCTTGTTTAAAAAAACTACAATATTAGGTACTCCTACTTGTTTAGCTAATAATATATGTTCTCTTGTTTGAGGCATTGGTCCGTCAGCTGCTGACACAACTAGAATAGCTCCATCCATTTGAGCTGCGCCTGTAATCATATTTTTTACATAGTCAGCATGACCTGGACAATCTACATGTGCATAGTGACGATTCTGTGTTTCGTATTCTACGTGAGCTGTGTTAATTGTTATTCCTCTTGCTTTTTCTTCTGGAGCAGCATCAATTTCATCAAATTTTTTAGCTTTTGTATCATTCGCAGCAGCTAAGGTCGCTGATATAGCTGCTGTCAGGGTTGTTTTTCCATGATCAACATGTCCTATTGTTCCAATATTAACATGAGGTTTTTTTCGTTCAAATTTTGCACGTGCCATAATATTCAGTTTCCTTCTTTATATTTAATAATTATTGTGATGATTACAGTATTTAATAACGGTAGTGAGCAAATGCTTTGTTAGCTTCAGCCATACGATGTGTTTCGTCTTTTTTTCTAATTGTATTACCGTTTTCATTAGATGCATCAATGATTTCATTTGCTAACTTGAAAGCCATGCTTTTGCCAGATCTTATGTGCGCAAATCTTGTGATCCATCTAAGAGCCAGGTTTGTTCCACGATATGCTCTTACTTCCATTGGAACCTGATATGTTGATCCTCCAATTCTTCTACTTTTAACTTCTACTAATGGTGTTGCATTACGTATAGCTTGCTCTAATATTTCTAAAGGATTGTTAGATGTTTTTTTATGAATTATATCTAATGCTTGATAAACTATTTTATATGCTAATCCTTTTTTACCATTTTTTAGTATTCTTACAGTTAACATACTAATTAGTTTGCTATTGTGTACAGGATCTGGCTGAATTAATCTTTTTTTCGATTTATTTCGACGAGACATATTTATAATTTAATTTGATATTATATATTTTTAAATCTTATGTTTTTGGTTTTTTTGCTCCATATTTTGAGCGACTTTTTTTCCTATCTTTTACTCCAGAAGCGTCCAGAATACCTCGCACTATATGATAGCGTACACCTGGCAAATCTTTTACACGACCTCCCCTGATAAGTACAACAGAGTGTTCTTGTATATTATGCCCTATACCTGGTATATATGCAGTTACTTCAAATCCTGAAGTTAATCTAACTCTAGCAACTTTTCTTAAAGCAGAATTTGGTTTTTTAGGTGTAGTTGTGTAAACTCTTGTACACACTCCTCGTCTTTGTGGGCATCCTTTTAAAGCAGGGGATTTAGTTTTTTTGTTGGATCTTTGTCTTTCTGATCTTACAAGTTGTTGAATGGTTGGCATTGGTAATTTATATATTTATATTTTAATAAATATCCCTGATATTATCAATATTGTGATATAATCTGTCAAATTTTATATTATTTCTATAAGTACTTGCTAATTTATTTATTATTGTCTGATTGTAAATTATATTTACGCATAAATTTTTCGACTCTTCCTTCTGTATCTATAATTCTTTGCGATCCTGTAAAGAAGGGATGGTTGCCTGACCATATATCTACATGTAATTCAGGCTTAGTTGAACCTACTGTCATAATATGTTTGCCATCGCAATATACTTTAGCATCATTATACCATTTTGGATGAATCTCTTTATTCATATATGTTGTGTATTATAATCTTTAAAAATACTAATGTTTGTTGTTTTATATTATCGTTTTGAATATTGTGGAGCTTTTCTTGCTTTTCGTAAGCCATATTTTTTTCTCTCTTTTATTCTCGCATCTCTCGTTAAAAATCCTTCTGCTTTTAAAGTAATACGATTTTCGGGATTCATTCTGCATAACGCTCTTGCTAATCCTAGTCTTATGGCATTTGCTTGGCCAGTTAATCCGCCTCCTTCAGTATTAGCATATATATCATATTCTTTACTTAATCCAAGTATTTTAAGAGGTGAACATGAGACTCTTAAATAATTAGGACTAAATTGTAAATATGATTCACCCGGTAAGCCATTAATAATTAATTTTCCAGATCCCGGTACTAATTTTACTCTTGCAATAGATGTTTTACGTCTTCCTGTACCTGAGTAAATTATTTTAGAATTATTTGTTAAGATAGTCATTGTTATATATTATTAAATTAATGTAATTACTTCCGGTTTTTGTGGTTTATGAGGATGTTCAGTATCTGGATAGATTTTTAACTGTGTAAATAATTGTTTTCCTAAAGTCCCTTTAGGTAACATACCTTTTATAGACTTTTCTAAAATTATATTTGGTTTTCTAGATAGAAAATGATTAAATGTTTTAATTCGCAAACCTCCTGGATAGCCAGAGTATTGTTTATATGTTTTTTGAAATACTTTTTTGCCTGTGACTTTAATTGACTTGGAATTTATTATTATTATATATATTTTATTATTAATATGTGGTGTATATGATGTAGAATTCTTTCCTTTTAATAATTTAGCTATTCTACTACTAAGTCGACCTAGATTTTTATCTTTAGCATCAATAATGTACCATTTGCTATAATTAGGTTTTTGTGCAATATATGTTCTATTCATAATTGATATATTAATTTGTTTTTTCGAGTTTAGACTATTCTTTCATATATTTGATTTACTTTTATGTGCTGTTTATATTTTTTTCTTTTGGTAATCTAATTCCAAGTTTATTTTGTAGTGCTTCAATTACTTCTTCTGCAGATTTTTGACCAAAATTTTTAATTTCTAATAGTTCGTCTTGTGAATAATCTAATAGATCTGAAATGGAATGTATTTGAGCTCTTTTAAGACAATTATAAGCTCTCACAGATAGTTGTAGTTCTTCTATGAGAACTTGATTAATCTCTTCTTCATATTCATTTTCTACATTATCAATACTTTTAAAATTCAGATTAGTTAGAGGGTAAAATAGATTAGTTAAAACTTGAGCTGCTTGACTAATAGCTTCTTGTGGCGATAAACTTCCGTTTGTCCAAACTTCTAAAGATAGTTTTTCTTGAATAAGTGTTGGACTAATTTTTTTTTCTTCTACTATGTAGTTGAATTTGGTTGCTGGCATGAATATTGCATCGATTTGTAAAAAATCTATAGATTTTTTATCAAATCCTTTATTTACAAGTTTATAGCCGCTTCCTTTTTCAACACGAAATTCCATTTCAAATATTGTATTATTACAAATAGTTGCTATGTACTGTTGTGGATCAATGATTTGAATTTCTGGCGGTAGTTCAAATAAGCCTGTAGTAATAATAGCTGGTCCTTGTACTCTTATTCTCCCAATTTGAGGTGTATCACTGTAACTTTTCAATACAACTTCTTTAAGATTCAGTAAAATTTCTAGTACATCTTCTCGTACTCCTGTAATAGTTGAAAATTCATGGTTTATACCAGCGATTCGTACGGCTACAATGGCAGCGCCTTGTAAATCTGATAGAATTGTTCTTCTTAAAGAATTGCCTAAAGTAATACCTTGTCCTTTATTGAGTGGTTCTAAAATGAAACGACCGTATTGTTGACGGTTACTTTCTATTTTGGATTCTATGCATTCTATTTGGAAATGGTTCATACAAGATTATTCAAGATATAGCATTGGCAGTGTTTGTATTGTTTATATGAATGTGTTAATCTAAACACGTCTTTTTTTAGGAGGCCTGCAACCATTATGTGGTGTAGGAGTGATATCTTTAATCAATGTTATGTTTATTCCAGTTGCCTGTAGTGCTCTAATTGCTGTTTCGCGTCCTGCTCCTGGCCCATTTACTAATACTTCTGTTTGTCTTATGCCTTGCTCCATTGCCTGTTTAGCCGCTTTTTCTGCAGCTATTTGTGCAGCAAAAGGCGTGCCTTTTTTAGTTCCTTTAAATCCGCTTGCACCGGATGAACACCAAGATAAAGTAGCTCCTTGAAGATCTGTAATTGTTACTATAGTATTATTAAACGTTGATTTTATATGTGCTATACCATTAATAATATTTTTTTTCTGTTTTGTATATGTTTTTCTTGTTTGTCTAGCCATGTGTTATAAACTTATTATGTTATTTTTATTTACGTGGAGCTTTTTTCTTGCCAGCCATCGTTTTCTTTATACCACGTTTTGTACGAGCGTTAGTTCTAGTATTTTGCCCTCTTAAAGGGAGACCTAACTGATGTCTTTTGCCTTTGTATGAACCTATTGTCATTAGTCTTTTAATATTCATTGATTCTATCCTTTTCAAGTCTCCTTCCACTTGATAATTATTACTTAGTATTTGTCTAATAAGAACAATTTGTTCATCATTCAATTCATTTGTTTTAATGTTGCGATTTATATTGAGTTGTTCTAAAATTTCTATCGCTTTTGATTTACCTATACCATAAATATATGTTAATGAGATTTCTATTCGCTTATTTTTAGGTAAATCTACTCCTACTATTCTTATCATTTTGTATTCCTATTATTTTTATATATTTATCCTTGTCTTTGTTTATGTTTTGCATTCTCACAAATTACTATTATTTTTCTATGTCTACGTATAACCCTACATTTGTCACAAATTTTTTTTACTGATGGTCTTACTTTCATGAATTAACTTAATATCCTTGTCTATAGTTTAAATTGTTATTTATTCCATTATATTATCATATTGCTGTGATATTATGTATGTTTGAATTTGTTTGGCTGTGTCAATTGCTACGCCTACTAGAATCAATAATGATGTAGTTCCTAAACCCTGTAATATATTTGTATTTGTCGTTTTAGTTATTAAAGATGGAATAAGAGCTATTATGAATAAAAAGATTCCTCCTAATAGTGTCATTTTGTTCAGTATTTGTTTGATATATCTGATTGTATCAGATCCAGGCCTGATTGAAGGTATACTAGCACCCATTTTATTTAAATTTTCTGCTATATCTTCTGGGTTTAAAACTAGAGATGTATAAAAAAAACTAAAAGCTATTATTAATAAGCCATATGTCGGTAAATATAAAATACGGCCAGGTAAAAATAAATCAATGATATTATTTATTTGAAGTATTTGTTTATTGCTTGATAAGTATATAGGTAATGCCATTGTTGCAGAGGCAAATACAATTGGCATAACACCACCTTGATTGAGTTTTAATGGTATATAACTTTGAGGATTTAATATATTGATTTTACTCAATTGTTTTGCTGAGACAATTATGATTTTTCGTTTGCATTCTTGAATCAGGATATTTATTACTAGAATCAATATAAATAATATTAAAAAGAAGCATCCATTAATAATTGTCTCTTTATTATAAACATTAATTTTATAATTTTGTAAGTTCTTAGGTATACCTGAGATTATGTTCTGAAAAATTAATAATGAAGGTCCGTTTCCTATTCCATACTCTGTAATAATTTCTGCACACCACATAATTATTAATGAGCCTGTACTTAATGCAATAATGCAATCTAATATGAAATAGTAATTCCAGTTAAAAACATAAGGTTTAATCCATAAAGATATTCCTATACTTTGTATGATACTCCATATCAGCGTAAAATAACGTGTTATTTGTGTTAATTTTTGTCTTCCAGAATCTCCTTCTTCCTTTTGTAAATGCTCTAATTCTGGTATTAGTTTTGTTAATAATTGCATCATAATTGATGCATTTATATACGGAACTATTCCTAAAGCAAAAATGCCTATTGTTGAAAAGCCTCCACCCGAAAAAATATTTAAAAAATTTATTAATCCATTATCATTAATGTTATTATTTAACGAATTATGATCTATACCAGGTATAGGAATAAATATGCCTAATCTAGCTAAGATTAAAAGTATTAATGTAATGAATAGTTTTTGTTGTAATTGTGTTGCAGCTTTCATTGCATATTTATACCATTTGTCTATTAAATATTATAAAGTTGTTCTATATTTATATCTCGGTTTTTTGCTGTGTTTTGAAATGTTCTTAATTGGCTTAAGGCATTTAGAACAGCTCTTGCATTGTTTAAGGTATTGCTAGATTTTAATTGTTTAGCTAGAATATTTTTAATTCCAGCGAGTTCCAAAACTGTACGTGTAGATCCACCTGCAATAACTCCTGAACCTATCGCTGATGGTCTCAAAATCACTTTAGCAGCTCCTGATATTCCTTCTATAGTGTGAGGTATAGAATATGATTTTGTTATTGGTATATTGATAATATTTTTTTTTGCATCTGTGACACCTTTTTTTACAGCTCCTATAACGTCACTTGCTTTACCAATACCTACTCCTATTTGTCCTTGTTCATTTCCTACAACTAAAATAGCTCGAAAGCTTAATTTTTTACCCCCTTTAACTACTTTGGTAACTCTTTTCACTTGTACAACTTTTTCTTCCCAATTATATTCTTGTTCTTTATTCTTGACGGATTTTTTTTTCATGATTTTTTAAAGTTAAAATTTAATACCTTCTTCTCTTATAGCTTCTGCTAAGGCTTGAATTCTGCCATGATATATTTTATTTTGACGATCAAAGACAATTTGTTTAATACCTAATGTTTTTGATTTCTGGGCTATATTTTTACCTACAATACGTGCTGCATTACAATTGTGTGATAGTTTCATGTTTTTTTTTATGATTTGTGTTAGTGTAGAACTGCTTGCAACGATTGTGTTATTGCTATCATCTATGATCTGTGCATAAATATGTTTATTTGACCTGAATACACAAAGGCGTGGACGATTCTTGATTCCTTTAATTTTTCTTTTCATTCTATTTTTATATTTAATGACTAATAAATTTTTATTTGCCAGCTTTACCTACTTTTATCTTAATTTTTTCATTTAGATATCTGATGCCTTTTCCTTTATATGGCTCAGGTGGTCTAATTCTTCTAATTTGAGCAGCTACTTCTCCCACTGTTTCTTTTTTGATTCCTTTTATAGTAATATTTACATTATTTTCTACTTCTATTACTATATCTTCAGGAGGTTGTATAGTAATTGGATGACTATATCCAACGTTAAGTATAAGATTTTTTCCTTGTAATTGCGATCTATAACCAACACCTTGAATATGTAATTTTTTCTCGAATCCTTTAGATACTCCTAGAACCATATTGTTGATTAGAGTTCTTGATAATCCATATAATTTTTGTGCTTCTTTATTTTCATGTGTTTTATATAAGTTTAATGTTTGATTTTTTATATCGTGCTTAATTTTTATTACTTCTGGTAACTGATATGATAATTTCCCTTTTGGGCCTATAATATTTACATTATTTTCTGTAATTTCAATATCAGTATTGTGCGGTAAGTTAATGGTTTTTTTTCCTATTCTAGACATTATATTGTTTTAATTATTGTTACCATATATAACATAAAATTTCTCCACCTAGTCCATAATGTCTTGCATGGTGGTCTGACATAATTCCTTTTGATGTTGAAATAATAGCTATTCCAATTCCTCCAAGAACTTTAGGAAGCTCTTTATAGTTAGCGTATACTCGTAAACCAGGTTTGCTTATTCTTTTTAGTGAAGTAATAACAGGTTTTTTATGCTTACCTTTATATTTTAATGATATAAGTAAATACTTTTTGCTTTTTTCTCCGATTTCTTCAAATTTATAAATAAAACCTTCCTCTTTCAAAACTTTAACTATATTACGAGTCATTTTTGTTGAATAGACTTGAACAATCTGATGTTTTGCTAAATTGGCATTTCGAATACGAGTTAGCATATCTGCAATTGTGTCATTAATCACGTTTTACACTCCATTGATATTTTCATGTTCTTTTAGAAAGACTATTTTTACGTTATACGATGAAAGGCATACCAAATTCCTTTAACAATGTAAAGCTTTCTGTATCGTTTTTTGCTGTTGTAACTATTGTGATATCTAGTCCTCGTATCTTATCAATATCATCATATTGAATTTCGGGAAAAATTATTTGTTCTTTTAAACCTAAATTGTAGTTTCCTCTTCCATCAAAGTTTTTAGAGCTTATTCCTCTGAAGTCTCTAATTCTTGGTAAAGCTAGATTAATTAGTTTGTTAAGAAAATCATACATTTTATCTCTTCTTAGAGTAACCATTAGGCCAATAGCTACGTTTTCGCGTATTTTAAAGCCTGCTATGGCTTTTTTAGATTTGGTAATTTTAGGTTTTTGACCAGCAATTGCAGTTATTTCACTTATACTTTTTTCAAGTACTTTATTATTATTTGCAGCTTCTCCTAAACCTCGGTTAATTGTGATTTTGACAATTTTAGGTATTTCATGAATATTCTTGTAGTTAAATCTATTTTGTAAATCATTACAAATTTTATTTTTATAAAGTTTTTTTAGTGTATTTTCCATTATCTATATTATGTATAGCTAATTATATATATTTCCTATCAATGTATATTTTGTTAATTGCATTAATTCTTAAAATGTTGTTCTTAATATCAGCTTATGAGTTATTTTTATTATATAGCATGACATTTGAACTATTAATTGGTTGTTCAATTTGAATAATCTTACCACTGTTATTGTCTTTTTGTGGTTTTAAGTGTTTTGTTGCTGTATTTAAGTTTTCAATAATAACTTTATTGTGTTTTGGTATAACTTTGGTGATTATACCTGTCTTTCCTTTTTCACGACCAGATATAATTTGTACAGTATCTCCTCTTTTAACATGCATCTTTCTACTTGTTTTTTTAGTTTTCATTATACAACCTCTGGTGCTAATGATATAATTTTTGTAAAGTTTTTATCTCGCAATTCTTTAGCTATAGGGCCAAATATTCTTGTCCCTCTTGGATTATTTTCTTGATTTATTATTACTGCTGCATTATCATCAAACCGTATACTCATTCCATCATCTCGTCGTATTGTTTTTTTGGTTCTTACTATAACAGCTCTAATAATATCGGATTTTTTTATGGGCATATTAGGTAGTGCGTCTTTAACAACTCCAATTATAATATCTCCTAAGCTAGCATAAGAAGGATTATTACTTCCCAGAACTTGAATACACATAATTTTGCGTGCACCACTGTTGTCAGCAATATTTAAATAACTTTGTGTTTGTATCATTTTTCTAATATTTTTTGTATAAATATCCAACGTTTTTTCTTACTTATAGGTCTATGTGGTTGTATTTTTACTATGTCGCCTATATTACATTCATTATTTTCATCATGTGCATAATATTTATTAGTTTTTGTAATTATTTTTTTGTATTTTGAATGTGATATCCTATTATTGACTGCTACAGTAATAGTTTTATGCATTTTGTTACTTATTACTTTTCCAATTGTATATTTGGTATACATGATTTTAATTTTGTTTTATTGTTAATAGTTGAGCTAATTGGTGCTTCTTATGTTTAAATAAGTGTGATTTTATATTTTGTCTTGTTGTTTGTTTTAACTTTAAATCAAATATTTCTTTTTTTATTTCTATGATTTTTTTTTGAATTTCGCTATCTGTCAAGTGTTTAATATCTTTAATTTTTGGTAAAGCCATATGTTATATTTTATTTCTTCGTTATAAATTTGGTTTTTACAGGTAATTTATATGATGCTAATTTCATAGCTTGTTCAGCGGTTTGTTGAGGTACACCAGCTATTTCAAATAAGATATGACCTGGTTTCACAACTGCAACCCAATATTCTGTAGCTCCTTTTCCAGATCCCATCCTTGTTTCTGCTGGTCTAGCTGTTATTGGTTTATCTGGGAAAACTCTTATCCATAGTTTTCCACCTCGTTTTACATATCTGGTAATCGTTCTTCTTGTAGCTTCAATTTGTCTTGCTGTTAGCCATACTGGTTCTAAAGTTTTTAATGCATAGTCACCAAATGCAATATAGTTTCCTTTGCTTGCTTTACCATTCATACGACCACGATGTTGTTTACGAAATTTTGTTCTTTTGGGACTTAGCATATTATTAATGAATTTTGTGTCAATAGTATATTATCATAGTGAATTAGTTAAGTTTCGGATGTATATTTTAGAATTTTTTCTCCTTTAAATAACCATACTTTTATACCTAATATTCCATATATAGTATGTGCTGTTTTATATGAGTAGTCTATATGTGCTCTTAGTGTTTGTAGTGGTACACGGCCTTCTCTAACCCATTCACTTCTTGCTATTTCAGCACCATTCAATCGACCAGAAACTTGAATCTTGATTCCTTGATTTTTGGCTTTTTGAGATCTTTGAATAGCTTGCCTGATCACTCGTCTAAAAGCTATTCTTTTTTCAAGTTGATGTACTATAAATTCAGCTATTAAAGCTGCTTCTTTATCAGGATCTGTGATCTCTATAAGATTAATTCTGATTTGTGCACGTTTTTTTAATGTGTTTTCTAAATTTTTTCTTATATCTTCTATACCATTGCCCATTTTCCCTAGTATGATACCTGGTCTAGCTGTATGTATTTGTACTTGTATTTGATCAACTTTTCTATCTATATGAATTAATGTAATGCTTGCATTATTTAGCTGTTTCTCTATTGAATTTCTGATTTGATCATCTTCTTGAGCTAGTCTTGCATATGATTTCATGTTCGAAAACCAAGAAGAGCTATGTGTTTGTGTAATACCTATCCTAAATCCTAGTGGATGTGTTTTTTGTCCCATTCTATATTATATTTACATGTTCAATAAATTTATTTTAGTGCTAGTTTAATTGTGATATGGCATGTTGGTTTTTGTATTTTAAACGCTCTTCCTTGTGCCCTTGGTTGAAACCTTTTTAGTTTTGGTCCTTCGTTTGCGAAAGCTTGTTGTATAATTAGGTTTTGTTTTTCATATTTAAGATTTGATGCATTATCACCAGCTGACTCTAGAATTTTTTTGATAACTTTGCAAGGCTTATATGGCATAAATTCAAGTATTAGTTCTGCTTCTTGATAGCTTTTTCCTCTAATCTGATTTAAAATTCTTCTTGTTTTTTGTGGTGATAAACGTAAATATTTGCCTGTTGCTTGAGTTTGTATAATTGCATTTATCATATAATTATTTCCTTGTTTTTCTATCGCTTTTTATGTGGCTTCTAAAGTTTCTAGTTGGCACAAATTCGCCAAGTTTATGTCCTACCATTTGGTCAGATATAAAGATGGGGAAAAATTGTTTTCCATTATAAACAGCTATTGTATGGCCTATCATTTGTGGAATAATAGTTGAAGATCTTGACCAAGTTTTCACAGTTTTTTTGGATTCTTGTTCGTTTAATTTTTCTATTTTTTTTAGTAGTTTAAAATCTATATAAGGGCCTTTTTTTAGAGATCTAGACATAATAATTTCAGTTTATATATTATCTTTATTTTATTTTCTTTTCCTCAGTATATAACGATTACTATATTTAGGTTTTTTACGAGTTTTTATTCCTAAAGCAGGCTTGCCCCATGGAGTAACTGGGTGAGGCTTGCCTATAGGTGAACGCCCTTCTCCACCACCATGAGGATGATCTATAGGGTTCATTACTACTCCTCTAACTTTAGGTCTTTTACTAAGCCATCTATTTCGTCCGGCTTTTCCTATGCTGATATTACTAGCATCAATGTTGCCAACTTGACCTATAGTAGCAAAGCATTCTTTTCGAATTAATCTAACTTCATTCGATGGAAGTTTCAATGTTGCAAAAGCACCTTCTTTAGCTACTATTTGCGCGTATGTTCCAGCTGCTCTAACGATTTGTCCTCCTTTATACGGAGTTAGTTCTATATTATGTACAGCTGTACCTAATGGAATTGAATATAATGGTAGAGAGTTACCAACTTCTACAGGAACTTTAATACCTGAAATTACTGTTTGGCCAACATTCAATGATCTCGGATGTAAAATATATCTTTTATCACCATCTGAGTAATGTAATAGCGCTATTCGTGCATTCCTATTAGGATCATATTCTATGCTTGCAACCTTAGCTTCAATATTATATTTATTACGTTTGAAATCAATTGTTCTGTAACGTCTTTTATGTCCTTTACCTCTATGCCTTGATGTAATAATTCCTCTATTATTATGACCTTGGCAACGATGATTTTTTCTGATTAATGATTTTTCTGGTTTATTATTTGTTATTTCATCGAATGTAGATATGGTTCGATTTCTTGTGCCAGGTGTATATGCTTTATATAAACGAATAGCCATTTGATTAGTTGTACATATTATATATAATTTAATTATCTGAAAATAAATTTATTCGATATTGATTATTAAGTTTTACAATAGCTTTTTTATATTTGCTTTTGTAACCTACATGTTTTCCTATACGTTTTTTTTGTGACTTTACAATTAGTGTGTTAATTTTTTCAACTTTTACATCGAATAATTTTTCGACAGCTTGTTTAATTTCTGATTTTTTAGTTTTGATTGCGACTGCAAAATAATACTTATTATCCTCAACCATCAGTGTTGTTTTATCTGTTAGTATTGGACGTTTAATTATATTCATTAAAGCTAATATGTTTCTATTATTAGTCATAATATGTTTTATTAATAATATTTAAAGCATCTTTATTTATTAGGATTTGATTTGCTTTTAGTAAGGATATAATATTGATGTGGTTAGCATTCAATAGTTCTACATTCTTTAAATTACGAGTAGAAAGATATAAATTATCTGATTTTTTGCTTACTATGATTAAAATATTATTGGTTATATTTGTATCTAGATTATATTTTTTTAAACTATTGACTATTGCTTTAGTGTTGGGTTTTTTTAGTTTGTTTATAAAATCTTCTGTAATTATTGTATTTTTAAATTTATTTTCTATTAGAATGCGCAATGCTAGTTGTTTTTCTTTTTTATTTATTTTATTTTTGTGTTTTTTAGTACGTGGACCAAATATTACTCCTCCTCCTCTCCATAGTGGAGATCTATTTGAGCCAGCTCTTGCCCTACCAGTTCCTTTTTGTTTCCATGGCTTTCTTCCTCCTCCTCTTACCTCACTACGTGTTTTTGTATGTGCATTGCGATTTTTAGTTAATTGTTGTGTAAGTGCTCGGTGTAGTACGTACATATTATTATTATCCTGCTTGCATAATCTTATTACTACATCTTGATTGTATATTGGCCTTGTATCTTGAGAAGACATTATTGAATTAATTTTTTTATATTTATGGATCTATTTTTGATAAATGCTAACAATATTGCCAGTTTTGCCAGGTACAGAACCTTTAACTATAATAATATTATGATTAATTTTAATATCTATAATCCTCAGATTTTGAATTGTTACTTTCCCCCCCCCCATACGACCAGCCATTTTCTTTCCGGCAAAAACTTTTCCCGGTGTTGTCCCTGCACCAATTGATCCTGGTTGCTTATGATTTTTAGACCCATGAGACATAGGTCCTCTACTAAAGTTATGTCTTTTTATACAACCCGTAAATCCTTTTCCAATACTTGTGCTAGAAACACAAATATTTTCGTCTATCTTTAAATCTTTTACTGTAATTAATTTGCCTATTTCGAAGTTATCTAATGAATTTACTCTATATTCTTTTAAATATTTTAAAGGAGATATATTGTGTTTATTTAGATGTCCAATTTCAGCTTTATTGAGTTTATTGGATTTTGCTTCTATGTATCCTATTTGAATAGCTTTATACCCATGAGATTCTAAATTTTTTATTTCAGTTACTCGACATGGTCCTAGCTGCAAAATAGTTACGGGCAATGCTTTTCCTTCTTGGTCAAAAATTTGAGTCATACCAATTTTTTTACCTAGTAGCCCGATCTTCATTTTATGTTTGATCTCCTAAGTTTTACAAAGTTGTTTAATTATATATCTTCGTATCATAATCATATATTTATTATCTGTTAAATTCTTAAAATTTTCAAGCTTCTTATTGTAATCATCTAAGCTTTTAATTAACTTATTATTAGATGTATTTATAATTCAGTTGTTTATATATTATATAATTTTTCAATATATCATTAAAATTATATTATAGATTTCATTTAATTTTACATACCAAGAGATTAGATGTATAATCAGTTCGGTAATTACTACTTTACTCAAAGTTTAATATGATGCAATATATAATTATATAAATAGAAATATATAAAATATAAAACTAATATATATTAAGCTGATCTTTTGTGAGGTAATGTATGGTTAAAGTTGTTGGAATTGATTTAGGTACTACAAATTCTGTTATTGCTGTTATGGAAGGAGGAAAACCTACAGTAATTCCTAATAAAGAAGGAGTAAGGACAACGCCATCTGTTGTTGCTTATACAAAAAAGCAAGATAAATTAGTAGGACAGATAGCTAAAAGACAAGCTGTAATGAATCCAGAAAATACTTTTTATTCTGTCAAAAGATTTATTGGTCGTAAAAAAGATGAATTAGTGAATGAACTGCAGCAATCATCTTATAATGTAAAAACAGATATTAATTCTAATATTAAATTAGAGTGTCCAGCATTGGGTAAAGATTTTGCACCTGAAGAAATTTCTGCCCAAGTTTTACGCAAATTGGTTGAAGATGCTAGTACTTATTTAGGTCAACAAGTTACTCAAGCAGTTATAACTGTTCCAGCTTATTTTAATGATTCACAGCGTCAAGCCACTAAGGATGCTGGACAGATTGCTGGTTTAGATGTTTTAAGAATTATTAATGAGCCTACAGCAGCATCTTTATCATATGGTTTAGACAAAAAAAATAATGAGACTATTTTGGTATTTGATCTTGGTGGAGGTACATTCGATGTTTCTATTTTAGAAGTAGGTGATGGCGTTTTTGAGGTTTTATCGACATCTGGTGATACTCATTTAGGAGGTGACGATTTTGATAGGAAAATTGTTGAGTGGTTAATTAATGAGTTTAATAATGATGAAGGAATTAATTTAGGTAAAGATAGGCAAGCTTTGCAAAGGTTAACAGAAGCTGCTGAGAAAGCTAAAATGGAGTTATCTAGTTTAGGTCAAACAGACATTAATTTGCCTTTTATTACATCTACGGATACGGGACCTAAGCATTTAGAAAAAAATATAACTAGAGCCAAATTTGAGCACTTATGTCAGGATTTAATTAATCGTTGTGAGGTTCCTGTTAATAATGCTTTAAAAGATGCTCAATTGTCTTCTGGTGATATAGATGAAATTGTTTTAGTTGGTGGTTCTACTAGAATTCCTTCTATTCAACAATTAGTTAAAAAAATGATAGGCAAAGATCCTAATCAAAGTGTAAATCCTGATGAAGTAGTAGCAATTGGAGCAGCTGTTCAAGCAGGTGTTTTAGCAGGTGAAGTTAAAGATATATTATTGTTGGATGTTACACCTTTATCTTTGGGTGTAGAAACCCTTGGAGGAGTAATGACAAAAATAATAGCGCGTAACACTACAGTGCCTACAAAGAAATCTGAAATTTTTTCAACAGCTGTTGATAATCAACCTAATGTTGAGATTCATGTATTGCAAGGAGAGAGAGAATTCACTAAAGATAATAAGAGTTTAGGTACTTTTAGATTAGATGGTATTATGCCAGCTCCCCGCGGTGTTCCTCAAATAGAAGTTATATTTGATATAGATGCTAATGGTATATTGTCTGTAAAAGCCAAGGATAAGGGCACTGGCAAAGAACAGTCTATTACTATAACAGGCGCATCTACATTGCCTAAAGAAGAAGTTGAGAAACTTGTTAAAGAAGCAGAGGAAAATTCAGAGCTTGATAAGCAAAAACGTGAACAAATAGATTTGAAAAATCAAGCAGATTCGCTTTGTTATCAGTCTCAAAATCAGTTAGATGAATTGAAGGATAAAGTTAGTGAAGATGAAAAGAAAAAAGTTCAACAGCTTATTGATTCCTTAAAGTTATACATTCAAGAAGATAACTATGAAAAAATCAAGAATACGCAAAATCAATTGCAACAAGCAATGATGAATATTGGTAAACAAGTTTATAGTTCCAATCAACAAAGTAGTCAAGAATCAGTAGATGATTCGGTTATTGATACTAATTCTAAGGAAGCATAAGTTTTAAAAATATAAGCGGGTAACGCGATTCGAACGCGCGACATCAACCTTGGCAAGGTTGCGCTCTACCTCTGAGCTATACCCGCTACAATATAATATGATTACAAAAAAATCTTGTTTTGTCAAATTATTAACATTTGATATACTATGTATATCAAATACATCTTAATATTTTTATATACATAGCAATATATAGTATCTAATTAATAAAAGAGTTAAAGAATCCTGTTATTAATACTAATCCAGTCCATATACCAGCACCAGTATAAATTAAATTTTTAGATTTTTCCCATTGTCCAGGAGATGCAAAGGTAACAGGTATGCCTACTACAAGTAGAGTAGAAAATATTACTAGTGCAAATACTAAAAGTTGAATAATGATTATCATAGTTTTTATCCTTTTACATTTCTTAATGTGTTAATTACATGACTTAAAGATGGATTTATATATAATATATAATTATATATTGTGAAACATAATTTATTTATTATTGTAAACTGTTTTCTTTTTTATATATACTTTTTTTTTACAATATCAACAGTTTAGTATTTATATTGATATAATTATCATAGTAAATTTATTAAGAAAAAAGTACGTAAAATATTATGTTTGATGTTTACATTAAGTAATTGATTGATATCAGTATGTACACAGATAAATGTAGAAATTAATTATAAAGAGGTTTATACTATGATTACAGCGATTATATTAGCAAAATTACCTGAAGCGTACTCGATTTTTCGACCTTTAGTTGATATATTACCAGTAATTCCTGTCTTTTTCTTGCTATTAGCATTTGTATGGCAAGCAGCGATTGGTTTTAGATAATGAAATACAATAAGCAGTATTATTTGAATTTATTTTTAACAAGTTTTTAAATTTTTATTATGGTAGAACCTCTTTTATCTGGTATAGTTTTAGGATTAATTCCTGTAACTTTGTTTGGTTTATTAGTAGCGGCTTATCTACAGTATCGTAGGGGTAATCAATTTGGATTATAGTTTATAAATATAGTACGTAATATATAGATATAAATTATATTTACATAAATGTTTTTTACATAACATTTATGTAAATATACTAATAACAATCTGTACAATTATTACCAACTAGCTTTTTTAATACCGGGCAGTAAACAATTATGTGACATTTCTCTTAAAACATGTCTTGATAATCCGAAATCTCTATAAAATCCACGGCTACGCCCGGTTTTCCAGCATCTATTTCTTCTACGACAGGGTGAACTATTTTTAGGAAGTTTTTGTAATTCTTTTTGTAATTCTATTTGTTCAATGAAAGTTAATTTATTATGGAGTTTGTTTTTAATTTCTTTCCTTCTATGTTGATATTTTTGAATTAATTTATGCCTTTTTGCTTCTCTTTCAATCATGCTTTTTTTAGCCATTTTTCTATTTAGGTCAAGAGTTAAAATAATTTTTATTTTAACTGAAAAATATTTATATTGCAATAAAAAATTACTACTGAATATTCATATTCAGTAGTAATTTTTTATTGTTATTTATTTATCAACCAAATTTACCTGATGTAGATGCTATTACAAATGCTGCATACGTTAATATATATCCTACAGAAAAATGTACTAAACCAACTAGTCTAGCTTGTACTATAGACAGTGCCACTGGTTTATCTTTCCATCTAATTAAATTAGCAAGAGGTGTTCTCTCATGAGCCCAAGCTAATGTTTCTATAAGTTCTTGCCAATAACCACGCCAAGATATTAAGAACATAAATCCAGTTGCCCATACTAAATGCCCAAATAAGAACATCCATGCCCATACAGATAAGTTATTCATACCATAAGGATTGTATCCATTTATTAATGGAGATGAATTAAGCCATAAGTAGTCTCTAAGCCATCCCATCAAATAAGTTGAAGATTCATTAAACTGGTTGATATTACCTTGCCAAATTGTTACATGTTTCCAGTGCCAGTAGAATGTTACCCATCCAATTGTATTAAGCATCCAAAATACAGATAAATAGAATGCGTCCCATGCAGAGATATCGCATGTACCACCTCTTCCAGGGCCATCACAAGGGAAACTGTAACCAAAATCTTTTTTATCAGGCATTAATTTAGAACCTCTAGCATCTAAAGCGCCTTTGACTAATATTAATGTTGTAGTATGTAGTCCTAATGCAATTGCATGATGAACTAAGAAGTCACCTGGGCCTATAGTTAAAAATAAAGAGTTTTTGTTACTATTTATTGCTTCTAACCATCCTGGTAACCATATATTGCTACTAGCTTTTGCGGCGATGTTTGACGAAGAAGATAGTAAGGTATCAAAACCATAAAGTGCTTTTCCTGAACTTGCTTGTATCCATTGTGCAAAAACTGGTTCAATTAATATTTGTTTTTCTGGTGTTCCAAAAGCAATCATTGTATCATTATGAATATACAATCCTAATGTGTGAAATCCTAAAAATAAACATACCCAGCTTAAATGTGAAATTATTGCTTCTTTATGATCTAACATTCTAGCCAGTACATTATTTTTATTTTCTTCTGGGTCGTAATCTCTTATGAAAAATATAGCACCATGAGCAAATGCACCAACCATTAGAAAGCCTGCTATATATTGATGATGTGTATATAGGGCAGCTTGCGTTGTAAAGTCTTTGGCCATAAATGCATATGGAGGCATTGCATACATGTGTTGAGCAACTAATGATGTAATCACACCTAAAGAAGCTAAGGCTAATCCTAGTTGTATATGTAGTGAATTTGTAATAGTTTCATATAGGCCAATATGTCCTTTACCCAGTTTTCCACTTGGTGGACGGTGTGCATCAATTATATCTTTAATGTTATGTCCAATGCCCCAGTTGGTTTTGTACATATGGCCAGCGATTATAAATATTATAGCGATTGCTAAATGATGGTGAGCTATATCAGTTAGCCATAAAGATTGACTTTGTGGATGAAATCCACCTAAGAAGGTTAATATAGCTGTTCCTGCTCCTTGGCTAGTCCCAAATATATGATTTGATGTATCAGGATTAGAAGCATAAACGCTCCAATTTCCTGTGAAAAATGGTTGTAAACCAGAAGGATGTGGTAAAGTATATGTGAAATTATCCCATCCTATATGCTGTCCACGAGATTCTGGAATAGCTACATGGACAAGATGTCCTGTCCATGCCAATGAACTTAGTCCAAACAAACCTGATAGATGATGATTTAATCTTGATTCATTATTTTTGAACCATGATAAGCCGGGCTTGAATTTAGGTTGTAAATGTAACCATCCAGCAAAAAGCATAATTGCAGATAATACTAGCAAAAATAAGGAAGCACTATATAAGTCATTATTAGTTCTCATTCCTATAGTATACCACCAGTGATATACCCCTGAGAAAGTAATATCTACTGGATATGATGCACCACCTTTAGTAAATGCTTTAACGGCTGGTTGTCCAAAGTGAGGATCCCATATTGCATGAGCAATAGGTTTAATTTTCATGGGTTGTGTTACCCATTGTTCAAAGTTGCCTTGCCAGGCAACATGAAATAAATTGCCTGATGTCCATAGAAAGATTATAGCTATATGACCGAAATGAGAAGAGAAAATTTTTTGATATAAATTTTCTTCTGTCATCCCATCATGGCTTTCAAAATCGTGTGCCGTTGCTATCCCATACCAAATTCTTCGTGTTGTAGGGTCTTGTGATAATGCTTGGCTAAATTTTGGAAATTTTGTTGCCATTGTTTTATGTTCCTAATTTAATATTTATCCTACTGATATAATTCTTGCTAAGAAGAAAGCCCAAGTGGTTCCAATTCCTCCTAGTAAATAATGAGCTACACCTACAGCTCTTCCTTGCGTAATACTTAATGCTCTTGGTTGAATAGATGGCGCTACTTTTACTTTATTATGAGCCCATACAATGGATTCTATAAGTTCTTGCCAATATCCACGTCCGCTAAATAAAAACATTAAGCTAAATGCCCAAACGAAATGAGCACCTAAAAAGATTAGTCCATATGCTGATAAAGCAGATCCATAAGATTGAATTACTTGTGAAGCTTGGGCCCATAGAAAGTCTCGTAGCCATCCATTAATCGTAATAGAACTTTGAGCAAAATTTCCTCCGGTGATATGAGATATTGTTCCTGTAGATGTAATACTGCCCCAAACATCCGATTGCATTTTCCAGCTAAAATGAAAGATTGCTATAGATAATGAATTGTACATCCAAAAAAGTCCTAAAAACACATGATCCCATCCAGATACTTGACATGTACCACCTCTTCCAGGACCGTCACAAGGAAAACGGAATCCTAGGTTAGATTTGTCGGGTATTAATCTAGAATTACGGGAAAACAAAAAGCCTTTAACTAATATGAGTACTGTTACATGAATAGTAAATGCATGAATATGATGTACCATAAAATCAGCTGTTCCTAATTTTATAGGCATCATAGCAATTTTATTATTAACTGCAACTATATCTCCTCCAAATGCATAGCTAGCTGTTGCCAATGCATTTGGGCTTGTATTGCTTGGAGCAAGGTTATGAATATTTTGTATCCATTGTGCAAATATAGGTTGTAATTGTATAGCTGTATCTGAAAACATATCTTGAGATCTTCCTAAGGCTCTCATTGTATCATTATGTATATATAGACCAAATGAATGAAATCCTAAAAAGATACATACCCAATTTAAATGTGATATTATAGCATCTCTATGTCTTATAACTCTATCTAGTACATTATTATAATTTTGTGCTGGATTATAATCTCTTACCATGAATATTGAAGCGTGTGCTCCTGCTCCTACAATACAAAAACCTCCTATCCACATATGATGTGTAAATAGAGATAATTGTGTTGGATAATCAGTAGCGATATAAGGATATGGAGGCATTGCATACATATGATGAGCTACAATAATGCTTAATGAACCCATCATAGCTAAATTAATAGCTAATTGTGCATGCCAAGAAGTTGTTAAAATTTCATAAAGACCTTTATGTCCTTCCCCAGTAAACGGACCTTTATGAGCTTCTAATATTTCTTTCATGCTATGTCCAATACCCCAATTAGTTCTGTACATATGGCCTGCTACTAAAAACAATACAGCTAAAGCTAAATGATGATGAGCTGTATCAGTGAGCCATAAACCACCCGTAACAGGATTTAAGCCTCCCTTGAAAGTTAAAAAATCTGAATATTCATTCCAATTTAAAGTAAAGAAAGGAATAATTCCTTTAGTGAAGCTAGGATATAATTGACTCATTAGCTCTCTATTCACTAAGAATTCATGTGGTAGAGGTAATTCTTGTGGAGATACACCAGAATCTAGTAACTTATTTATAGGTATAGAAATATGAATTTGATGCCCTGACCATGCTAAACAACCTAATCCTAGTAAACCAGCTAAGTGGTGATTCATCATGGATTCAACGTTTTGAAACCACTCTAGTTTTGGTGCAGCTTTATGGTAATGAAACCAACCAGCAAAAACCATTAAGCAAGCCATACATAGTCCAGCTATTGCTGTTGCATAAAGTTCGAATTCTGTTGTTATTCCAGATGCACGCCATAGTTGGAAAAAACCAGATGTAATTTGAACTCCTTGAAATCCTCCTCCAACATCACCATTTAAAATCTCTTGACCAACGATGGGCCATACAATTTGAGCACTAGGTTTAATTGCAGTAGGATTACTAAGCCATGCTACATAATTTGAAAATTTTGCACCATGGAAGTACATTCCACTAAGCCATAGAAATATAATTGCTAATTGACCAAAGTGTGCACTGAAGATTTTGCGTGAAATTTCTTCTAGAGAACTTGTATGACTATCAAAGTCGTGAGCATCTGCATGTAAATTCCAGATCCAAGTGGTTGTTTTAGGACCTTTAGCTAGATTTCTTGAAAAATGGCCAGGTTTTGCCCATTTTTCAAATGATGTAGCAACAGGATCTTTGTCTACAGTAACTTGAACTTTTTTTGTCTCTTGCTCTTGTGAGCTAATTGTCATTGAGATTCTCCTGTTTATTCTAATAAAATACAATGAGACAATTTAATAAAACACTCATTATGTTAATATCTTTGCATTTATATATTGTTGATATATATTTTTGATCAATACGAAACTATATAATTTTCACAATTGAGTTTTTATTACTAATTTATATTATAAATATAACCTATCACTTCCCTAAGATCTGTTAACAATAGTTAAAATCTAGGATTTATTAATTGTATGGATTTTATTATAATTAGATTGTTTGTACTTTCATAAGAGCTTGACCACAGTCAACAATTTCTCCATCTTTAACTAATATTTCGACAATTTTACCATTCACTTCAGCTTCTATTTCATTCATTAATTTCATAGCTTCGATTATACATACTGTTTGTTTTTTATTAACTATATCACTTTTTTCTATAAATGGAGGTTCGTTTGGTGCTGGAGATCTATAAAAAGTACCAACCATAGGTGAAACTATTGTAGAGTAGCTTTTAGTTTCATTAGTATGTATTTGTATATTATGGGAATTATTATAGTTCGGTTTATTTTCATTTTCCTGAATTTTTATTGTATTTTCTATAGGAATCTCAGAATATTTAGGTTTGCATATTATGGAATTTGTATTAAAAATAGTGTTATCCTTATTAATAAACAATTCAAATTGTTGACTTATAATATTAAGACGACAAATTTTATTTGTTTTAATGGAATGTAATATTTTCCTTAAATCTTTTACTTGAAAGTTCATATTTAATATATGTGCTCCTGTATTATATTTGAATATGTCAATTTTATCTTTTATATTTTTATAATTGTAGTTGATTTTTCAATATTTTTGTATATTTTTACAATATATTTCTTTATAACAAATCTATGTAATAGTAAATAATTAACAAAAAACATGCAGTGAATATAAATTTTATTTTCTTTTTAGACGACTCATCAGAATAAAGTTAATTATTATGTATTATTTTGAAAAATATAAGTTTTTATTTTAATTAGTTAATAAATCAATAATGTTAATATCAGATGATTTAGACCAACTATTAGAAATTTTACCTGATTTTATTAGGCATCCTTTAGCAATTCATTCGGAAAGAAAATTGTTGATTGAAGTCGTTATGGATTTAGGTAGGAAACCAGAAGCACGTTTCCCTAATGGACCTCAATATTTATCTAGTAGGATTATAACTTGGCAAGATTTAGATTATTCTATTAAGCGCCTAGGAAATTTTAGTGGTGATAATCGTTCTGGTATTGAAAGAACATTACATCGAATCAGTTCTATTAAAAATCGGCAAGGAAGTATTATTGGCTTAACATGCCGAGTAGGTAGGGCTATTTTAGGTACTATAAGTATTATTAGAGACTTACTAGATAAAAATCCTTCTATATTGTTATTAGGTAAGCCTGGTGTAGGTAAAACTACAGCAATTAGAGAAATTGCTAGGGTGTTAGCAGATGAAATGGAAAAGAGAGTTGTTATAATTGATACATCAAATGAAATAGCCGGTGATGGCGATATACCGCATCCTGCCATTGGTAGAGCGAGGAGAATGCAGGTATCAAGACCTGAGTTACAGCATCAAGTGATGATTGAGGCTGTAGAAAACCATATGCCAGAAGTTATAATAATTGATGAAATAGGAACGGAATTGGAAGCTTTAGCTGCTCGTACAATAGCTGAGAGAGGTGTTCAACTGGTTGGTACAGCACATGGTAATTATTTAGACAGCTTAATCAAAAACCCAATTTTATCTGATCTAATTGGAGGTATACAGTATGTTACTCTTGGCGATGATGAAGCTAAGAGAAGAGGTTCGCAAAAAAGTATTTTAGAAAGAAAAGCATCTCCTGCATTTCAAGTAGCTATAGAAATTCATGATCGTCATAGTTGGATTGTGCATGAATCAGTTAGTCAGGCTGTTGATCAATTGCTGCAGGGTATAAATTTGTGGGTTCAGCGACGCAAATTATTACCTAATGGTTCTATTATTATTCAATGTGAACAGTATATACCAATTAATTTTGTTTCTAATACTAGCTCTTATTATCCTAAAATTAGCGTCAAGAATTTAAAATCGAATAATGCAAGTATAAATCCGGTAAATGAAGAGGTGTCTACAAATTTTTCTAACGAACAAAGTGTCACAAAATGGCCAAAAATATCTTCTATACCAAGCTTCTCTCAACATATTATTCAAGATCTTTTTAGTATACGTGTTTATGTGTATTGTGTTAATATTGCTCAAGTACAAATGATAGTGAATTCTTTATATTTACCTATTCTTATTACTAGAGATATTACACAAGCTGATATAATTTTAGCTTTAAGGTCAAATTTCAAATATAATACAAAACTAAAGCAAATAGCTAAAGCGAGACAGATAACAATATATACAATATGCAGTAGCACTTCTGCTAATATTAAGCGTGCTTTAACAAAAATTTTAAATATCAATAAGGTATCTAATTACAATTGGGATGTTATATGTCATAATAAGCAAGTAATAGAATTACAGACTTTGATAGAAACTAGAATAGCTATAGAAAAAATTGTGAATGGAAAGAAACAGTCAGTTGAATTACTTCCTAGAAATGTAAAGTTACGTCAATTACAACATCAATTAATCAATTTCTACAATCTAAAGTCACGTAGTTTTGGTGAAGAACCTAATAGAAGATTGAAAATTTACCCTGATTAACATTGTGTAGAATTGTGTTATGGAATATATTATTATATTTTTAATAATTGTAGATACAGGTTATTTGTATGCAAATATATACTATTTATTAATATAAGGAGTTATTATGTCATCTGTCTTCGAAAGAGCGCAGAGTGTTATTGTTGAACAATTAAGTGTAAATATTGAAGAAGTTACAGAGAAGGCTACTTTTTCAGATTTAGGAGCAGATTCTTTAGATACAGTTGAGCTGGTAATGGCTTTTGAAGAAGAGTTTGGTATAGATATACCTGATGAAGATGCTGAGGGTATAGACAATATTGAGGAGGTTGTAGAGTTGATAAAAAGCAAGATGAGCGAGGGTGTAAAGTAAATAAGATTTAAGAGTCAATTACTATGTTACATATACGGAGAGGGTGGGATTCGAACCCACGGAACCTAACGGTTCATCTGATTTCAAATCAGACGCAATCAACCAACTCTACCACCTCTCCTAAATTTTTTAACATCTGAAGATAAATTATATCATAAGTAAGATACCAAATACAATTTTATATTGTAATCTTACTTATAGCTTATATAATATATCTAGTTTAGATGATAGTCTTTATAAATTAAATTATGAATATATTATTCGTACGTAGCTTTCCCTGTAAATTTTCTATTGACTGGATTCTCATTTTTTCCTATTGAATGATTTATATTACCTATGCCAATTCTGCCAGAATTAACTTTTTCTGGAAATACACCATCTTTTGGATGTAAATATTGAACTTCGCTATTAGGAAAAATTCTATAGATTTTAAAATCTGTAATTTTAAATCCTGTTCTTAGTTGTGTGCTTAAGGCAAGACATTGCTCTTTTCTTGCTAAATATAAAAGATTACTACCTTCATTCATTATTGCAGCTCCGCCTGTAGGCATTTCAAAAATTTGTTCTTTCTTGCTAGACCAAGTAATAGCGTATTTTTCTTCTGTTTCTGCTGATCTAAGCCATCCTCCTGTGCTACCACCAAAAGTTGGTGATGGCATTTTTAAATCTATTGTATTAGTCATAATAAATATTTGAATTATATATAGTATTTATATAAATATGTATATAAAATAGTATTATAAGCTATTTTTTATTTTATAAGTTGAATAGAAAATAAAGCTTTATTTTTTTATTTATAAAGTGTTCTAATTATCTTATGGTTGATATTACATACGATGACGTAATAGTCGGCAATAAATATAATCTTACGAGATAATAGCTCAACTTCATATAAATAGGTGTTTTAATAACGTTGTTAATAAACCAGTTATTATATTTTTTATCTATTTCTATTAGTTTTTTATTTTCTGAAGCACATTGATCTAAATACTGAAAAAATTCAGGTTGGTCAACATTCAAAGCAATTGGAAAAATTCTTGATGCGCTTTCATTTGTTTTCCTGATGACTTGCATATCATACTGTCTTGCATCTAGTCCAATAGATTTATAAAAATCTGATCTTTGAAAGTCGTTTAAATACATAGTTGCAAATACGCTTAATAAAAAAAATCGACACCATAATTTTGCTTCTAAATTATTTAATAATTGTGGTTGTGATTTTAGTAATGCTGCAAAGAAATCACCATGACGGTTTTCATCTTGACACCAATTTTCAAAGAATTTAAAAATGGGATATATTCTATGCTCAGGATATTTTTCTAAGTGTCTATATATAGTTATATATCTCCAATATCCAATCTTTTCTGACAAGTATGTTGCATAAAAAATGAATTTAGGAGAAAAAAAAGTATATTTTCTACTTTTAGTTAAGAACCCTAAATCTAATGATAAATTAAAATCGTTCATTGCTTTGTTTAAAAAGCCAGCATGTCTAGCTTCATCTCTTGACATCAGTAAAAAACATTCTGCAAGTACAGGATTAGTCTTTTGTAATCTTCTTGATAGTTCTTTATATAATAAAAAACCAGAAAATTCTGCCGTGCATGATCTTTCCAAAAATTCAATAAATAATGCTTTAGTACTACTATTTAAATTATTCCAAGATTGTTCAAATTCTTCATCTCGAATAAAATGTTGTCTATTATAATCGGCTCTAAATTCTTGCAATAAAGCTTCAAAATCATCTATATTTGGTGAAATATCTAATTTAGACATTTCATCAAAGTCTGTTGTATAAAACCGTGGAGTGAGTAAAGTCTCTTGTACAGTGATTTTAGATGAGTTTTTAGTAGTTTCCATAATTAAGATAATTGATTTAATTTTATATACTATTTAATGTAAAATATAATATATTATTATTTTTATACTAACCTTAAGTTTTATATAGTTTACTGATAATTGTAAAAAATTTACATTTTGTGATTTTTGTATTTTATACTATCATTCAATTATTAAATATAAATAATTTTATAGTATAGTGTTTTATACAATTAGCTTTATAATATTAACCTTTAAATTGTTATTATATATACTAATAGGAGTTTAAGTAAAATGTTGGATATAATTAGTTTAGGTTGGGGATCGTTATTAGCTGTATTTAGTTTTTCAGTTGCATTAGTTGTATGGGGACGCAATGGTTTTTAATTGCTATATCGTGATTATTAAATAAATGTATATGGAGTAATATAATGGGGGGAGAAATTTTAACTGCCAGTACTGTAAGTTTTATACTAATATTATTGGGTCTTGTGTTAGGGTTCATATTGCTCAAAGTTCAAGGCGAATAGATAATTTTTACTGAGCATGAAGGTATTATTTTTATATTTAATTTAATTACTTAATATATAAATAATGTAGTAAGAATATGATAATCATATTCTTCTGATTTATATAGCTTTTATTTAAAAAATGGAATTATATGAAAGGTTTATGGTATTTAATTGGAGTTTTTACAATTATATTAATTTTAATTAATAATCCTAAGTTTACAAGTTTAGGTGGTTTTCCAAGTAAATTAAGTGGTTTAAGTGTTACTCGGAGCACGCAAAAAAATTTGCAAATTATTATTATTGTTAATATATGTTTATTTTTAGTATGGACTATATTATATGTGCTTTCTTCTACTATCTATTAATATAAAAATATAATATATAGAAAAACTTATGTCTATTTCTAAAAAAATCTGTCCTGTTCCTTTTGATCAACAACCTTTAAATGAATATTTTGCGCTAAAAGCTTCTTGGTTTTTTTCTTTATGTACTTTGCCTCTAAATAAGTATTTGACTAAAGTTGTTATTATTTTTGTACTCATCTTTTTAATATCTACATTTTTGACATTATATATAATCTCAAGTTATACCATATGGCAAATAATGATCTTGAACGTATTCATAGCGACTTTTATGTTTTTATTAATTTTTATACGTTTATACTTAGCATGGTCTTATGTTGTAAAAAGGTTAATTAGTGCAACTATTTTTTATGAAGAATCTGGTTGGTATGATGGTCAGTTATGGATTAAAAGTCCAGAAGTTTTAACACAAGATCGTCTTGTAGGACTTTATGAAGTTATGCCTTTTTTATTCCGAGCTAAATATGGTGTAATGTTTAGTATTGCTCTATTATTATTAGAAAAAATAGTGTATTCATTGCTTTTACCATAATAAATATATTAAGATTATATTTTAGTCGCGGGGTAGAGCAGTCTGGTAGCTCGTCGGGCTCATAACCCGAAGGTCAATGGTTCAAATCCATTCTCCGCTATTGTAATAGTCTAATATTATATGTAATACTTATATTAATTTATGATATTATGTTGTTTTATTACTTTTATTTCATAAAATAAATAATATAAAAAATTCTAAATGTTATAACAATAAACGTAATATTAACATGGTAATAAATAATAATGATGTTAAAGTTGGTAAACAAGCACCCAATTTTTCTGCTACTGCTGTATATGATCAAGAATTTAAGAAAATAACATTATCTGATTATTTGGGTAAATATGTTATATTATTGTTTTATCCTTTAGACTTTACATTTGTATGTCCAACTGAGATTACTTCTTTCAGTGATGCATATAAAGATATTAAGGATTTAAATGCAGAAATTTTGGGTATATCTGTTGATAGTGAATATTCGCATTTGGCATGGTTACAAATGGAAAGAGACGTTGGAGGTTTAGGAAATCTAAATTACCCACTAGTTTCTGATTTAACTAAAAATATTAGTGCTTCATATAATGTTTTGACAGAACAAGGAACAGCATTAAGAGGTTTATTTATTATTGATAAGCAAGGTATTATACAATATTCCTTAGTTAATAATCTGGATTTTGGTCGTAGTGTTAGTGAAACGTTGAGAATCCTACAAGCGATTCAGTATGTGCAGTCTCATCCAGATGAAGTATGTCCAGCAGATTGGCAACCAGGACAAGCCACTATAATTAATAATCCTCAAAAATCGAAGGATTATTTTCAGTCTATATAGATTAATGTACGAGCTTTCTCTTTAAAATATTTAATATAATTATATGCCATAAAGCTTTATTCTATATTATTAAGTTATTAGTATAAAATAATTTTTGATAGAATTATATTATTTTTTTGTATTTTTTAGTTATAGATTTATTAGGAATAATACTTATGTCTACTAATTTAGCTCAACAATTGCGTGAGAGAACAACAAAAGCTCATAGTATGGCTGAAAATGTTAGTTTTGTTAAATCATTTCTAGGTGGTGTAGTTGACAAGAAATCTTATCGTATATTAGTAGCTAATCTGTTTTTTGTATATACTGCTCTTGAAGAAGAAATTGAGAAAAATAAAAATCATTTTGTTGTTCAATCTATATATTTTCCAGAATTAAATCGTACCCTTAGTTTAAAACAAGATCTTGAATATTATTATGGTTCTAATTGGCAAGAGCAAGTTTGCCCTTCTTTAGCAACAAAAATATATGTTGAAAGAATTCGTAATATTAGTATTAATCAACCAGAATTGTTGATAGCTCATGCTTATACTAGATATATGGGTGATTTATCTGGAGGGCAGATTTTAAAAAGAATTGCTCAAACTGCTATGAATTTGTCAAGTAATGATGGAACAGCTTTTTATAACTTTCATAACATCAAGGATGACAAAAGATTTAAAGTAATATATCGTCAGGCATTAGATAATGCACCTATTGATCAAATACAAATTGAACAGATTATTGCTGAAGCTAATATAGCTTTCAATCTAAATATGAAAGTTTTTCAAGAATTAAACTCTAATTTTATTAAGATTATGGGAATGTTACTATTGAGCACAATCACGAGTTTGCGAAAAAAAATTATTTAAAATGTAATATGTGTGATTTTTTTGTTGAATTATACTCGAATATATTATTTATAATCTTAGATAAGATATCTAAGATCTGATTTTCTTTATATGGATGCATTTTGTTGCATGAAGTAATCTGTTAATTTTTTGTTGTTTGATTAATTAATTCGACAGTGTAATTTAATATATAAACTATATGTATAAACTAAAAAATTCTAAATCAATCCTTAAAAGGTTTAAATTTAAGTCTAAAAATAAAGTTTTGAGACAAATGGCTGGTCGTAGCCATTTATTGCAAAAGAAATCATCTAAGAGAAAACAAAAATTAAGAAAAGTTATTAGTCTGAAAAAGTGTGATATAGCAAATCTAAAATTTAAAATACCTTATATACATTAATACTATATTTATGACTAGAGTTAAAAGAGGCAATGTTGCTCGTAAAAGACGAAAAAAAATTTTAAAACTAGCAAAAGGTTTTCGGGGTTCTCATTCAATTTTATTTCGCACAGCTAAACAGCAAGTATTAAAAGCTCTAAAATATTCTTACATAGGTAGAAAACAGCGTAAGCGTAATTATAGAAGTCTTTGGATAGTTCGTATTAATGCTGCTATTCGACCTTATGGTATTACATATAGTGAATTTATACGACAACTAAAAAGAAGAAGGATAGCATTAAATCGTAAAATGTTATCGCAGTTAGCTATTCTAGATAATAGTGTATTTAAGACTATTGTAGAGTCTTGTGAATTAAATTGAGAATTAAAATTTTTAAGTAAATATAATTGTTAAAAGCAAAATTATTTATCTTTTGTAGCTAAATACACTAAAGTTATCTTTATATATATTGTAATACAAAACATCATAATTATTAGTTTTCAATTTGTTGAATTTCTTATTCTTGTCATGATTTTGTATCCAAATGAAATAATACTTATATATTATTGTATACAATAGTATTTAATTATAATTTCATTTATTAATTTAATCTTTTTATAATATAATTATTAATGTAAGATAAGCTTTCTTGAGCTAGTTTATTGTCGATTTTGTTAATAGCTTGTATTGATGCTTGTATATGTTCTTGAGCCAAGTCGTATGATTTTTGAATGCTATTACTCCTTTTAATTATCTCTATAGCTTTACGAATATCATTATTTTGCTCGAATTCTCTTTCAATCAAAATATGAAGTCCTGAATTTTCTTGCAAAGCAAAAATAAGTGGAGCTGTTAAATTTCCATTTTTTAAATCTGATCCTGCAGGTTTGCCAAGAGAGGCTTCGGAACCAATTATATCTAAGATATCATCTACAATTTGAAAAGCTAAGCCTAAGTGTTTTCCATAGATATAAAATTGATTTTGTATACTTGTATTTGCTTCACTTAATATAGCTGCTGCTTGACAACTTGATGCCATTAGTGATGCGGTTTTGTAGAAAGATTTTTCTATATAGTTATCTATAGATATCGTTTCGTCAAAACATGTTAGGCTTTGTCTTACTTCACCTTCTGCAAAATCAGTAATTACTTTAGAAATAGTTTTAACCACTGCTAAATTATTTAGATTAGCTAAATACCAAGAAGATTGAGCAAATAGAAAGTCACCTGCTAATACAGCTACTTTAGTGCTAAATGTATTATGCACTGTATTAACTCCCCTCCTTGTTTCGCATTCATCAATTACATCATCATGTACCAAACTTGCTGTATGTATTATTTCTGTTATTTCTGCTAGACGTTTATGCTCTGGCAGTATATTAAGTCTTTTTGTTGTTGATAATGCTATTAGCAATATGATGGTTGGTCTTATTCTTTTTCCTCCAGCACTGAAAAGATGTTCAGCTGCTGCGTATAATATTGGATGTTTAGCACTGACCATTTTTTTTAAGTTTGTCTCTAAAATCAATAAATCTTTATGAATATTTGGTAAGATTTTGGGTACTATAGTCATAGCCATTTTAATTATATAATTTTGATAAAATATAAACTCAAACAACTTATTATAACTATATTATGAACAATAAGTAATTATTTAAACTTATTTGTTAATTGATATATAAAAATTCCTAATGTATTATTATGGGTATATTTAATGTATTTATGTATATGATTTTTCAACTTATGATTTTTGATATTTGAATTAATTATAATATTTAAGCAAATGAAGAATAAAATTACTTTACCATCAAGCGTATTTAGTGAATATGAAATAAATTCTCAGGTTGTATTATCACTTTATAAAGATATGTTATTAGGTCGTCATTTTGAGGATATGTGTGCTCAAATGTATTATAGAGGCAAAATGTTTGGTTTTGTCCATTTATATAATGGACAAGAGGCTGTTTCTACGGGAGTTATAAAAGCTTTGCAAGAAGAGGATTATGTTTGCAGTACATACCGTGATCATGTTCATGCATTAAGTAAAGGGGTTCCAGCTAAATTAGTGATGGCAGAGTTATTTGGTAAAGAGACTGGTTGTAGCCGTGGACGTGGTGGTTCAATGCACATTTTTTCAGCCCCTCATAATTTTCTAGGTGGTTTTGCGTTTATTGGTGAAGGTATTCCAGTTGCTATAGGTGCTGCATTCCAAAGTGTGTATAGAAAACAAGTTTTAAATGATCAAAAACCAATGCGTGTAACAGCTTGTTTTTTTGGTGATGGTACAAGCAATAATGGACAATTTTTTGAATGTTTGAATATGGCTGTTTTATGGAAACTTCCTATTATTTTTGTGGTGGAAAATAATCAATGGGCAATAGGTATGGCTCATCATAGATCTACTTCATTTCCTGAAATACATAAAAAAGCAGAAGCGTTTGGCCTCCCTGGTGTAGAAGTTGATGGAATGGATGTGTTAGCTGTTCGAGAAGTTGCTTTAGCAGCTATTAATAGAGCAAAGTATGGTCATGGGCCTACTTTAATAGAAGCTTTAACTTATCGTTTTCGTGGACATTCTTTAGCTGACCCAGATGAATTAAGGTCAGTAACTGAAAAAGAAACATGGTTAGCACGTGATCCTATTAAGCGTTTAAAAGACTATATACTAGATAATTCCTTGTTTTCAGAGCAACAAGTAGATGACGTAAATTCGGAAGTGAAAATAGAAGTGGATCAAGCTGTTGAATTTGCTATATTTAGCCCTGAACCGAATATTAAGGATCTAAAAAAATATTTGTTTGCAGATTAATTATATTGGTATATTATTTTTTTATATTTTAGTTGAGGATAGTCATTTTATGAGTTCAGTTTTTATGTTTGATGCTTTAAGAGAGGCTACTAATGAAGAGATGCAAAACGATTCTTCTGTATTTGTTTTGGGAGAAGATGTAGGTCATTATGGTGGTTCTTATAAGGTTACTAAAGACTTGCATTCTAAATATGGTGATTTACGAGTTTTAGATACTCCTATTGCTGAAAACAGTTTTATGGGTATGGCTATTGGAGCAGCAATTACAGGCTTAAGGCCTATAGTAGAAGGTATGAATATGAGCTTTTTATTGTTGGCTTTTAATCAAATTTCTAATAATGCTGGTATGTTGCGTTATACTTCAGGAGGTAATTTTCAAATTCCTCTAGTGATACGTGGACCAGGTGGCGTTGGTCGGCAATTGGGTGCAGAACATTCACAAAGATTAGAGGCTTATTTTCAAGCTATACCAGGATTGAAAATTGTAGCTTGTTCAACTCCTTATAATGCAAAAGGTTTATTAAAATCTGCTATTAGAGATAACAATCCAGTAATTTTTTTTGAACATGTTTTACTTTATAATTTAAAAGATCAGTTACCAAATTACGAGTATTTCCTTCCTCTAGATAAAGCTGAATTAGTTAGATCTGGACTAGATGTTACTATTGTAACTTACTCTCGCATGCGTCATCACGTAATGCAAGCTGTTGAAGAACTTGTTAATTATGGTTATAATCCAGAAGTAATAGATTTAATCTCATTAAAACCTTTAGATATAAATTCTATTGGACAATCTTTAATGAAAACACATAAATTGATTATAGTAGAAGAATGTATGAAAACAGGGGGGATTGCTGCTGAAATAATAGCACAAATTAATGATCATTATTTTGATTTTTTAGATGCTCCTATAATAAGATTATCTTCTCAAGATATACCAACGCCCTATAATGGTAAGTTAGAAAAAGCAACAGTTATTTACCCTCAACAAATTATTGAAGCTGTTAAAAATATAGTCTAGCTAGTATTTGTTCATAAGTTATATTATTTAGTAATTAATCAATAAGTAAGTTTATATAAACTTACTTATTGATTATTAAATATTGAGTGATACTTTAGAAATTAATTTCTGCTGCTTGTACTTTTTCCCATTGTTTTTTCTTCAATACAAAAAATATTTGAGCTATTGTTACAGTAAAGAAAAAAACTATCATGCCTTTGATTCTAGAAGAGCTTTGTAGGACTATTTCTGTTTCAGTTTGCCCAAATCCTCCTACATTTGGATCAGCAGTTAAACTTTGGTTAGCAAATACTTCATTTCCTTTAGAGATTATTAAATCTAAGCCAGGTGGTATATTTTCTGTATAAGTTTCTCCATTCTTCTTTTCAATCTTGACTATATATCCTCCTTTTTCCATTGATATAATATCTGTAACTTTCCCGCTTTGTGAAGATACTATTGTATTATTATTGGATTTGTCTCCAGTTGGGTATACTTGACCTCTTCCTCTATTGGCCCCTATATAGATTGGATATTTTAAAAAATGTATATTTTTATCTTTGCTTGGATCTGGTGATAGAATAGGAAAAACAATTTCTTGGTTTTTATCTCCAGGTAAAGGGCCGACTAGTAAGATGTTATCTTGTTTTGTGCTATATGGTTGTATATAAATATTTTTAGTTTTTTCTTTTAACTCTTCTGATAATAAATTTTTTGGAGCTAATTTAAAGCCCTCTGGTAAAATAACTACCGCACCAGTATTAATAGGTCCTTTAAGTCCATTACCTAAAATTTGTTTACTGTTCTTATCATATGGTATTTTTACAACGGCTTCGAAAACACTATTTGGTAATACTGTTTTAGGTGCTTCAATTTCAACGAGTTTTTGTGCTAGATGACAGTTTGCACAAACTATTCTACCAGTTGCTTCTCGAGGATTATCATATCCTTGCTGTGCATATATAGGGAATGCTAGAGTTGTGATAGGTTGAATTATAATTAGGTTTATAGTACTAACGAAAATTAATAATGCAAGTTTAATATTCATATCAAAGTATTTATTATAATTATGAGTCATATTAAATAAAATTGGATTTTTAATAATTATATCTCTTATCTATTTATAATAACATTCTATATTTGTGATTTTTTCATAAATCCTTGTTATTATAGGTTTTAATTATTATCGTCTTATTTAATACCTTTATCTTAATATTTTATTATATATTAGATTTATTTATTTAAAATTTTTAGTATAATAATTCCGCTGCTGTATAAAATCAAAATAGCTAAAGACATAATAATTTGTGTTATTGGATCTGTAGATGGTGTAATAATAGCTGCAATTATTGTTGCACTTAAAACAACGTATTTCCAATAAGCATACATTTCTGTAGAAGAAAAAATTTTCAGTATTCCTAAAACTATTTGAATAATAGGAATTTGAAATGCGATACCTGTACTAAACAAGAGAAGTAGTATAAAGTTAAAATATTGTTCAAATGACCATATTGGTTCTACAATTTCATTTCCATAGTTAATTAAAAATTGCAACGCTGCAGGAGCTAAAATTACATACGCAAATATAATACCACTAAAAAATAAAATGATCGATGTCAATAGTATTGGTATTATAAATTGACTTTCTTTTTTAGTAAGGCCAGGTAAAATAAATAAAGTGATTTGATAAATAATAAAAGGGCTGCTTAATAAAAAACCTGTATATAATGACACTTTAATAGAGGTAAACAGATATTCTCCTGGTGCTAGCTGTAAAAATTTTATTCCTATTGCTGGTTGTTGTAGTATATATGCTATATTTTTCATATATGCGAAGCATGTTATTGTTATCGCACAAAAAATAATAGAAGCAATAAATATACGTTCTCTAAGTTCTTCTAAGTGTTCAAAAATAGACATTTCTGTGTTAGGATTTATTTTTTTATTCATCTTATTTATTTAAATTAAAAGAATTTTACTTTGCTGAGTCTCAGTATATTTTAATTTAATAGAGAAATAATATATACACTATGGTATATAGCTAATTGATAATAAGTATTACAAAGTTTATATTTATTCAAGGTAGATATATATTTTAAATATATTATAAGTATAAATTTATATAGTAGATATAGATACTGCTACAATATAGTAAGATTAAATTTTATTAATAAGCAATGTATTTATAAAATTTACTTTTATGAGTGGCTGTATCTTTGAACTAAATTATTTATATTAAAATTAAGATAATTCAGATAAAAATATAGTATTTAGGAGATCAATATTTTATGAGTGTTAAAGCAGTTAGTGGAAGTCCTTTAATATGTCCGCAGCTTTTTCGCACAGCTTCAATGTCTGCTATATCGCAAGCAGAACAACAAGATCGTTTTTTGGAGCCAGGGGAACTTGATCAGCTTGTTGCGTTTTTAAATTCAGGTAATAAACGTTTAGAAGTAGCTGATATATTAACTAAAAATGCTAATATATTAGTTTCTAAAGCGGCTGATAAAATATTTGTAGGGGGGTCACCTATTTCTTATTTAGAAAGACCACAAGCATCATTTTTATCGACAGGCAAATTAAATAATGAGTCAAATTTACAAAATTTATCAGGTGATATTCAAAATAATTTAGCAGGAATAATTTCATCACCTTTTAGTACAAGTGATTCATTACCAGCTGGTTTTAAGCCTATTAATATAGTACGTTATGGAACTAGTCGTATGAAAAAATCTTTGCGTGATTTAGACTGGTTTTTAAGATACTTAACTTATGCAATTGTTGCAGGTGATCCTAATATTTTATCTGTTAATATTAGAGGTTTGAGAGATTTAATTGATAATGCTTGCTCTGGTGCTGCTGCAGTAGTTGCATTAAGAGAAATGCGTAAAATTGCATTAAGTATCTTTAATGAAGATGTTCAAGGGCAAAATTTAGTAAAAGAATACTTTGATATTATTATTACAGAATTTGATCAATCTGCTTTAACTGATAAATTGCGTAGAAGGACCTCTGGCGATCTGCAGGGTTTACGTTTACCTCAGATATATACGAAATCTAGTATTGTCAAGCAACGCTTTGTTATGAAAACAAGTTTATCTTCAGAAGAAAAAAATAATGTTATTAAAGCTTGTTATAGACAAATTTTTCAAAGAGATATTTCAAAAGCATATGGATTAAATTTCAAAGATTTAGAATCAAAAGTTAAGAATGGTACTTTATCAATTAAAGAATTTGTTCGTTGTCTAGGAAAATCATATATTTATCGTCAGCAATTTGTACAGCCTTTTGTTAATAGCCGTGTTATTGAATTAGCATTTAGGCATTTTTTAGGTAGAGGTACAAGCTCCTTAGAAGAATTTAAAAAATATTTTGCTGTTTTATCTTCTAGAGGTTTAGATGGTTTAATAGATAATATGATAAATAGTTCTGAATATTCGGATTATTTTGGCGAAGAAACGGTACCTTATTTACGTAGTTTAGGAGAAGAAGCGCAGGAAGCTCGTAATTGGGGAGCTCAAATTGAGTTACTTAACTATAGTACAGTTTTTCGAAAGATACCTCAATTTGTAACTTTATTTAGTGATTATAAATCTAATCTTCCAGATCAGCATCCTTACGGTTTAAGTAATGATCCATTATTAATACAATTTGGAGCGATTTTTGCCCAAAATAGTATTGATTTACGTAAAAAGTCATCTCCTTTTGGAAAAGATACTAGAAGAATTTTGCCTAGAAGTGGTCCTGGAATTTATAGTCAAATTAGTAGTCCAAACTTACGCTCTAAAAGTTCAGGATCATTAGGTCCCAAAATATTTCAATTAAATCAAGTTCAATTAGATAGTAATATAGAGCAAATTATAAGAGCTGTATACTTAAGAGTTTTTGGTCGTTTTGTTTATCAATCTGAGCAAGTTACAATTAAAAAGTTTGAAAATTTATTTAAAGATCGTCAAATTTCTGTTCGTCAGTTTGTAAGTGAATTAACTAAATCTTCTTTATTTAGGTCATTATATTGGAATAATTTATACATATGTAAATCTATAGAGTATATACATAATCGATTAATAGGTAGACCTACTTATGGCAGGCAAGAAATTAATAAGTATTTTGATATAGCTTATAAGCAGGGGTACTATAAAATGATAGATGCTATGATAAATAGTCTAGAATATATTGAAACTTTTGGTGAAAATATTGTGCCATATGAAAGATATATTACACCTTCTGAGTTAGCTGCTAGAAATTTTAGGTTGAGTAATCAACAGTATAGAGTAACTCGCGTTTCTGACTTATCGCAACAAAAAATCTCTAATTTTCAGATTATTCAGCAAGAAAGCATTATGAAAAGAATTCAGCAAGGTGTTAGTATAAAAAGAGACCAAACAGTTATTTTCAAAGTTGATACTTCAATGGATACTTCTGATATGCTTCAAATTTTAAGAGCTATATATCGTCAAATTTTTGAGAGAGATTTGAATTCTTTTGTTATAGGCGATGAGTTTTTTAATTTAGAAAAAGCATTTGTTAATAGACAAATAACAGTTAAACAAATAGTAGAACAATTGGGTTCTTCTTATTTGTATGCTAAAGAATTTTATCAACCATATCCTAATACAAAGGTTATTGAATTAGGTACAAAGCATTTCTTAGGTAGAGCACCGAATAATCAAGCTGAAATAAGGTATTATAATCAAATTTTAGCATCTCAAGGATTAGCTTATTTCATATCTGTTTTAGTTAATAGTAAAGAATATGATGTTGTATTTGGTATAAATACTGTACCTTATCGTCGTTTTCCAACTTTACCAGCTGCTAATTTTCCAAATACAGAAAAATTGTATAATAGTTTAACTAAGCAAAATAAGTCCATTGTTATACCTAGTTTTATTTCTCGAGGCGGTAATCAGTAAATGATATAGTATATTAGCTTTCTTGCTTTAGTACTTCTTAAATATGTTTTTTTTGTACCTATACTAAAAGCTTTCAAGTGATTGCTGTCTAGTTTGAAACAGAGATTTAAATTGTATTTTATTATATAAATGTTATAGATTGTAGTATTATTGGAGTTCTATTAATGAGTATTATTACTAAATCAATTGTCAATGCAGATGCAGAAGCTAGGTATTTGAGTCCTGGAGAGTTAGATAGAATAAAGAGTTTTGTGCTATCTGGTCAGAGGCGCTTACGAATAGCACAAATTTTAACAGATAATCGTGAATTAATTGTAAAACAAGGTGGTCAGCAGTTATTTCAAAAGCGTCCAGATGTAGTATCTCCTGGAGGTAATGCTTATGGTGAAGAAATGACAGCAACATGTTTAAGAGATTTAGATTATTATTTGAGATTAGTAACTTATGGTATAGTAGCTGGTGATGTAACTCCAATAGAAGAAATCGGTTTGGTCGGAGTTAAAGAAATGTATAATTCCCTAGGTACACCTATTTCTGGAGTTGCTGAAGGAGTACGTTCGATGAAAGCTGTTTCTTGTTCTTTGTTGTCTGGAGAAGATTCAGCTGAGGCAGGATTTTATTTTGATTACACTTTAGGTGCAATGCAATAAAGCATAAAAATTTATATTACCAAATAATAATAGAAATAAAACAAATAATTTAAGGACAATTAAAAACTATGCAAGATGCTATCACTTCTGTAATTAATGCAGCTGATGTACAAGGAAAATACTTAGATGATAATTCATTAGATAAATTAAGAGGTTATTTTCAAACAGGTGAGTTGAGAGTTAGAGCTTCAGCTACTATAGCAGCTAATGCTGCAACAATTATTAAAGATTCTGTAGCTAAAGCTTTATTATATTCTGATATTACTAGGCCTGGTGGTAATATGTATACAACTAGAAGATATGCTGCTTGTATACGTGATTTAGATTATTATCTTCGTTATGCGACGTATGGTATGTTGGCAGGAGATCCTTCTATTTTAGATGAACGTGTATTAAATGGTTTAAAAGAAACATATAATTCATTAGGTGTCCCTATTGGTGCAACTATACAAGCTATACAAGCTATGAAAGAAGTTACTTCTAGTTTGGTAGGCCAAGATGCGGGTAAAGAAATGGGAGTATATTTTGACTATATTTGTTCTGGCTTAAGTTAATAAATATAAAAATAAATAAAATAAGTAATGATAATAAGTTTATTTATCATCATTACTTACTTATTTCCTTGTTGATCAACTTCTAATTATTTAATACATTAGCTGCTTGTATACGAGCGCGTGCTTTTCTTAAATTCTGTGTAGCTTCAATTTTATCTTTATCATTTTTAGCTTCATCTAAAATTTTAATAGCTTTGTCTAAATTTTTTTGTGCTGTATTTATATCTATCTCTGATACTTGTTCTGCTCCATTTACTAAAATAGTAATGTTATTATCTTTAACTTCAGCAAATCCTCCAAGTAATATAATGGGTTGCCATTCTTTTTCAATACGTACACGCATAACACCTATATCTATTGCTGTAAGTAAAGGAATGTGTCCTTTTAAGATTCCTACTTGCCCAGTACTACTAGGTAAAATCACTTCTTCTGCATTTGCATCCCAGACAGTTCTATCTGGTGCAATAACACGTATATTTAATGTCATGTTTATAATTTTGTTATTTTAACTTTTCTGCTTTACTTATAGCTTCTTCTATATTGCCTACTAAGTAAAAAGCTTGTTCAGGTAAATCATCTAGTTCTCCACTTAATATCATATTAAAGCCTTTTATAGATTCTTCTAGTGATACGTACTTTCCTGGCGATCCTGTAAATACTTCTGCAACAAAGAATGGCTGTGATAAAAATCTTTCTATTTTTCTTGCTCTAGCAACAGTCAATCTATCATCTTCTGATAATTCATCAAGACCTAATATGGCTATAATGTCTTGTAATTCTTTATAGCGCTGTAAAGTTGATTTGATTTGTTGTGCTGTAGAGTAGTGCTTTTGTCCTACTATTGATGGCTGTAGCATAGTTGAAGTAGATCCTAAAGGGTCTACTGCAGGATAAATACCTTTAGCTGCTAAACTTCTTGATAATACAGTTGTTGCATCTAAATGTGCAAATGTAGTTGCTGGTGCTGGGTCTGTTAAGTCATCTGCAGGAACATATACAGCTTGTATTGATGTGATTGATCCATCTGTTGTAGACGTAATTCGTTCTTGTAAAGTTCCCATTTCTGTTGCTAATGTTGGCTGATAGCCAACAGCAGATGGCATCCGTCCTAATAAGGCTGAAACTTCAGAACCTGCTTGTACAAATCGAAAAATGTTATCAATAAATAACAGAACGTCTTGTTTATTAATATCCCGAAAATATTCTGCCATAGTTAATGCAGTTAAACCTACGCGCATTCTTGCACCTGGTGGTTCATTCATTTGGCCATATACTAGTGCCACTTTTGATTCTTTTAAGTCATCTGCATTAATAACTTTTGATTCTTTCATTTCTTCATATAAATCATTGCCCTCTCTTGTTCTTTCTCCAACTCCTCCAAATACTGATACACCTCCATGTGCTTTTGCTATATTATTGATTAGTTCCATGATTAATACAGTTTTACCAACACCAGCTCCACCAAATAAGCCGATTTTGCCCCCTTTCCTATATGGAGCAAGTAAATCTACTACTTTAATCCCAGTTTCAAAAATAGAAGGTTTTGTTTCTAGTTGAGTAAATGATGGAGCTGCTCTATGTATTGGCAATGAATCTTCAGATTTTATTGCTCCTAAGTTATCTACAGGTTCACCAAGCACATTAAAAATTCTACCTAGCGTTGGTATACCAACAGGAACTGTAATAGGGGCTCCTGTGTCAGTAACTTCTACACCTCTTTTTAGCCCTTCAGTTGAACTCATGGCTACAGCTCGAACTCTATTGTCTCCTAGTAATTGCTGGACTTCACATGTTATTGTATTCTCTGGACCTTGAACTTTTAATGCATTAAATACTTTAGGTAATTGTCCATTAGGAAATTCTATATCCAATACAGGTCCTATAATTTGTGTTACGCATCCTTGATTGCTTATACTTACCATTTGAATTTGAATATAATTTAATTATAGTAAATGGACGTAATTTCTTTAATTATTGATTATACTATAGTATAGTGATATTAACTATAATCTAATTATAGATGGAAATAAGATTTTTGAACAAGAATTATGAGATATAACAAGTTAATATATATTAGTTATTATTTAATCTACCTGTCGTTTTTAACCAATTTTGAGCTTCTATATAGTTATTAGGTGCCAAGTAAATAGCTTGCTTCCAATATTCTGCTGCCTTATCAAACATAGATTTTGCGATATTGTCATCCTGTTTATCAGCTGCTTTTAAACCCTGATAATGATATATAATGGCTATATTATTAAACGCTTGTGGTAATCTAGGATTTAATTCTAAAGCTTGATGATAGTATTCGAGTGCTTTTGTATGTTCACCGTTGCTTGCATAAATTAGTCCAATATTATATATTATGTATGATCTATCATATGGATCTTCTTCTAATATTAATGCTTCATAATAATTTTCTAAAGCCTCTGCATATTCTCCTTCTGATTGAGCTGACATACCATCCCGATAATAACAAAAAGCTTGTTTTTCTTCTTTTGTAGTAGGCAATATCTTTAAAATTATATCTGCTAATACAGTAAAAGTTTTGTCTATAAAATTATCATTTTTTTGTAAGCGAGGCATAATGTTCCTTATATTTAATTCTAAGTGCATATTCTTATAATAATTTACACATATTTTTTAATTATGGTTATTATATAAGCTGACAATTGTGCTTTACATTTTTTTGAAAAAAAATATTTATTTAATATGTATTAATATTAAATAATAGTTTAATATTTATTAATTGTAATTATGAGGGGTAAAATATTGTTGTATTATAATTGTTCTGTTGATTTTAGTTATTGTATGTCGATAAAAAATGAAAATGAAAATGCTTTTTTACTAAAGAATCCTAAATTTATTAATAGTTTAAGATTAATAGATATTCCATCAGATCAAGATTTTAAGTCTTCGTTAGAAATAAAAAATTCTGTTAAAAATTCAGACTTCAATCTAAGATTTGATAAAAAAACAAAAAATATATTCAAGCAAGATAATAAAGGTAAATTAAAGAAAAAAAAGGCAGATATTATTGATTCAGATCAAGATCAATATAGTATTTTTAAGAAAAAAACTAAAAGTAAACTAATAGTTAATACTCAGGATGATTTAAATAATATAGGCGCAGGATCTATAAAATCTAATAAGCAAAAAAAGAAAGAAAAATTAAAACAGAAGTTAAATGTTAATGTAGATATTCATGATGATAATAAATCTGTAATTATAGATAGACCATTAACTATTGAAGAATTATCGATAAAACTTCAAATACCGCCGGCAGAAATTATTACGGGCTTATTTTTACAAGGTATTTCTGTTACAGTTAATCAAGTAGTTGATATATCTACAGCAATTCAGGTTGCTCAAAAATATAACTTTACAGTTGTCAATCAAAAACATCAATTGGAAGTAAGCCAACTGGATAAATTGCAAGAGGTTGATTCTTCTATAGGAATTAATAGAGCTCCTATAATTACAATTTTGGGTCATGTAGATCATGGTAAAACATCCTTATTAGATGCTATTCGAAATACTAATTTCGTGAGCAATGAAATAGGTGGAATAACACAATCAGTAAGCGCATATGAGGTAAATTATTCATGTGATTCACTAAATAAAAAATTGATTTTTATTGATACGCCAGGTCATGAAGCTTTTTCTAGTATGAGATTGCGTTGTACTCAAATGACAGATATAGTAATTTTAATTGTTGCTGCCGATGATGGTTTAAAGCCTCAAACTATTGAAGCAATTGATTATATTATTTCTAAAAAACTCCCTTATATTGTTGCTATTAATAAAATCGATAAAATGGATATTAATCTTTCTAAAGTTCGTGAACAATTAGCAAATTATAATATTCTAAGTACTGATTGGGGAGGTGACATTGAATTTGTTGAAATTAGTGCATTAAAGAAAATAAACATAGATGCATTATTAACATCTATTTTTAACTTGGCGGAATCCATTAATTTAAAAACTGATCCTAAGCAATTAGCTCAAGGTATTATTTTAGAAGCTTACTTAGATAAAACAAAAGGTACGGTAGTTAATACGATTATATTAAATGGTACTTTAAAAGTTGGAGAGATTATAGTATCAGATAATTCCTATGGACGTGTAAAAAAAATTGTAAATAATTTAGGTCATGAATTGCTGATAGCAGAACCATCATCTATTTTACAAGTGTTAGGTTTTTATTCTGTTCCACAACCAGGCAAATATTTTCATGTAGTGCAAAGTGAAAAAGAAGCAAAAAAGTTGATTACACAAAGCAGTTTGTCTAATATTACAGAAAATACAAAAAATTTATTAAACTCACATCTTCAGTTATATAATTATAATAATAAAGTAAATATTAAAAACTTAAATTTAATTATAAAAGCAGATACACAAGGAACAATTGATGCCGTAATTAATTCATTTATTCAAATTCCTCAAAGTAAAATTAAATTGAATATTCTGACTTCTAGTTTAGGAGTCGTTTCTAGTACAGACCTTGATTTAGCTTTTAATACTGAAGCTTTAATTATAGCTTTTAATATAAATATTACTACTAATATATTGAATGCCGCAGAAAAATTAAATGTGCATTTATGTAAATTTGTTCTTATTTATGATTTAATAGATTATGTTAAAAATTATATGCTGGATCTAATTGATCCTGAATACGATAAATTATTAATTGGTCAAGCTAAAGTTCAAACTACATTCTTTATAAATAAAGGAACCGTAGCCGGTTGTATAGTGAAGTCAGGTAAGTTGAAAAAAAATGCTTTGATAAATGTTTATCGTGAAGATAAATTAATTTATGAAGGTGTTATTAATTCATTAAAACGCATGAAAGATGATGTGAACGAAGTTGTTATAGGTAATGAATGCGGTATAATGTGTACAGATTATAATTTATGGCAACCACAAGATTTAATAGAAGTTTATGAATTGTATGAAAAGCCTAAAGTCTTGTAAGTATAAGAAAACTATAGAAAATATTAAGATATATTTATAATATCTTAATATTTAGTATATTTTTATGATCAATCTTTATTTACAAAAGGCAGTAATGCTAATATACGTGCTCTTTTTATTGATTTTGCTAACTGTTTTTGTTGTTTGACTGTTAAACCATTTGAGCGCCTAGAAACAATTTTACTTTGGTCTGTTATAAATTTACGTAGTAAATCTATGTCTTTGTAATTAATTTGTTCATCTGGTTTAATATTTAAATTTTTCTGTTTGTATAATATCATTTAATTTCTTTAAACTTTTCATGCTTATTACAAGCAGGACAAAATTTCATTAATTCTATTCTGCTAGGTGTGTTTTTTCTGTTTTTTGTACTAGTATAGCGAAATATCCCTTTTTTTCTTTTATTTGTATCTATCAAATTTCTACAGGAACATTCTAGTGTTATTACTATACGTGCTCCTTTATTTTTACTCATAATATTTTGTTGTTCAATAAGTATAATTTAAGACTATTATGTCATAATTTTATTAATTGTATCAAGTCTAATTAATTATTTATATAGTTTTAGTAAATAATAGCGATTTAATATAATATTTGAATTTTTGTATTCGGAATATTATTGGTATATAGTGATATATTCTTGTTTATTTATATTAACTAATGCTATAATCCAATTAGATTGAAGATTAAATTTCGATGAATATATACTATTGATTAATATTATACTATTATATAACGATGTCTAAAAATATATCTGCTGTTAAAAAAAATCAAATATCTTTACGTAATAAATATAGAAATAAAAGTTATAAGTCTGCTATTAAAACTCTCACTAAAAAATATATTTTGAGTTTAGATGATAATAAGAGTCATGATCATATGTTACAACTATCAGTTATTTATAAAAAAATAGATAAAGCTGTAAGTAAAGGGATTTTACATAAAAATAACGGTTCTCGCAAAAAATCTATTCTTGCTAAAGCTATGAAGAATTTCATATCTCAAAATGTATAAACAATTTAAGTTTCTGAATTCTTATTAATTTTCAATTACTGAAGTTAACTTGATAAGATTAGCCATTATTTATTTTAGTAAATTTCTCATATGCTTCTTATGTATTGAATATATTTAAATATTATTTTTAGTATTATATTTGTATTCATTCAAAATTATTGTAGATTCCAATTTTTAGCCTTTATAAGCAGTAGATTTTAAAGTTGTGAGGTTGTTAATGTCACAAGAAATTATGTTTCAATATGCATTTCCAGATTTGGCAGCTATTCAAAAAGAAAGTTTTAAATACTTTTTATTGGAGGGATTATCAGAAGTACTAAACTCCTTTCCTATTATAGTTGATCCAACAGGCAAATTAGAATTGCAATTTTTTGGTAAAGATTATAAATTAAAATTTCCAAGATATAGTGTAAGAAAAGCAAAAAGCAGAGATAGAACATATAGTGCTCAAATATATATACCTGCAAAATTAACTAGAAAAGATACAGAATTGATTAGAGAAAATGCATCAACTCTTAAAAGTTTCTCATATTTAGTTAATTCTCAAGATTTAAACAGGAAATACAAAAAAAGGCCTGTATTTATAGGTGACCTTCCATTAATGACTAATAGAGGTACTTTCGTGATTTCTGGTACCGAAAGAATAATTATTAATCAAATAGTTAGAAGTCCAGGAGTATACTATAAACAAGAATTAGATAAAAATAACAAACAAATATATAGTTGCAGTCTAATCTCTAATCGTGGCTCTTGGCTTAAGTTTGAAATAGATGCTAAAGCTCAAATTTGGGCAAAAATTGATAAAAATCATAAGGTCAATGCATATATTTTTTTAAGAGCTATAGGTTTAACAAATGATGATATTAAGAGTAGATTGACAAAATATAATTATCTTATTGATTCCTCGTTAAGTTATTATCGAAAAGAGTTTAGTAAAGATATTCATCATATTTCTATTGAAGAAGTTACAGAAGAAGAAGCTTTAGTAATTGTTTATAGTAAGTTACGTCCTAATGAACCAGCTACTTTAACTGTTGCAAAACAGATGTTATATACGCGTTTTTTTGATCCCAAAAGATACGATTTAGGTGAAGTAGGTAGACATAAAATTAATCAAAAATTAAATTTAAAAGTTCCTAACAACTTCCGTGTTTTATCTCCAGAAGATATTTTGGTTTCTTTGGATTATTTGCTTAATATAAAAGAGCAAAATATTGGAACTTTTGATGATATAGATCATTTGGGCAATAGGAGAGTACGATCAGTTGGAGAATTGCTTCAAAACCAAGTGCGTATAGGTCTAAATAGATTAGAAAGAATCATACGTGAGCGTATGATGATTTGTGATCTTGATTCTTTAAGTTTGTCTAATTTAGTTAACCCTAAGCCTTTAATGGCGTCAGTTAGAGAATTTTTTAGCTCTAGTCAGTTATCACAATTTATGGACCAAACTAATCCACTATCTGAGTTAACTCATAAGCGAAGAATTAGTGCTTTAGGCCCTGGAGGCCTTAATAAAGATAGAGCAGGTTTTGCTGTTAGGGATTTGCACCCTAGTCACTATGGGCGTATATGTCCAATAGAGACACCTGAAGGTCCAAATGCTGGTTTAATAGGTTCTTTAAGTATATATGCTAAAGTAAATCGGTATGGTTTTATAGAAACTCCATGTTATAAAGTTCTTAATGGCCAAGTATTAAAAAACAATAAACTTTATTATATAACTGCTGATCAAGAAGATTACTTGCGTATAGCTCCAGCAGATATTATTTTAGATGTTGATAATATTATAAAAGATAATGTAATTGCTGTAAGATATAAGCAAGAGTTTATAACTGCTAATATTAATCAAGTCGATTATATGGCAGTTTCTCCTATTCAGTTTATATCTGCTGCTACTTCTTTAATTCCTTTTTTAGAGCATGATGATGCAAATAGAGCTTTAATGGGTTCAAATATGCAGAGGCAAGCAGTACCTTTACTTTTCCCAGAAAAATCTATTGTTGGTACAGGCTTAGAAGCTAAAATAGCAAAAGATTCAGGCATGACTATAACTAGTCGTACTCATGGTATTGTTAGCTATGTATCAGGAACAAAAATTGGTATACAAAATAGTGACGGTTATACAATTCATTATAGATTGAAAAAATATTATCGTTCTAATCAAGATACTTGTATTAATCAAAGACCAATTGTATGGCCAGGAGAAAATATTTGTGTAGGGCAAACTATAGCAGATGGTGCATCAACAGATGGGGGTGAGATAGCTTTAGGCAGAAATATTATAGTTGCTTATATGCCTTGGGAAGGTTATAATTATGAAGATGCTTTTTTAATTAGTGAGCGTCTTGTGTATGATGATTTATATACTTCTATACACATTGAAAGATATGAATTAGAATGTCGACAAACAAAGTTAGGTTCAGAAGAAATTACTCGGGATATTCCTAATGTTAGCGAGTCATCGATAAGTTTATTAGATAAAAATGGTATAATTGCTATTGGCTCTTGGGTCGATTCAGGAGATATATTAGTAGGCAAAGTTACACCAAAAGGGGAATCTGACCAGTTACCAGAAGGTAAATTACTAAGAGCTATATTTGGTGAAAAAGCAAGGGATGTACGTGATACTTCTTTAAGATTACCTAATGCTACTAAAGGTAGAGTTGTTAATATAAAAATTTTTAAACGTCAAAAAGGAGATGAACTTCCACCAGGAACAAATGAAATTATAAGAGTTTATGTGGCACAGAAAAGAAAAATTCAAGTAGGTGACAAAATGGCTGGTCGTCATGGTAATAAGGGCATCATTTCACGAATTTTATCTGTGCAAGATATGCCTTTTTTACCAGATGGTACACCTGTAGATATTATTTTAAATCCTTTGGGAGTACCTTCAAGAATGAATGTAGGCCAGTTGTTTGAGTGTTTACTTGGCTTGGCAGGTTCATATTTAGGTAAACGTTTTAAGATTATACCTTTTGATGAGATGTATGGATCAGAAGCTTCTCGTGCTTTAGTCAATAATAAATTGCAGCAGGCTAGTTTAATTACTAATAAATCTTGGCTATTTAATGCTTTGCATCCTGGTAAAGTTATGCTAGTTGATGGTAGAACAGGAGAATTTTTTGATAATCCTGTAACTGTTGGTAAAGCTTATATTCTAAAGCTTGTTCATTTAGTTGATGATAAAATTCATGCACGCTCTACAGGTCCTTATTCTTTAGTAACTCAACAGCCTTTAGGAGGGCGTGCTCAGCATGGAGGTCAACGATTAGGTGAGATGGAAGTATGGGCATTAGAAGCATTTGGAGCAGCATATACTTTGCAGGAATTGTTGACAGTTAAGTCAGATGATATGCAAGGAAGAAATGATGCTTTAAATGCAATAGTTAAAGGTAAGCCAATACCTAAACCAGGAACCCCTGAATCTTTTAAAGTTCTCATGAGAGAGTTACAGTCTTTGGCACTTGATGTTGCAGTACATAAAATAGAATCACTTGATGATGGCAATAAAGCTAGTATAGAAATTGATTTAATGTCTGATGAACAAGTAGAGAAAATAAGCTCTGTTTAAAAATTTAACTAAATATATGAAAATTTTATTTACATTACATTTTGTACCATGCAAGATAAATGCATTATACAGATTAGTTGCAACTTTAAGAATATAATTGCTAAATTATAATTTATTTTATTAATTTTTTACTCATGACTAAATTTGATCATCATTTTGATTATGTGAAAATCAGTTTAGCTTCTCCTAGTAAGATACGAAGTTGGGGTGAGAGAGTTCTTCCAAATGGTCAAATTGTGGGAGAAGTAACTAAACCGGAAACAATTAATTATAGAACTTTGAAACCAGAAATGGATGGTCTTTTTTGTGAACGAATTTTTGGACCTGTAAAAGACTGGGAATGTCATTGTGGTAAATATAAAAGATTTCGTTATAAAGGCGTTGTATGTGAACGTTGCGGTGTTGAGGTGACAGAATCAAAAGTTAGACGACACAGAATGGCATATATTGAGTTATCTGCTCCTATAACTCATGTTTGGTATTTAAAAGGAAGTACAAGTTATATTGCTTTAGCTTTAGATTTAACTGTTAAAGAATTGGAGAAAATAGTCTATTTTCATTCTTATGTAGTTATTAATCCGGGTAATTACCATAAATTAAATTATAAGCAACTATTAGAGGGGTATGAATGGAGAAATTTAGAAGAAAAATTATCTTCTCATTCATCTAATTTATTTGATATTGAAGTAGGTATAGGAGCAGAAGCAATTTATAAATTATTAGACAATATAGATTTGAGTAATACTGTAGATATTTTAAGACAGGAATCATTAAAGCCACCTAAATTATTTAAAAATCCATCTACTAAATTTAATAAAAAAATGAAGAGATTGCGTTTATTAGAGAATTTTCTTTCGACGGGAGCAGATCCTTCATGGATGGTTTTATCTGTAATTCCTGTGATACCACCAGATTTAAGGCCTATGGTTCAGTTAGATGGGGGGCGATTTGCAACTGCTGATTTAAATGAGTTTTACAGAAGAATTATTAATCGTAATAATCGTTTGGCACGTCTTAAAGCAATATTGGCTCCTGAAATAATTATTAGAAATGAAAAAAGGATGTTGCAAGAAGCAGTAGATTCTTTGATGGATAATGGACGTCGTGGTCGAACTGTTGTTGGAGCTAATAATCGTCCTTTAAAATCTCTTTCTGATATAATTGAGGGTAAACAAGGAAGATTCAGACAAAATTTATTAGGAAAACGTGTAGATTATTCTGGTAGATCAGTTATTGTTGTTGGTCCTAATTTGAAATTACATCAGTGTGGTTTACCAAAAGAAATGGCTTTAGAATTATTTCAACCTTTTGTAATTCATCGACTAATTTTACAAGGCTTAGTTAACAATATTAAAGCTGCTAAAAAAATTATTCAAAAGAATGAACCAATTGTATGGAATGTATTAGAAGAAGTAATATATGGGCATCCTGTTTTATTAAACAGAGCTCCAACGTTACATAGGTTAGGAATACAAGCATTTGAACCTATTTTAGTAGAAGGTAGAGCAATTAAATTGCATCCATTAGTTTGCCCTGCATTTAATGCTGATTTTGATGGTGATCAGATGGCTGTGCATGTACCTTTATCTTTAGAAGCTCAAGCAGAAGCACGTTTATTAATGTTGGCACCACATAATTTTTTATCTCCAGCAACAGGACAGCCTATTTTAATGCCAAGTCAAGATATGGTTTTAGGTTGTTATTATTTAACAACCTATAATCCAACAGCTATTAATAATTCTAATCAATATTTTGCTAATTTAGACGATGCATTAATGGCTTATCAGCATAATAATATAAGTTTGCATGCTTTAATTTGGGTTCGTTTTAATGGTCCAGTAGATGATTCATTTGATCAACCTCTAATTTCATCAAAGCTAAATTTTGATGGTACTATAACTAAAATATTTACTGATAAAATAGTGAAGTATAATATTGATGGCAAAATGTTAGTTCAATATATTCGCACAACAGCTGGACGTATTTTATTTAATAAAGCTATTAGAGAGTCATTAATTTAACTAGAACTTAATCATTTATTGTTTTTACTTTATTACATGACACAAAAAAAATTTGTAGAACCATTATTTTTAAATAAAGTTGTAGACAAATCACAACTAAGACAATTAATTATGTGGGCTTTTAGAAATTATGGCATAGCCCGTGCGTCTAATATGGCAGATACTTTAAAAGATTTAGGATTTTTATATGCTACTAAAGCAGGTATATCTTTAAGTTTAGAAGACTTACGGATTCCTCCTGTTAAAAATAATTTACTTGATGTAACTATGAAAGTAATAGGTGATACAGATAGTAAATATAGGAGGGGAGAAATAACAGCTGTTGAACGTTTTCAAAAGGTTATTGATACATGGAATAGTGCAAGTGATACTTTAAAAAAACAAGTAATTAAATATTTTACAGAGAAAGATCCCTTAAATTCTATTTATATGATGGCTTTTTCTGGAGCAAGAGCTAATATTTCACAAGTAAGACAATTAGTCGGTATGAGAGGTTTAATGGCAGATCCGCAAGGGCAAATTATTGATTTACCTATATCAAGTAATTTTCGAGAAGGTTTAACGGTAACAGACTATTTCATTTCTTCTTATGGGGCTCGAAAAGGTTTGGTTGATACAGCTTTACGTACAGCAGATTCGGGTTACTTGACTCGCCGTTTAGTAGATGTCGCGCAGGATGTAATTATCAGAGAGTCAGATTGTAATACCTCTAAAGGTATTTTATTAGAAGCTATGATAGATAACAGAAAAACTTTAATCTCTTTAAATCAAGCTTTAATAGGTCGTGTATTAGCAGAAGATCTCTTTAATCCAGCAAATGGACAATTAATAGCAAAATCAAACAAAGAAATATCACCTGAATTAGCTGGTGAGATTGTTGGTTTAGGTATATCTAGTGTATTAGTTAGATCTCCTATTACATGTGATGCTATAAAATCAGTATGTCAATCATGTTATGGATGGAATTTAGCTCATGGAAGGATTGTAGATTTGGGAGAGGCTGTTGGTATTATTGCAGCACAGTCAATTGGTGAGCCTGGTACTCAATTAACTATGAGAACGTTTCATACAGGTGGTGTTTTTACAGGTGAGTTAGCGCAAACTGTAATTAGTTCTTCTGAATGTCAGGTTGAATATCCAAGCAATATTATTTTAAGTGATACACGTACTCGTCATGGTGATCATGCTTTTTTATTGGAAAAAGATATTAAACTAAAACTAATAGATGTTAATAAAAGGCAAACAAGCTTACCTTTAGTGAAAGGCTCATTATTATTTGTACAAAACTTAGATTTTATAAAATCTGGACAAGTTATAGCTGAGTATCCTATAACCAACAGAATTATTACAGAAAAAGCACAAAAAGCTGTTTTAGCCGATTTTTCTGGAAGTATATATTTAACTGACCTCTCTTTAAACGAAGTTCAGAATGAACAAAAAACTTTTAAAAGTGTAGTTAATGGGGGAGTTGTATGGATTCTTTCTGGACATGTCTTTACCATTCCATATGGTGCGCAATTGTTGGTTTCTGAACATGATTTTATACATGAAAACAATTTAATAGGAAAAACTGAATTAATAACTCGTTATAATGGTAAAATTCGTATTTTAAAGAAGAAGCAAGATTTTATAAAGGATATAGTTATTATTACATCTTCTAAAACATATACTAATTTAAATGTTATAACAAAATTTTATAACGGATATAAAAATCATTTTTTAGTAACGGAAGAGCAAGATCAGTTTATTTTAAAAATTTTACCTAATCAATGTATTATTAATAATCAATTGATAGCTGAATTAATTACTAATCTTTATCGTACAAATACTGGAGGAATTATTAAATATTTAGATTTGTCTGTATCAGATAAAAAAATCGATACTCAAAGTAAAAAAGATTATTATGATATTACAGATGGTGGTTATATATTATGGATAGCAGAAGAAACACATGAAATTAATAAAGATATATCTTTACTTTTAGTTAAGCACGGTCAGTTTGTGGATAAAGGGAAAGAAATTATAAAAAATGTTTTTACTAAAAGTAGTGGAATTATTGATATTGTACAAAAAGATGGCATTGTTAGAGAAATTATAATTAAGCCAGGCATATTATATCCGTATTTCAGTTACTATAACAATAAATCTAGAGGATTCTTAAGACCAGGGGAAATAATTACCGATAATATAAAAACAGATAAGTTAGTATATTGGGAGCACTTCTGTATTAAAAATGAGCAATTTAATTTAATTAGGCCAGTAATAGTATACTCAATTCCTAATAAAACAATGGAATTGATACATTCTCAAGATTCTTTTAATACTAATATATGTAATTTAAAATTGGTAAAACGTATTTATTTTAGAGATGGTGAAAGAATAAAATCAGTTTCAGGTATAGATATTGTTAAAACTTATTTGATAGCTGATTTACATAAAGAATGTTCAAATTTAAAATGTACCTTGCAATTGAATACTGATTCTATAAGTAACTCTATCTCTAGAATTACAATTGTTACAATGGATAATTTGTCTTTGAAAGATAAAAATGATATAAATGGTATTAATAAAGATTTATATACAAAAACCCGCTTATTAGTTAAAAATAATCAATATGTTGAAAGTGGTACTGTATTAGCACAAACTGAAATATTTTCTTGTCATCAAGGAAAAGTAGTTTCCATTCAGAAAAATAAAGCTTCTAATCCGAGAATTTTATTAGTTACTTCGTTAGATACACAAATTTTTTCTGTTAATAATCATCAAAATATTAAAGTTAATGTTAATGATTGGATTTATGCAGGTGATGAGATTGCTACTAATATTATTTCATATAGCTCTGGAAGAGTTATTTCTATTCAAGATAATCAAATAACTATCCGTTTAGGCCAACCATATTTAATATCTAAAGGTTCTTTTATTCATGTTAATAATCAAGCTTTAATTCAAAGAGGAGAAAACATTGCTACATTAATTTTTGAACGAGCAAAAACAGGCGATATTGTGCAAGGTTTGCCAAGAATAGAAGAAATCTTGGAAGCACGCAAAAAAGCAGATGCAGTTGTTAATCCACATATGGTTTTAGAATCTAAATTTCGTGATTACTTGAATCAAGGTTTAAGTTTATATGATGCAACAAGGTTAAGTCTATTAATCTTACAATTATATCTAGTTAAAGAATTGCAATTGGTTTATCAATCTCAAGGTGTAGAAATTTCTGATAAACATATTGAAGTGATTGTTAGGCAGATGACATCTAAAGTGAAGATTGAGAATGGAGGTGATACTGATTATTTACCAGGTGAAATTATAGAACTACAAAAAATAGAATTAGTTAATCAGTCTTTGCGTTCAGGATTTAAAGAAGAAGCATCATATCATCCCATTTTATTAGGTATCACTAAAGCATCGCTGAATACAGAGAGCTTCATATCTGCAGCAAGTTTTCAAGAAACAACAAAAGTACTAACAGATGCGGCGATTTCGGGTAAATTAGATTGGCTAAGAGGATTAAAAGAAAATGTAATTATAGGACGATTAATACCTGCAGGTACTGGATTTAACCTTTATAATAATATACAATTTAATTATAAAGATCCAAAAAATTCTAATCAGACAAATTTATTATCATTTTCTCAGCATTCTAGAGAATTAAATTTTGAAGATATTATTGTTGATGACAGGAATGCTCATATTTATTCTACTAATAATAGCTTATAATCATTTGTTTAGTACAAATATTGCTTATAGTATAGGTTTGATTTAAATCATTGTGTTATTATGGTTTACATATTAATATAAATTCTATTCTGTTTTTTTCTTTATTTTTGTTTACATAATTATATAACAAGCTATGTCAATTATCTCATTAAGTGAATTATTAGAAGCTGGTGCTCATTTTGGGCATCAGGCAAGAAGATGGAATCCTAAAATGTTTCCATACATCTATACTGAGAGAAATGGTATACATATTATAGATTTAGTTCAAACATCTCAGTTATTAACAGAAGCATGTCGGTTTATTCGGGATGCTTCCCAAAATGGTAAAAAATTTTTGTTTTTAGGGACTAAGAGGCAAGCTGCAGGAGTAATTGCCGAACAGGCTATACGTTCTAATTCTTATTATATTAATCAAAGATGGTTGGGTGGTATGTTGACTAATTGGACAACAATTAAATCAAGAGTTGAGCGTTTACAAAAGTTAGAAATTGAAGAAGGGACTGGTATAATAGATATATTGCCTAAGAAAGAAGCTTCAATTTATCGTAAAGAATTAGAAAAGTTGAGAAAAAATTTGAATGGCATTAAGAATATGACGAAATTACCTGACTTTGTTATAGTTGTAGATCAAAAACGTGAAACAACAGCAATTCAGGAATGTATTAAATTAGGTATACCTACTATTTGTATATTAGATACGAATTGTAATCCAGAAATTATAGATATTCCAATACCAGCCAATGACGATGCTATTAGATCTATTAAATTGATTATTAGTAAAATAGCTGATTCTATAATTGAAGGCGCAAATTGTAATTCAGCAAATTAAACTGCAAGCTGAAATTTGCATGATAATTATATATAATAATTTAGTTATTTTTAACAATTGATTAGGGATGAATATACAATGAAAATACAAATTTCTCCACATTTTGTTAAAGAATTACGTACTAAAACAGGTGCTGGTATGATGGACTGTAAAAAAGCTCTTCAGGCAGCTGATGGCGATATGGAAATGGCTATAGAAACTTTACGTAAAAAAGGTTTAGCATCAGCTGATAAGAAGTCTACGAGATCAGCTACAGAAGGTATAATAGATAGTTATATTCATATAGGCTCAAGAATAGGTGTGTTGGTTGAGTTAAATTGTGAAACCGATTTTGTAGCCAGACGTATTGAATTTCAAAAGTTAGCTAAAAATTTAGCTATGCAAGTTGCAGCTTGTCAAAATGTATTTTATATATCTATCAAACATATACCTCAATACATTATTGACCGTGAGATTAGAATTGAGTCAGAAAAGGAAGATATTATTAATAAATCTCCTGAAATGAAAGATAAAATTATTAAAGCAAGAATAGATAAAAGGTTGAAAGAAATGTGTTTAATGTACCAACCTTTTATAAAAGATCAAAATATTATAATTGAAGATTTGATTAAACAACATATAGCTTTACTTGGAGAGAATATAAAAGTAAGACGTTTTCAAAGATTTATACTAGGTGAAAAGATAGACTCAAACTGAGTTATTAATATAGTTATACTAAAACGTTTTAAAAATAAAGTTAAATAATAACTATATCAATATATAATTAATTATAATAGTGTTTTTATTTTAAAAATTTTTTAAAATAAAAATCTAATATATTCAAATTATGTATACTACTTATTAAAATTATAATTTTTATGGATTATACAAAATTAGCAGACATTTCTTCATTTGCTCCAGTATCTGCAGTTGAAGTAGGTAAACATTTATATTGGACAATAGGTAGTTATAAATTGCATGGGCAAGTTTTCATAGTATCATGGTTAGTAATAGCTGTACTGATGGCTATTGCTTTTATAGGAACTAGAAAGCTAGATAAAGTACCAGAAAAATGGCAAAATTTTATGGAATTCATACTTGAATTTTTGCAAGATATAGCAAAAAATCAAATAGGAGAGCATGAATACCGTTCTTGGGTTCCATATATTGCAACAATTTTTTTATTTATTTTGGGAAGCAATTGGGCTGGTGCTTTAATTCCTTGGAAATTAATTCATTTACCAGAAGGTGAATTAGCAGCACCAACTAATGATATAAATACAACAGTTGCTCTGTCTTTATTAACTTCAATAGCATATTTTTATGCTGGTTTAAGTAAAAATGGTTTAGGTTACTTTATGCGTTATATTGAACCAACACCTATATTATTACCAATTAATATTTTGGAAGATTTTACAAAACCTTTATCTCTTAGTTTTCGATTATTCGGTAATATTTTAGCTGATGAGCTTGTTGTATCAGTATTTACATTATTGGTTCCAATTTTAGTGCCATTACCTGTTATGATTTTAGGATTATTTGCTAGTTCTATTCAAGCATTAATTTTTTCTACTTTATCGGCTGCTTATATAGGTGAAGCTATGGAAGGACATGGTGATCATTAAATTCGGCATATTACTTTAATATGCTGAATAGTTATATTTGAAATCTGTTAATTTTCTATATATTTTAATTGTATAACACTATTTATGGATTCTATTATTTCTGCTGCTTCTGTTATAGCTGCTGGTCTTGCTGTAGGTCTTGCTGCTATTGGTCCTGGAATTGGTCAAGGTAGTGCTGCAGCTAATGCTGTAGAAGGGATTGCTAGACAACCAGAAGTTGAAGGCAAAATTCGAGGTACACTTCTATTAAGTTTAGCTTTTATGGAGTCTCTAACAATATATGGTTTAGTAGTTGCATTATCACTTTTATTTGCAAATCCTTATACGGGATAAATTAGTTATTTACGCTTAGTTTTTATATTTCTATTATTAATTTTAGAATAAGAAACTAGGCGTTTTATAAAGTTATGATAATAAATTATGAATTAGGTGTTTACAATATTAAATATAAAATCAATACAATAAATGATGGACTTTTCCTTTCTATTATTCCAAATTTTAAGTACAGGTACAGAAGGAGGGCTATTTGATTTTAATGCAACTTTACCTTTAATGGCATTACAATTTTTTGCTTTAACTGTTGCTTTAAATTTTATTTTTTATAAGCCAGTTATTAATGTACTTGATGAACGAGATGAATATATTCGCAATAGTTTAACTACAGCTTCTGCCTCTTTAGTAAAGGCTGATGAGTTGACAAAACAATATGAGCATCAGTTAGCAGAGTCAAGAAAAAAAGCTCAAGATATTATTAAAGTTGCTCAAGAGCAGTCTCAAGAAATAGTGGCTGTAAAGATAAAAGAAGCTCAGCTTGATGCAGAAAAATTGGTTTCTGAAGCATATAATCAATTAAGTATTCAAAAAGAGAGTGCGTTAAGAACTTTAGAAACACAAGTTGATGCTTTAAGTGACATGATCAAACTAAAGTTATTAAATGATTAGTAAATATTATAACTATAACTATAAAATTTTGTTACTATACTAATTAATTTGTTGGGATACGATATATAGATAAAATGGAAAGCTTTATGCAACTTTTTAATATAATTGCAAATTTTGAGCCAGATGTCAATTTAGGTATTAGTTTTAATACAGATTTTTTAGAGGCTAATGTAATTAATATTTTATTATTACTATCAGGTCTTATATATGTATTAAAAGAATTTTTAGGGTCTATTCTTGTCACTAGACAAGAAAAAGTTTTATTAGCTATACAGGAATCAGAGGAGCGTTTACAGCAAGCTAATCTAAGATTGAGTGAGTCCGAGAAACAGTTGGCTCAAACACAAATAGTTATTACTCAAATTATAAAAGAAGCGGAATTAACTGCTCAAAAAGTTAGGCAATCTATATTAGATCAAGGAAAAGCAGATATAGATAAGTTAATATATGCTAGTAAAGCAAGCATTTCAACGGCTGAAATCCAAATTAAGCAACAAATTCAGCTTCAAATCACATCTCTAGCTATTAAAAGGGTTACTATGCAGTTGCAAAATCAAATTACTCCTGCTCTTCAAACTAAAATTATTGATAATAATATTGCTCAATTAGGGGGGCATTTATGAGCAGTCAAGGATTTATGTCTAAGGTAGCTGTTCCTTATGCAGAAGCTCTTGTAGAAGCAGCTAGCGCTGCTTCTGTATTAGATAAGGTAAATGAGGATTTATTCTTAATATCTGAGATACTGAAAGAATCAAAAGAACTAAAAACATTTTTTTACAATCCTTTAATTACAACAGAGGTTAAAAAAAATGTTGTCAATGAGCTGTTTAATAATCAAGTCCATAGTCTTGTTATTAGATTTTTGCTTGTTCTTATAGATAGGCGCAGAATTACATTATTAGATATTATTATTAATAAGTATTTGGAATTAGTATATCAATTGCAGTCAATAGTAGTAGCAGAAATACTGACGCCCATTATTTTAACAGATATACAGCAAAGCGCATTAATAAATAAAATAAGAGATATAACTAATAGTAAAGAAGTAAAACTTGTAATTACAATAGAACCAACGTTAATCGCTGGTTTTATTATAAAGATAGGATCTAAAACTATTGATACAAGTTTACATGGAAGATTAAAACAGATAAGTGCTTATTTGAATTCAGCTTCAAGTATAAGTGTTTAAAATAAGATCTATAATAAATAATAATTCATAACTTTAATATGTTAAATATCAGACCCGATGAGATAAGTAATGTCATACGTCAACAAATTGACAACTATGAGCAAGAGATTCAAATAGCTAATATAGGTACTGTTTTACAGGTTGGAGATGGTATTGCAAGAGTATATGGCCTAGATGAGGTAATGGCTGGAGAGTTACTTGAGTTTGAAGATCGAACAATTGGTATAGCTCTAAATTTAGAGAGCGACAATGTTGGAGTAGTTTTAATGGGTGATGGTAGGAATATATTAGAGGGTAGCTCTGTAAAAGCTACAGGTAAAATTGCTCAAATACCAGTTGGCGATTCTTTCTTAGGTAGAGTTGTAGATCCACTAGCACGACCGATTGATGCAAAAGGCTTACCAAGTTCTTCAGAAACCAGATTAATTGAATCTTATGCTCCAGGTATTATTGGTAGACAATCAGTGTGTGAGCCTTTGCAAACTGGCATTACAGCAATTGATTCAATGATTCCAATAGGAAGAGGGCAAAGAGAATTAATTATTGGCGATAGGCAAACAGGTAAAACAGCAGTAGCTTTAGATACTATTATTAATCAAAAAAGTCAAGACGTTATTTGTATTTATGTCGCTATTGGGCAAAAGGCTTCATCAGTTGCTCAAGTTGTATCTACTTTAGAAGAGAAAGGTGCATTAGAATATACAATAATTGTAGCATCTAATGCAGACGATCCAGCTACATTGCAATATATAGCTCCTTATACAGGTGCTGCTTTAGCGGAATATTTTATGTATAAAGGTAAAGCAACTTTAGTAGTATATGATGATTTAACTAAACAAGCACAAGCATATCGTCAAATGTCTTTATTATTACGTCGACCTCCTGGACGAGAAGCTTATCCTGGAGATGTATTTTATTTGCATTCTCGACTATTAGAGAGAGCTGCGAAGCTAAATAGTAAATTAGGTGGAGGTAGTATGACTGCCTTACCTATTATTGAAACACAAGCAGGCGATGTTTCTGCTTATATTCCAACGAACGTTATTTCTATTACAGATGGTCAAATTTTTCTGTCTGGAGATTTATTTAACTCAGGCATCCGACCAGCTATTAATGTTGGAATTTCTGTTTCTCGTGTGGGCTCAGCGGCTCAAATTAAAGCTATGAAACAGGTTGCAGGTAAATTAAAGTTAGAATTAGCTCAATTTGCAGAGTTAGAAGCATTCTCTCAGTTTGCTTCTGATTTAGATAAAGCAACACAAAATCAATTATCTCGTGGACAACGTTTAAGAGAAATTTTAAAGCAAGCACAGAATTCTCCTATTCCTGTTGAAGAGCAAACAGCTATTATATATACTGGTATTAATGGTTATTTAGATGATGTTGATTTAACTCAAGTTAAGGATTTTATTCAAGCTTTGAGAGAAGATTTGCGTAACTCAAAACCTGAATTTGGAGAAAGCATACGTGCTACGAAAAAATTGAGTGAAGAATCAGAAGAGTTGCTAAAACAGTCAATTGAAGATGTTAAACAAGCTTTTTCAGTATAGCTTTAATTATATTAGGATGTTTTGATATAATTATAATTATCAAATACCCCAATTTAATTTTGATTTATGGTTTAGTAATTAAAATAACTTATATTAGTTATTTGTTTCTAAACCTATGTTTTATTTATATTATCTATGTATTCATAACCATGTTGTTCTAATTTATGAGCGATATCTGAATTACCTGTATATATTATATTTCCCTTATCCATAATATGTATATAATCAGGAATAATATAATTTAACAATCTTTGATAGTGTGTAATTATCAAAATGGAATTATTTTTGTTTCTAAATTGGTTAATTTGTTTTGCAATAGTTTTAAGTGCATCTATATCAAGTCCTGAATCAATTTCATCTAATATGGCTAGCTTACTATTTAATAAATCCATCTGTAAAATTTCATTCTTTTTCTTCTCTCCACCTGAAAATCCTTCATTAACATTTCTTGTTAAAAAGTTTGATTGCATATGAATAGTTTGACTTTTTGTACTAATTAGTTCAAAAAAAGATAAAGGATCTAATTCTGAATGTTGATTGGCTTTTCTATTAGAATTGTATGCTAATCTTAAAAAGTCTATATTATTTACACCTGGTATTTCTACTGGATATTGAAATGCAAGAAAAATACCTTTGTGTGATCTGTTTGTTGCTTCTTCATAAGTTATATCTTGTTGATTTAATAAAATTTTACCTTCTATAATTTGATATTTGGGATGTCCAGCAATTACTTTGGCTAATGTACTTTTACCTGAACCATTTTTTCCCATTATTGCATGTATTTCTCCTTTATTTATAGATAAATTAATACCTTTTAAAAGCTTATCTTTTGTGTTAATTGTAACTTGTAAATTTTCAATTCTTAACATATTTTGATTTATCATGGTTTGTTTAATATTTAGCCAATAGTTCCTTCTAATTTAAGATTTAAAAGTTTATCTGCTTCCATTGCGAATTCCATAGGTAATTCTTGTAATACTTCTTTACAAAAACCACTAATCATTAAACTAATTGCTTCTTCAATTTCAATTCCTCGTTGTAAAAAGTAAAATATTTGTTCTTCTCCAATTCTTGAGGTTGAAGCTTCGTGTTCTATTTTTGCGGAAGGATTTCTAACTTGAATATAGGGAAATGTATTAGCTTGACATAATTTTCCTAATAATAAAGAGTCACATTGAGAATAATTACGTGAATAATTAGCTTTAGGACCGATTTTGACTAAACCTCTATAGCTATTGGTAGAATGACCTGCAGAAATTCCTTTAGATATGATTCTACTTTTTGTATTAACTCCAACATGTATCATTTTACTTCCTGTATCTGCTTGTTGGTAGTTGTTTGTTAAAGCTATCGAAGAAAATTCTCCAATTGTACTGTTGCCTGTCAAAATACAACTAGGATATTTCCAGGTGATAGCAGAGCCTGTTTCTATTTGTGTCCATGAAATTTTAGAATTATCTCCTGAACACAACCCTCGTTTAGTAACAAAGTTGTAGATCCCTCCGTGGCCTTCTGAATTGCCTGAATACCAATTTTGTACAGTTGAATATTTTATAGTAGCGTTTTCAAGAGCTATTAATTCTACAACAGCTGCATGTAGTTGATTATTGCTAAATTGTGGAGCTGTACATCCTTCAAGATAGCTGACATAACTGTTTTTATCAGCGATGATAAGTGTTCTTTCGAATTGTCCAGCTTCTTTATTGTTAATTCTAAAGTATGTAGAAAGTTCTAATGGGCAATGAGTATTGGGAGGAATATAACAAAAAGAACCATCACTGAATACAGCAGAATTTAGTGCAGCAAAATAATTGTCGCCAATTGGAACAACAGATCCTAAATATTTTTTCACTAAATTTGGATATTTATATATAGCTTCAGTAATAGAGCAGAAAATAACACCAACTTCAGCAAGCTCTTTTTGAAAAGTTGTAGCTATAGATGTGCTATCGAATACAGCATCTACAGCAACATTAGTTAATCGTTTTTGTTCAGTTAAAGGAATTCCTAGTTTATTGAATGTATTTAATATTTCTGGATCGATTTCATCTAAATTCTGAATATTTTTTTTGTATTTAGGTGTAGAATAATAGGTTATTTTATCATATTCTATTTTATTATATTTCAATTTCCCCCATTTAGGTTCATTCATTTTTTTCCATATTTTATAAGCATTGAGGCGAAAATCTTTTAAATAAATAGGTTCGTTTTTTTTTGCGGATATACTTTCAACAATGTTTTGATTTAAACCTGGAGGTAAACTATCAGATTCAATATTTGTATAAAAGCCATATTTATATGGTTGATTTATGAAATTATCTATAGTCATGTTATGATCTAAGTATTTTATTTATCTTTAGTATGAATTTTAAATTATATTATATATATTTACATAATTTCAAAGTCAAATTCTTTGAATTATTCATGAATATTAGCAATATATAGCAAGTTATTATTTAATTCTCTCATATATAATACAGTAGATATTCTGTAAATATCACTGTATACATCTTGCATGAATTTTAATATCAAATAAATACAATATTTTAGTCTAAATAGTTTAGTAATTTTTTTCATTCTTATACTAAGTAATATATGTTTTATTTTTATTCCAATATTTTCTAATATTTGTGAAGCAAATATAGAAATAAAAATAATTTTGTTTATTGTAGTATTGTTATACTTTTGAAATAAATTAAGAAAAGAGAATATTATATCTTCATATGTTGTTGTCATAAATAAAATATGTATACTTAGAAAATAGTGTATAAGAAGTAGTGCTATTCTGAAATATAATATATATTTATTACTTATATATATAATTATATAATAAGTATACGATAGTTTTATTGTATAAGTATTGAACTGCAATTTAATTAATAAAAATATCATATAGATCACTATAAATAATCTATATAGTATATGAAATAAAATTTTTGCATAATTATTATGCATGTTTTTGGCATACAAAAAAAGAATCCAATATAAGCATAAACTAATAGAAATATATTTAGAATAACTATATGGTATAACACATAAGTATATAAATAAAAAATAAGTTTTATAGTACGGTTTTAAGTTATGTAACCAATTTTTGGGTGAGTAAATATATCGATGTAGTAAAAAGCTTTCTATTAAGTTCATATAAGTTTATATTAATGGATATAAATGATTTTTGATTTTATAATTTGTATAATATTAAGGTAGATGGCGAAATTGGTATACGCATCATATTCAAAATGTGACAACTTATAGTTATGAGGGTTCAAATCCCTTTCTACCTATACTTTCGGTAATATTAAATATAAAATAATTATATGAGTTTATTAGTTTTAGGTGCAACAGGTACTTTAGGCAGACAAATTGTTAGACGGGCTTTAGATGAGGGTTTTCAAGTTAAATGTTTTGTTAGAAATTTTCGCAAAGCTGCATTTTTAAAAGAATGGGGGGCAGAGCTGGTTTATGGAGATTTAAATTTACCAGAAACAATACCTCCAACATTATTAGGTATTACAGCAATTGTAGATGCTTCCACTGCTAGAACTTCTGATTTATATAATGCAGCTAAAATAGATCTATATGGTAAATATATTTTGATAGAAGCAGCTAAAAAAGCATATATCAAGAGGTATATTTTCTTTTCTATTCTTAATGGTCATAAATATTCTGAAATACCTTTAATTCAGATGAAAGTAATTATAGAAGATTATTTGATAAAGTCAGGTATAGATTATACAATTTTTAATTTAGCTGGCTTTTTTCAAGGCTTAATTACTCAATATGCTTTACCGATTTTAGATAATCAAACAGTTTGGATTACAAATGATATCAAATCAATTGCATATATGGATACTCAGGATATTGCTAAGCTAACTGTTAGAAGTTTATCTTCCACTAAAACTAAAAATAAAATTTTACCGATGGTTGGTTATAAATCTTGGAGCTCAATAGAAATTATTGAATTATGTGAGAAGCTGTCTGGACAGAGATCTAAGATTTCTCGTATCCCTGTATTTATTTTGCACTTGCTTCGCAGATTAACATATTTCTTTCAGTGGAGTTGGAATATATCTGATAGATTAGCTTTTAGTGTAGTTTTAACCAATAGTGATAGTTTTAATACGTCTATGAGTGAAGTTTATAGCCTTTTGCAAATTAATCAAAAAGAAAACGAAAGATTAGAGGATTATTTTAAAGAATATTTTAGTAAAGTTATGAAAAAATTAAAAGAAATTAATTACAAATCAACTAATCAATCAAATCGAAAAATCGACAACAGTAATTTCTAATTTTATTATAGTACAAATCATATTATGAACATTTTTATTTGTACAGCTTATTTATTAAGTCAACCTAAATTAACAAAAGTAGAACATCAAAATTTTTGCTATATATTACTATCTATAAAAAATTTTTTAGATAATATTCCAAATATTAAAATTAAAGCATTTGCAAAAGGAAAAGTAGCTAAGCAAGTTTTTGATTTATATAAACAGAAAAATAGTGTGGTTATTGAAAGCTCTATCTATATTAAAAGAATGAAAACTTTAGATAACAATAAAAAAAAATCGAAAGTGATCTTTGTTAAGATTCATAAAATTCATAATTTATCTATTTAAATGTATAATAAGCTTATTGACTTATTTTAAGTTGTTACAATTATTATATTAGGATATTAACTATGTTTACTTTGAAAATCTTTGTTTACACAACTGTTATTTTTTTTGTATCTCTTTTCTTTTTTGGTTTTTTATCTAATGACCCTTCTAGAAATCCCAATAGAAAAGATTTAGAGTAATTTATCTCACTTGATTGTAATAATAATTAATTGGAGATTTTAATTCCAGAGATAAAAGATATAGCTAAATACTTCTGATTTTTTTTCAATACTGAAATAGTTATTTTGAATTTAGAATTGATGAAATAAATATATTCATAATATACTATTTTTTCTTTTACAGATTCGATTTTTATACAATTATGTGTATAAATTTTAAATCTGTAATACTTAATTTGATCATTCGTAATTTTATACAATTTACCAAACTTAGATTGTTCTTTTTTAAAAAACAAATAATATATTTTCTGATTATTTTCGGCGTTATGTAGTTGATAATGATATACTGTATTATTTTCTTTTTTTGATATATTGATATTGTATATTTGTTTAAGTTTTATTTTTTTTTGATCATAACTTACTTGATTATGATGAATAAAATAATTAGTTCTTTGGCATGTCCATTTTCCTTCTAATTTGTTTAAAATATTTTCGTATGTCATATTATTATAAAATGTAATTTAACTGAAATTTGTACCTATATATATTATATTTTCGTATTCATTATTTGTAAAATATTCAATAAATATAAAAGGTTTCTGCTTAAATGGAGTATATACATTTACTCCAATACCTACTCGATTATGATTTTGATATATTAATTTTGATAGATATATATCAGGTAAATATAAAATTTGATATGATGTACTTTTTATATGGTTAAGTAATAAATATATTGCAATACATTGTGTTAGATACATTTTGTATTTTATATTAAATACGTAATTAGTTGTATTAAATAATTTAAAATGATATGTGTTTTGTTTAGTTGTATATTCATCTTTATGATAAAATGAATTGATAGACATTAACTTTTGAGTAATATCAAAGATATTTATTTCACCCTTTATTTGTATAGTATTTTTGTTTAGACAAGGTAAAGTTGATATTAAATGGAATACTCTATTATAGGTATATGTTATGTGTGGATATAAATTGATTATGCAATTCATCCATTTACTTGTTGTAATATTATCGTAAAATAGTAAATGTAAGTATATAGCAGAATAATTTGCAGTATTAGAGTATCGAAATGAGGTATGTTTTAATAATAAGTATAATTCTTTTGAATTTTTCAATTTAGATATATTGTACGAGAAATGATCAGTATTTATTTTTATGTTTTTATAAGAATAATTGTAAATTGATATAAAATGTTTTTCTTCATACTGTATAACTAATTTTTGAATGATGTTTAGTTGATTTTCTAAATTGTATTGTAACTTGATTTTTAAATTTTGGGTTGTTATTCTTAAATTTGATATTTCTCCAAAAGAAAAATTAGAATTAAGAATTTGTATGTAATTATAGTTATAAATAAATTTATAGTAATAAATAATATAATAAGTATATGAAAAATAAATATTAATATAATAACTCATAATTTGTAAGAGCGATAATTTAATATTAATTTGACTTAAAGTTGTTGAGTTATTTAGTTTAATTTGTAGATTTTTTATAAAATTCCAGTGATGTTGAAATTCTAAGATATAAGATTTTTTAGATTTGAATACTATAAATTTGTTTACTAAATTTCTATAATATTTAAATTGAAATGCTTTTATAATATACTTAATATGTTGCAAAAATATGAAACTATTTTTTCCCCGTATATTGATATTTTCTTGATTATAAATGTATTTTATTCGGTTATTACATAAGCTGTATTTTATATATATAGTTAATCCTTGTGGATGAGTAATTACATTATAAGTACAATTTTTTATTATTCTTTCTTTTTTTAAAAATGATATGCTAGATTCTAATTGATGCAAATTTAATATTTGTTTAGGTAAAAGAGCAAGATTTTTTATAATCAAATTATTAAGTTTACTAAAGTTTTGTTTTTTTTTATTTGTCTAGTTTTACATTGTAGATATACAGAGTGAATTATTCCTTCGTTAATTATAAAATAAAGTTTATTCACTTGAGATATAGCTTTTATATTAATACTTGACCATCTATAACCTCGCAATAAATACCAAATATGTATTTTATGAAGAATATAATTAATTAGTAAATGATTTTTAGGTAATCCTAATTGGTGTTTAAATAAAGTTTTTAAAAACTTAGGACATATTTTTAGTTTTTTATATTCTTTTATATTTATTTGATCTATGATAGGATATATATTTATATCAAATATAGTTTGTTTATATTTCGTATATAGTATTGTGTATTTATTGATAGCCCTAATATAACCAGAATTTTTTAATATATATATATTTTTTTCTAGATTTTTCTTGTTAATGTTAAAGTAAAAATTTCTTATTTTATTACATTTAGTTTGTTTACAAGGTCTTATTTTTTGTAATAAATACTTATTACATCGATTTATTTTTATTTGTATATGACTTAACTCGGGAGATTTTGATTTTTCTTTAAAGTAAATGCTAGATACCATTGCATAATAATCTAAACAACGCATCTTTTTAGAATTATAAGGCAATGAATAAATAATAATAAAAAGTAAATTTAAAAGAATCAATGGCATTTAATTTGTAATCCTAATTGAAAATTATATTTATCGTGTTATTCAATGTATTTAATAATATTTATTTATAAGGTATTGATGCAATTTAATTATATATTAATTTTTTGTTGATTTATATTGTTTTATAGCGAATCATGAAATATTGGAATTTAAAAAAAATTAATCAGTCATCTTTAGATAAAACAGGTGTTATACCTAGATCAATTAGCAAACTTTTTGAAAAATTTAAAAAAGAGTTAGATCCAAATGCAGAAGTTGAAGCAATAGAAACATTTAAAGTTGCAAGATATCAAACAGTTGCATCAGTTAAATATCTTGTATTTTTATTTATTATTCCTATTCTAATTAACCAAGTTTCTAAAAGTTTCATTTTTGGTCCTTTTATTAACTATTTATGGAATCGGGATGAACATGTTATTTTTCTTAACCAATCACAAGAAGAACGAGCATTCGCTGATCTACAAAGGTTTGAGGAAAAGTTACATTTTGAAATTCTTATCGGTAAAATAGATCATCCTTCTTCAAATTTAATTAATTATAAAATGACAGAAAAAGCTTTAGAGCTAGCTGTAGATTATGCGAATGAAAGTTCTTGTGCTATTAAGAATATTTTAGCAGATTTATTATCTATAGCTATTTTTATTTCTATTATTATATCTAGTAAAAGACAATTTTCTATATTAAGATCATTTGTAAATGAATTAATCTATAGTTTAAGTGACACAGCCAAGGCTTTTCTGATCATATTATTTACCGATATGTTTGTTGGTTTTCATTCTCCTCATGGTTGGGAAGTAATTATAGAAATAATTTTAAGACATTTAGGCTTACCTGAAAGCCGAGATTTTATTTTTGTTTTTATCTCTACGTTTCCTGTAATTTTAGATACTATATTTAAATATTGGATTTTTAGATATTTAAACAAAATTTCTCCTTCGGCTGTTGCAACATATCATAATATGAACGAGTAAAATACTTGATTTTTTATATATTTAAGTTTAATATTATTTTCTAAGCATCTGTGGCCGAGAGGCCGAAGGCAGCGGACTCATGTGCGACCCGTTTTTAGGTGTTAACCGGTCTATAATCTATTGATTTTAGGCGTTAGCTAACTAAATATCAAATTTTGACAAATTAATACTATAGTACAAGATTTGAATAAACTGTATTTTTTTTGGTGGTTCGAATCCATCTATTCTAAATCATGAATATAATTGATGAGTTAATTTGTTTATATGCGAGCCTTAATTATAAATGAATAAAGCAAACTCATTAAAAAGTTAATATGGTTAGGGAAACAAACCCTTGTAAAAAGTACTAATTATTACAATATATTTAAACGATAATTTTTAAATATATGTAGCCCTTAAGCTTTATTATTATGAGTTAATATAAGTATGATTTTTATTAGTGGCATTTAGTATATAAAGAGGAACCTAAGTTAACAAAGGCTATGAAAAGTACGGAACGGAGAAACTGGTAAGTATAAAATAATATACAAATTGTATAATTAATTATTCGTTAAATTTAAGGCAAAGATACAATATTTATCAGCAAGAAGTAATAATAAAGTTATTAATTTAATAGCTTCAGCTATAATTTAAAACAGACTTATTACGTCTATTAATTGAAATAACGCTTAGTTATACGGAATTTATATATAATCATGACTAGTTATATACTTAATGAAAAAACTAAATGGAAATGTTTACCATGGGATCAAATAAAGCAAAGAGTTTTTGTATTAAAATACAAAATATATCAAGCGTCAAAAGTATGTGATAAAAATTTAATATATAAAGCGCAAAATAATTTAATCAATTCTAGTGAAGCCAAAATTATGGCAATTCAATACATGTGTAGATCTGTAAAAGATACGTATATGAACTGGAATAAAGAAAATTATAATATATTAGATATAGATAAAATACATATTTTTTGCCTTTTATTTGGTTGTCAACATTTAAACAAAATATATCAATCTTTTCAAGCAATAATACAAAAGATTGAACAATATATTATCTATTTATGTTTAGAATCAGAATGGAATGCAAGATTCACATCTGTTTTTGATACAAGTATGTACAATCATATATCATATAGAATAGAAGAAAAAAAACTGATATCTTATAATTATATATATGGTATACAAAATACTCAATTAATAAACTTTAAATACTATATACCCAGTCAATATATTAATATTAAATATATAAAAAAAAAATACAAACATGTTCGTATTTTTTGTCTAATATAATACAGTGGTTACGAATACAAAATTTAAATGACCGATGCATAGCATCTAATTATTCGTATTTTTTAAAACCAAGTGAATTTATATCTTTTAATTATAGAATATATATTTTAATATGCAATATATATTTACACGGAATTGAATGGTTTAATTTTAAATCTGTATCTATAACAAAAGCATTATATAATTTAGATAGAACAAAGATCCTTAATCATTATATTTTGATGAATTATAGGATATGTAATTTTAATAATTTATACTATAATCAGTATATAAAAAATTTACATATTGTATCTATATCTGTACATAGTTATATTAGTTTATATCTTAGTCAAGAAACAAAATATTTGAAAAATCAAATTTATCGTTTTTATTGGATATTTAAAAAAAAGTATAAATTATTAATTTACGATATATACTGGAGTTTAGAATTAAACAAACAAATATATAATTGTTTAATATATGAATGTAAGCGTTTGTTATATAAGAAAGATATATTCAAACGCTTACGTTTAAATAATCATATATATTTAAAACAATTTATACAAAAATTATTTAACTTATTAGCTATTTTTTTTGAATATTATAATATACTAGTATCATTTACAATAGTTAAAAAAATGTATAAATTATTTTCGAATATTCTATACTATTGGTATAAAAAAAAGTATAAACGAATTTATAGATTAAAATTATATAACAACTGGAATAGTAAATTTTTTATAAAATTTATAAGTAATATTAGAGTAAATTTGTTATATATAACATTTTTAAAACAAATTAATAGATAGTAGCCGTATGAAATGAAAATTTCAAGTACGGTTTTGTAAGAGAGATTTTTAAAGAAATCGACTCTAATAATCCGCCATCTTATTAAGGACGTCGCTGGTTCGAATCCAGCCAGATGCATTTTTATCTAATTTCTATAAAGCGGGTAGCGGGAATCGAACCCGCATCATTAGCTTGGAAGGCTAAGGTTTTACCACTAAACTATACCCGCTACTAAATTAATAGTATCATATATTATTATTATTTTAGTTAAAAGTTTTTTATATGTTACTTAATTTAAATTTCATTTATACCTTCAAGTACAACTCCTAAAAATTTTGCTAAAGAAGCTGCTTGCTCTTCTATTTCTGATAACAGTATGGGTTGTCCCACTTGTGTTAAAGGTATTTCTCTTTGATCCCTTGTTTTTAAATAAATTTCTCTTTTAGGTGTCAAACCTTCTTGTATATTAACTTTAATAGAGTAGATTTCATTTATTTGATATTTTAATTGTAAAATACGATTTTTACCAGGAAAGCCTAGACGAAATATAGTTATTAATCCAATATCACGATTAAATTCATTATAACCTGAGCCTACATTCCAGATAATAGTTAACCATAAAAATAAGCTAATTAATATGGCCGTTGTACCATAAAATGTCATAATTATACCTTGAGGTATAAACAATAAATTCGTAGATTGTGTAAAAGGTAATAATTCTATTTTTAAGTAGCTAGATAAACCAGCTAAAAAAAAGCTTAATCCTCCTAAAAAAATAATTGTAGCCCAACAATAATTGCTAATTCGTCGAGATCCTAATATCTTATCTGTCTTAATTTGAGGCATTGTGTAAATAGTTTTTCAATATAAAAGGTTAATTAATCTTTTGTTAAGTATCAAAAGATTAACTTTTGATACTATATATTTTTTATATAAGTGCCTATATTAATTTAATTGATTGTAAACCAAAGTATAGACTTAGTGCTAATCCAGTAAATATAATTGTAAATAATATATAACTAATCAAAATGTACATAATATTATTAAAACTCCTTTCGCGATTGATTAATTAAGATATATAGATTTATTAATATAATTAGGGGTATATGTGATAATAAGACTATTATAAAATATAATTAATGATAATTAGTATTAAAATAATCCTAATTATATTTATAGATATGAATATATCGAATTTAGTCTAATAAAATCAACTTTATAAATTATTATATAAATTCAATAGATCATATTTAAATATATATTATTTATGTCTTCTGGAGATACAGAATTATGTCAGATTTTATTCAATCATACAATAATGATCCTTTTGTAGGTAATTTATCAACCCCTGTTAGTACTTCAACATTTACAAGAGGTTTATTAAGTAATCTACCTGCTTATAGAAGAGGTCTTTCTCCTTTATTAAGAGGTTTAGAAATAGGTATGGCTCATGGCTATTTTTTAGTTGGCCCTTTTGATAAATTAGGCCCCTTAAGAAATACAGATGTTGCTTTATTATCAGGTTTTTTATCTGCTGTAGGATTAATTATTATTTTAACTGTATGCCTATCGATGTATGGCAATGCTTCATTTGATAAAAATGATTCACAAGATATATTAAAAACATCGGAAGGATGGGGACAATTTACCGCAGGTTTCTTGGTTGGAGCTGTTGGAGGATCAGGTTTTGCCTATTTACTTCTAGCCAATATACCTGTTTTACAAAATCTTGGATTGAGTTAGGATTTGAAAAATTTATAATAATAGTCAGATGGTAAGATGAGTTCATTACTTATATATTTTATATCTTAAGCTAGTAAGGGGACTTGAACCCATAACCTGCTGATTACAAATCAGCTGCTCTACCAATTGAGCTATACTAGCATTTTAAGATGGTATTACAAAGTATTTTATAATACCATCTTATTTTTAATTATTTTAGATATTAATTAATTATTATCAGTCTCATTTTGATGTTTAATACCTATACAGTTTGAATTGCAATCTATATAATAATGAATTGTTTCATCAAAACAAGTAGATGACCAACCTATAGGTGTTTCTAATGATAAATCATCTACATTTAAATCGTCATTTAGATTATTAATGTATTGCATTGATTCCATAGTTGTTTCTCCCTTTACTCTCGAATTTATTAGCATGATATATTATAAATACTATCACAATTCATTTAAATTGTCACTACTTCTGGTTAATTTTTCATAAAAATATAAACTTATATTTTTAATTTATGTAAAGATTTCATCGCTTTTGTGCATATTTTGATTTTAATCCAGCGTTTTTGCTTATATGACCATATTTTTTTAGTTTGTAGATTAATATTTTGTATTTTTTTAGTTCTTACGTGAGAATGTGAGATTTTATAACCATTATTTGATTGTTTATGTGTTAACATACATTTTTTTACCATATTATTATTTTTTACTCCTTAATATGTTATTAATTCTATTAATTGTTTATATTAGTTATTATTCTCAATATATTTATTTAAGGTAGTTGCAAGAGTTGATTTAGGAACAGCACCAATTACTGTATCAACTCTTTGACCTTCTACAAAAATCATGAGTGTAGGTATGCTTCTTATACCATATTCAGTAGTTGTGCTAGGATTTTCATCTGTATTAAGTGTAACAACTTTAAGTTTATCTTGATATTCATTAGCTATTTGATCTATAACTGGTGCAACCATACGACATGGACCACACCAAGGAGCCCAAAAATCTACTAACACTGGACAACTTGATTTTATTACTTCTTCATTAAATGAAGCATCAATAACTTGTGGTACAGACAATTTATTTATCTCCTTTATTTCTTACTTGAAAAATATTAGCATAAAAAATACTGCATTTACCAATATTGATAATTTGATTGTATAGATTTTTTATACTATGCATTTTTGATATTAATAAAAATTATCATTACTATAAATAATTTTGCAATTATTTGATTCATATATAATGGTAAATTTATATATAAGGTTAATTAAACATAATATTAATGAGTATACTAATATTATGAAACGAAGTTAATATTAATAAATCGAATATGTCTTTTATTCTAATATTGACTAGTCAATCCATAACCTAATGATACTGCCTTAAATTCAAGGAGGAATAAATGTCACAATCTGTAGAAGAACGGACAAGAATTAAGAATGAACGCTATGAATCTGGAGTAATTCCATATGCAAAAATGGGATACTGGGACCCTAATTATGTAGTTAAGGATACGGATGTACTAGCTTTATTCCGTGTTAGCCCACAACCAGGAGTAGATCCAGTAGAAGCTTCTGCTGCGGTTGCAGGTGAATCATCTACAGCTACTTGGACTGTTGTATGGACAGACCTATTAACAGCTTGTGATTTATATAGAGCTAAAGCATATAAAGTAGATGCGGTTCCAAATACTACAGATCAGTATTTTGCTTTTATTGCATATGATATAGACTTATTTGAAGAAGGTTCAATTGCTAACTTAACAGCTTCAATTATTGGTAATGTGTTTGGTTTTAAAGCTGTAAAAGCTTTAAGACTAGAAGATATGCGTATACCAGTCGCTTATTTAAAAACTTTCCAAGGTCCTGCTACTGGGTTAGTTGTAGAACGTGAGCGTATGGATAAATTCGGTCGTCCGTTTTTAGGCGCAACAGTTAAACCTAAATTAGGTCTTTCTGGTAAAAATTACGGTAGAGTTGTATACGAAGGTCTTAAAGGTGGATTAGACTTCCTAAAAGATGATGAAAATATTAACTCTCAACCTTTTATGCGTTGGAAAGAAAGATTTTTATACTCAATGGAAGGTGTAAATAGATCAATTGCAGCAACTGGCGAAGTCAAAGGGCATTATATGAATGTTACAGCTGCTACTATGGAAGATATGTATGAAAGAGCTGAATTTGCTAAACAATTAGGAACTGTCATTATTATGATTGACCTTGTTATTGGTTATACAGCAATTCAAACTATGGCTATATGGGCACGCAAAAATGACATGATTTTACATTTACACCGTGCTGGTAATTCAACATACTCTCGTCAAAAAATTCATGGAATGAATTTCCGTGTTATTTGTAAATGGATGCGTATGGCTGGTGTAGACCATATCCACGCTGGTACTGTAGTTGGTAAGCTTGAGGGTGATCCTTTAATGATCAGAGGTTTCTATAATACTTTATTGCTGACACATTTGGATGTTAATTTACCTCAAGGTATATTCTTTGAACAAGATTGGGCTTCTTTACGTAAAGTTACACCTGTTGCTTCAGGTGGTATTCATTGTGGACAAATGCATCAATTATTAGATTACTTAGGTAATGATGTTGTTCTTCAATTTGGAGGAGGTACAATTGGTCATCCTGACGGAATACAAGCTGGAGCAACAGCTAATCGTGTAGCTCTAGAAGCTATGGTAATAGCTCGTAATGAAGGTCGTGATTACGTTGCAGAAGGCCCACAAATTTTACGTGATGCTGCTAAAACATGTGGACCTTTACAAACAGCTTTAGACTTATGGAAAGATATTACTTTTAATTATACTTCTACAGATACAGCTGATTTTGTAGAAACTCCAACAGCTAATGTATAGTATATATCTATTCTTTATCTTGTGATCAGATTTATTTTCATAATATTATTAAGGAGTTTTTAATAGTGAGATTAACACAAGGAACTTTTTCTTTCCTTCCAGACCTAACAGATGAGCAAATCACTAAACAGATTGAATATGCTATGAAGCAAAATTGGTCTATTAGTATTGAATACACTGAAGATCCGCATCCACGTAATAATTATTGGGAATTATGGGGATTACCATTATTTGATATTAAAGATCCTGCAACTGTACTATTTGAAATAAATAGTTGCCGTAAACAGTATCCAAATTTATACATCAAATTTAATGCATTTGATAATACTAGAGGAACAGAAAGTTGTGTATTATCATTCATTATCAATAGACCAGCTTATGAGCCCGGCTTTGAGTTAGTTAGAACAGAAGATAACGGCAGAAATCAAAGATATAGTTTCCGCAGTTATGCAACAGCTAAACCAGAGGGTTCTAGATATTAATTCGAGTTAATTATGTAAAAAGAGATTAATTTTGTTAATCTCTTTTTATAATATTATGTATAATAATGAGATTATTTATAGAAAAATAAAAATATGATTGACAATACTTTAGTAAATTTACAAGAAGAATATAATAAAACTCAAATACAAGAAGTTTTAGATGAGCTACAACAAGAACTTGTGGGTCTTCAACCAGTAAAAACAAGAATTAAAGAAATAGCAGCTTTATTATTAGTTGATAGATTGAGGAATAATCTAGGATTAGTATCTGGAAGCCCTGGATTACATATGTCTTTTACAGGAAGTCCTGGAACAGGTAAAACAACAGTAGCTATGAAGATGGCTGACATTTTACATAGATTAGGTTACATTCGGAGAGGTAATTTAATGACTGTAACTAGAGATGATCTTGTTGGTCAATATATTGGACATACAGCTCCAAAAACAAAAGAAGTTCTAAAGCAAGCTATGGGCGGAGTTTTATTTATTGATGAAGCCTACTATCTGTATAAACCAGATAATGAAAGAGATTATGGAGCAGAAGCAATAGAAATTTTACTTCAAGTTATGGAAAATCAACGGAATGATTTAGTGGTCATTTTTGCCGGTTATAAAGATAGAATGGACAAATTTTATGAATCTAATCCAGGTTTGTCATCAAGAGTAACAAATCATGTAGATTTTCCAGATTATACAGCTGAAGAGTTATTGGCTATAGCAAAACTTATGCTAGAAGAGCAACAGTACCGTTTTGCTCCTGAAGCAGATGAAGTTCTATTAGAATATGCTGGAAGACGAATGAAACAACCTCACTTTGCTAATGCTCGCAGTATACGTAATGCAATTGATAGGGCTAGAATGAGACAAGCAAATAGAATTTTTATTAGTGGAGATAAGATTTTAACTAAAAATGATTTAGTAACAATTAAAGCAGAGGATATATTGAAAAGCCGCTTGTTTGCTAAATAAACAATACTTTGATTTATAATTCATTTTATTGACAAAGCATAGATTTTCATATACCATTAGTTAAAAGATTATGGCGATATAGCCAAGTGGTAAGGCAGAGGATTGCAAATCCTTTATCCCCAGTTCAAATCTGGGTGTCGCCTACTAAGCTAATTATAAAATATAATTGGGGATGTGGTGGAATGGTAGACATAACAGACTTAAAATCTGTTGATTTTTTAATAATCGTGAGGGTTCAAGTCCCTCCATCCCCAATATAATAATATGATTAATATATTAATTTAGATAAACTTGTAATATTTATTATGTGCATATGTGTAAACTGTAGGCATGTTCATAATTGTGTCACCTATTATTTAATACAAAAACAACATTATTACAAATATAATAAGAAAATTATTAGTAATTATTTCATACCAAAAGAAGCATTGATTAATATTAATATTAATACTAATCGTACTGATAAAAATATATGGCTTGACTGGGATTTAATAGAATGTTTATCATTTGTTGAAATTCCAGGTTATTGGATAACTTGAAAATATCTTTTATAAGTTTTAATTATAATTATCTGTAATTATGATAAAGAATATTTGTTTAAACTCGTTTTTAGTATTTCTGTATTTATATTTGATGTTCTTACCAACGCAATTCTACCTGTACGAGCAATTTCAATAATGCCATATTGTTTTAATAAATTTTCAATAGCAACCATTTTACCCGGATCACCTGTAACCTCTAAAATTAAATATTCATGAGCAATATCAACAACTTTTGCTCTAAATATATGTGCAATTTCTAATATAGACGATCTATTTTTTAACAAAGCATGAATTTTTATCAAAACCAATTCTCTTTCTACAGAAGGTATATCTGTAATATTTTGAACTTTTAGTATATTGATTAATTTATACAGTTGCTTAGTTAATTGTTCTATTGTTCTATTATCACCATTTACTATCATAGTAATTCTGGAAATACCAGTTTTTTCTGCTGGACCAACAGCAAGACTTTCAATATTGAAGCCACGTCTAGCAAATAGTCCAGCAATTCTAGATAAAACTCCTGCTTCGTCTTCTACAAGAACCGATAAAGTATGTTTCATAAAGTATCTCCTAATTTTTAATAAGCTTGTAACAAACTCAAATTTATTGTTATTTCTAATTACCTATGTAATGTTATAATAATTTGCATATATTTCACAACATTATTTATAAACCTAAAAACAAGCAATTACCTATCTGTGTTAGATAAATCGAAAAAAGAAAGAAAAAGAAATGATATAGAACCATTAATAAATGCACAAATTAAGTACAATCAAGTACGTTTAATTGATGTTTCTGGATCTCAATTAGGTATATACTCATCTAGCGAAGCTTTAAACATGGCATTTAATGCAGGTTTGGATTTAGTATTAATTAGCGAAAAATCTAATCCTCCTGTATGTCGTATAATAGATTATGGAAAGTATAAATTTACCCAAGAAAAGAAAGCTAAAGAAGCAAAGAAAAAACAACATAATGTTACAATAAAAGAAGTAAAGATGAGATACAAGATAGATGTACATGACTATAATGTACGTATTAATCAAGCATTACGTTTTTTACAAGCTGGCGATAAAGTTAAAGCTAATGTAATATTCAGAGGTAGAGAAATACAGCATGCTAAATTAGCTATTGAATTATTAGATAAAATGGCAAAGGATTTAAGTCATATAGCAGAAATTCAACAACCTGCTGCAAAAGATGGCAAAAATATGATTATGATTTTATCACCTAAAAAACTATGATAATAATAGATTATATATTTTGTACAATATAATCTATCTTGTATTTATCTATACTATTAGATAAATTATATATAATATTAATAATAAGGACAAATAAATGTCTCGTTATAGAGGGCCTAGGCTACGAATATCTAGAAGGTTAGGAGATTTACCTGGATTCACACGAAAAACTTCAAAAAAACTTACTCCTGCAGGTGAACATGGTCAACAATCACGTAAACCTTCAGAATATTCTTTAAGACTAGAAGAAAAACAAAAGTTAAGATTTAATTATGGATTAAGTGAAAGACAGCTTTCAAAATATGTTAAAGCAGCTAAGAAAGTTCCAGGCTCTACTGGTTTAATATTGCTGCAAATTTTAGAAATGAGACTAGATAATATAATATTTCGTCTAGGACTTTCACCAACTATTCCAGCTGCAAGACAATTAGTTAATCATGGTCATGTTTTAATCAATAATAAAAAAATATCTATATGTAGCTATCAGTGTAAACCTGGTGACATTATTCAAATACAAGCTAAAAACTCATCGCAAAATTTAGTAAAAAAATATTTAAGTTTCCCTACCTTAGCAAGCATACCTAATCATCTAGAATTAGATACAAAAATGCTCAATGGAAAAGTCAATGCTATAGTTGAACGAGAATGGGTTGCTTTACAAATGAATGAGCTGTTAGTTGTAGAGTATTACTCAAGAAAGTAAAGTAGTCAAAATAACAATTACCGTAATTAACTCAAGTTTTATATATTTAGGAAAATAAGAAGAAAAATTATTTACCAATATATAGGCTGTCTACTCGTTAATGACCAAACAATTCTCTGACTAAGTATTTTAAGGCCCAACAACTTATTAGAGAATATTTGTTGTATTTTATTCTTATTCTTAACAAATTTATAATGTTTTATAAAATCATATGATTTTTCAGAGGGAATAAATAAAATATTTCTTGTTTTTACTTCGTGGTTATATTCATGTGTTCTAATAAAATCTTCAAGATTATATACAAAAACTTTAGGTTTACTTGGTATTTGATAATCTGTTTTTGTACGTTTAAATTGATACCAAGCCTTTAATAGAGTCGCATAATTAGTAAATATACCCTTGTATTCAATTATATTATTATCTATATTAGAACTACACTTATAATAATAATTTAACAATTGCATTTTATTTGCTTTCTTATTATATGCAAAAAAAGGCTCAATCATATATATGGGTTGCCCTTGAAAAAAATTTTTACTATATTTTTGGTATTTATGAAACTTCAAATTTCGGTAATGCCTGTATTTATATAGAAGTTTAGATATTTCTTCAAGGTCAGGTATTAATCGAAATTGTAAATTTTCTATATTTATTCGGTTGAATTTATAATAAGTAGATAAATTGCTCGAAAAAAGAGTTAGTTGATTTGTTTTATTTGAAGCGTTATGTTTACTTTTTATGTAATTAGCATATTCCACAGCATCTGTTGGGTGTACAAAAAACAGCCCATAGTACACAGGAAGCGCTCTGTAATCTATCATAAATTTACTGCAATACCATTTATAGATTTTATCTATAGAATTCAGATTACCAGTATTATTCTCTGAAGAATCAGCTAATACCATCTGATTTAAATTGTTAGTTATTGTAAATAAAGGAAGAGGTTGATTTTGTAAGTAATTTACAAATATCAATTCATTTTTATTTAATGACAAACTGTGTTTATGAAATAATGAAAAAATCCATTTTTGCGGTAAAGGAAAATTAAAACCTTTTTTCCAAGTATAGGAAATATACTGATTATTATTCGAATTTACTTGACCAAAATTTAAATATGTCTTAATTCTACCCGATAGTAAGGCTCTACTGAAATCAAGCAAAAATTTTTTTTGTTCATTCTTATAAATTAAAATACCTTCTAACTTCAATTGATTAGTATACTTTTCCGAATAAATACTTGAAACAGACAAAAAAATTTTTTCTTGCCAATATTTATTAATTAATTTTCCTATAAATGGACGAGAAACTAATGATTTACTCATTGAGGGAACATTAGGATCGTAGCTAGATGAAAAGACATTTTTGGCAAATAACAAAGAATATAAATGTGTATTAATATAGTACATAATTGAAAAATGAATTAGATATAAAAATCATATATAAAATTACAAAATGAAATAAAAATGAAATTTATGTCATATTTAGCATAAATATTAATTAACAATAACCAATATTATTTCTTAATATTGTTATTAAATTCAGAATATAATAGAAATAATTATGGAACTGGCGGGAATTGAACCCACGTCCATAATAATACATTATATATAGTCTCATTATATTACTAATTATCAGATAAGTAATATAACTTAAAAAAGATATGATTTAATATTATAGAAATTTATTACTTATCTTATATATTAATTTCTTTATTAAGATTAGTTAAAGAGCAACCAATGTGAATATACCAAATAAATGTATAGGTTTACATTACTTGATTTCTAGTTAAAGTATGTGATTATGAAGTTTTCATTTCATAAAATAAATTTTAGTAATTTAAGCACAAACTAATTTTCTAGATAAAGTTAATATGTTATTTTTAGCATTTATTATTAGTATTAATAAAGCTTATATTTATAGCATAATATATAATATATTATATGTAGAAACCTTGCAGTCCCTCTTTTTTATCTAAAAGAATATAGATGGATATTAATATTTATATTATACAACAATAAAGTAAATTTGTTTATGCTTTTTATTTGTATTCAACTAATTGATCAAAGCTTCTTTACATTTTCAGAAAAATTCAAATTGTTTTAAAATTATTAACTTTTATCTAATTTTATATATAAATAAAATACAGCTGATTATTCAATATATCAATAATATTTTTAGTTTGTACTGAATGAGCATGGAAGGATTTGAACCCTCGGCTTTCAGAATCGGAATCTGACACTCTATCCTCTGAGTTACATGCTCTATTTCTACTTATTCAATGTGACATATTATAAAATATCTGTAAACTTTTTGATAAATTATTATAAATTGTACCACAAAATCTAAATCATATAAACAACCAAAACTTATAAAATATCTTAAAATATATATAAATTTTTTGACTCAAAAATATTAACTCTGAATATAGGTTTGAGATAGCAACAAACATAAATTCGCTTTATATAATTCTTTAGATATATATTGTATATGCTGTATAGATAATAGATTGATATAATCATGTTGAATCATCAATTGATTAATTGAACTATAATTATATGCTGTCAAACAAATAGGATAATCATGAAAATAAATGGTTTTTTTTCGAAAAATAAAGCAAGCCATTTTATGATTATTTATAATTTTAATTATACAATAATAAGAATCCATGCAATGTATGATTTATATTTTATGATTGTTTCAATTTTATTGTACTATATATTTTATGTTTCTAATTTATAAATAGCAATACAATATATCAAAATGATTAAAATCAATTATAATATCTATGTTAGTTCAACTTGATAGGAGATATAAGTAATGCAAGATGCTATTACTACAATTTTAAATCGATATGATTTAACAGGAAAATACTTGGATAAAATAGCAATAGAAGAATTAAATAATTATTTTGTAACAGCTTCAAGCAGAGTTAAAGCTACAGAAATTATTAATTGTAAAGCTGCTAAAATAGTTAAGGAAGCTGCTACACGATTATATGAAGAACAGCCAGAACTTTTAAGGCCTGGTGGTAATTCTTATACAACTAGAAGATATGCTGCTTGCTTACGTGATATTGAATATTATTTAAGATATGCAAGCTATGCAATAGTTGCTGCAAATACTAAAATTTTACAAGAACGGGTTTTAGATGGACTACGAGATGTATACAATTCATTAAGCGTACCTATTGCACCAACTATTAGAAGTATAAAACTTTTACAAGATGTTACAGAAGAAGAAATAAAATCACAAAATATTGATGCCGTAAAGTTTATTATTGAACCATTTCAATATATGATTAGCAGTTTAAGTGAACAGGATCTATAAATTATCTTATTAAAACAAATATTGTAAAAATTATGAATTAATACTAACATTTGATCTGTATATATAATTTAATTCCATTTTATATTTATACAGATCAAAAATAATTAACGGGAAATAAAAAATGCTCAAAGAAAATTTTAATTTAGTAATAATTCACTTAATTAGTTTATTTTTAGGTTTTTTTTGTCTACAGTTTTTGCGACTATTCCTTCACAAACAGGTGATTGGGGAATAATAGCGGCATCTATCATAGTAGCTGTTAATGAAATTATAAGTAAAAATATATATAAATATGTAAAAAAGAATCATGATTTTTTTCGCTTATACATACTTAATTATGTTCGAATAGGTATTATTTATGGATTATTTGTAGATGCTTTTAAATTAGGAAGTTAAAATCAAATACCAAAAAAATGAAATCATTAGAACAATGAGATTCATATATATTTTAATACATAATTTTTAAGACAATTCTCAATTATATCAAATCAGAATTGTCTAAATACTAAAAAGCTACCATTATACTAATTGTTTAAGAAACATTTTTATAATTTTTCTGAAAATGTTAATAATAATTAAATATTATTAACCATATTTAAGAATAAAGCTGGATCTCCTGCTTTTGGCTGTTGTTCTTGAGGTCGAAATTTTCTTACTGGTCCAGCCCATAATAATTGCGGCATACCTTGTTTAGAGCTAAAGCTTTTACCCATACGCGGAGTTTTTAAATTAAAAGGTACTTCACCTTTACTTCTTTGAGCAATTACTCTTCTCCTTTGGTAAGGAACTATATTATCACCAAAATTTTCTATATATTCATCACTATCCAATAAAATATTAAAAAAAGTTTTCAACCCTTTGGAAGCAATTATAATTGAAAAAGCCAGTTTTTCTCTCTGATTATAAATATCTCTTCCTAACACTCTTTGAATACACATTTCGACAAAACGGTAATTATTATTAACATTGTAGTTCAAAGTAAGGAACGATTCAGATAACAACAATCCCTTGATAAAATCCTTAACCTTAATTTGGTTAAACCTTAGTTGTGACTCTAAAAAAGGTTGAGCCGTTCTACTTAAAATTTGATGTTCACTAAATATTTGGCGATACGCAGCCCAAATTATTTCATCCATCTCCTCTGCAGCTGGAACATCATCTGTACTATATATTTTAGGTTGCTCTTCACCTGGTAAGTATTCAAAACCATCTACCCTTTGATTTTGTGTAGATAATGAGTAATTTAGTAAAGGTATAGACATAAAAACCTCCTAATTGATCTTATGGAAAGAATATTGACTTAGACTTATATAAACTTATATAAGATATGTAAATAGTATAGCAATATGATATGTATAACAATTTTTTATACCCATAATTTTAGACTATATATTATTAATATACATAATATAATATTATACTAGAATTAATAAACGAAATGATTTTCAATCAATTGATATTAACAAAATTTTCTTGATTTTAATTATTACAAGCAAGAATTAATAAATAATATGGACACTAAAAACCCATTAACTCTTGAACAAGAATTCAAGCTAACTATCTATCGTAAAAAAGTTTATAAACTAAGTGATCAACAAATTAGACAACATCTGATATTAACCCTAAAACAAATGATAATCAAAGATAATATAATTAAATTTTTTATTAAAAACTCTCTATCTTAACTCATTTCAATATAGAGAACTAGATTACAAAATTAAAAATATTAAATAATGTTAATTTGTTATAGATATAATTAATTAAATATCTTATATTGTATTCATGATACTAATACATCAGCTGAAAAAATATAACAGCTGAAACAGCTAAGTCCTTTATATTAAAATTTAAGGAGAGCTCTATGCTTGATGGATTTTCTAGAGTTGTAATGAATGCAGATGCCAAAGCTGCTTACGTTGGTGGCAGTGATCTACAAGCTCTTAAAAATTTTATTGCAGAAGGTAATAAAAGATTAGATGCTGTTAACTCTATTGTTTCTAATGCTAGTTGTATCGTTTCGGATGCTGTATCAGGAATGATTTGCGAAAACCCAGGACTTATCGCTCCTGGAGGTAACTGCTATACTAACCGCAGAATGGCAGCTTGCTTACGTGACGGAGAAATTATTTTAAGATATATCTCTTATGCTCTTCTTGCAGGGGATGCTTCTGTTCTAGAAGATCGTTGCTTAAATGGATTAAAAGAAACTTATATTGCTCTTGGAGTACCAACTAATTCTTCTGTCAGAGCTGTTAGCATTATGAAAGCTGCCGCTGTTGCATTCGTTACTAATACAGCTTCTAAAAGAAAAATTGATGTAGCTAGTGGAGATTGTTCTGCACTATCTTCAGAGGTTTCTACATATTGTGATAGAGTAAGTTCTGCTATTAGCTAAATACTATCGAGTATATAATAAAAAGATTAAACATAAGCTACGCTACACATATCTTAATCTATAGGAGAGAAATTATGAAATCAGTTATTACTACAGTGATTAGTGCAGCTGATGCTGCTGGACGTTTTCCATCTAGTTCAGATCTTGAATCTGTACAAGGGAATATTCAACGTGCTGCTGCAAGATTGGAAGCAGCAGAAAAGCTGGCTGACAACCATGAAGCAGTTGTAAAAGAAGCAGGTGATGCTTGTTTTGGTAAATATTCTTACTTAAAAAATGAAGGCGAAGCTGGATCAACTCAAGAAAAAGTTAACAAATGTTATAGAGATTTAGATCATTATATGAGATTAGTTAACTATTCATTAGTTGTAGGCGGTACTGGACCTCTTGATGAATGGGCTGTAGCTGGAGCTCGTGAAGTATATCGCACATTGAATCTTCCAACTGCAGCTTACGTTGCAGCTTTTATATTCACTCGTGATAGATTATGTGTTCCTAGAGACATGTCTGCACAAGCAGGAGTAGAATATGTAAGTGCATTAGATTATATTATTAATTCTTTATCATAAATATGTATGATTTAATATTTAATACAATATATGCATAAAATTATTATCTAGCAATCAAATTGCTTACAAAGCATAACTTGATTAACGACTAACACTTAAAACAACCAAAATTAAATATTTTAATTTTGGTTGTTTTTTTATAATAGCTTATTAATGATATATTAATTTAATTAGAATAATATTAAATTAATATATGATATATTTATGATTAATCCAAATTAATCTGAATAAATATATGAACAGCATATTAATGGAAAACAATTGTATTAATATATCTTTCGCACTATTTCTTGTCAACTTAATGATATATTGGATTAATATAGCATTCAAAAGATCAAAAATTTTATATAAATTAGGTACTATCATTACTATCAGTATCAACCTATTACTTAGTACTTCTTTAAGTTTAAGATGGATATATAATGGCTATTTTCCTTTAAGCAATTTATATGAATCATTAATTTTTCTAACTTGGGGACTAAGTTTTGTGCAATTAATACTAGAACAACAAAATAGCAGTCCATTTATAGGTTGTATTACTACACCAATAGGTTTATTTACTATAGGATTTGCAAGTCTTTCATTGCCCGAAAATATGCAAGAAGCTTCTCCTTTAGTTCCAGCGCTCAGATCTAACTGGTTAATGATGCATGTTAGTATAATGATTATAAGTTACGCTATATTAATAATAGGCTCTTTATTATCTATTCTATTTCTTATTTTATATAACATAAGAAATAGAGCAAACAATAATATAACATCAAGTAATTCTACACAACAATTAAGTAGAATAACTCTCTTACAAAGCATAGATAATTTAAGTTATCGCATAATTGGACTTGGCTTTCCTTTGCTAACTATTGGAATTATAGCTGGCGCTGTATGGGCTAATGAAGCTTGGGGTTCTTATTGGAGTTGGGATCCTAAAGAAACATGGGCTTTAATAACTTGGCTAGTATTTGCAGCATATTTGCATTCAAGATTAAATAAAGCATGGCAAGGCGAAAAACCTGCTATTTTAGCTTCTATTGGATTTGTGGTTGTATGGATTTGCTATTTAGGAGTTAATTTCTTAGGCCAAGGACTACATAGTTATGGTTGGTTTTTATAAAAAGAAATATATTATGTTAATTCTTATCTAGTTTTTGCAGAATTATATAAGATCAACATATAATATAAAGTATACTATTTATTAAATTGAAATCTAATAGAACAATGAATACACAAACTTTAGTTAGTATTATTCCACATACATCTTCTTGGTCTATATCAAGTTCAAGTATTATGATTATTTGTAATCTGTTATGTATAGGATTAGGAAGATACGCTATAAAAGTTAGAGGACTAGGTCCCTCTATACCTACTTTAGGTTTACAAGGATTTGGTCTTCCTGAACTATTAGCAACAACAAGCTTAGGACATATTATCGGAGCTGGTGCAATTATTGGTTTAAGTAGTATAGGAATAACAAATTAATATAGTCAGCTTAATAATTATTGTATCTTCAAAAACTATATTAAGTAAAAATAATGCTAATACCCTTCATAAAAAGTCCCTATCCTGCGAAATTTATCATATCTGAGTTTTTTTCTACTGGATGGTAATAGTTTTGATAAAATTTCTAACTCAGCTATTAAAGACTCTTTTAGAATATAGGCAGCTTGAGAAGGATTAGCTTGAGATCCACCTATAGGCTCTTTTACTACTTTGTCAATTATACCTAATATCTTTAAATCAGCAGAAGTTATTTTTAAAGCCTCTGCTGCATCTAAAGAACGCTTACTATCTTTCCATAAAATAGCTGCACAGGCTTCTGGAGTTGCTACAGTATACACTGCATATTCAAGCATTAAGATTTTATCACCTATTCCTATACCTAGAGCACCTCCTGAACCACCTTCTCCTAAAATTGTACAAATAATAGGAACATCTAAAGCAAACATTTCTCTTAGATTTACAGCAATAGCTTCACCTTGACCTAATTTTTCTGCTTCCATACCTGCCCATGCACCAGGAGTATCAATAAAAGTTAAAATAGGAAAATTAAATTGATTTGCATGCTGCATTAAACGTAAAGCTTTACGGTAACCTCCTGGGGATGCCATGCCAAAATTTCTCAATACATTATCTTTAGTATCTTTACCTCTTTGATGACCAATAAAAATAACTGTATCATTATTTAATTTACCGATACCACCAACTAAAGCAGGATCATCTGTCCCCCCTCTGTCTCCATGCAATTCAATCCATTCATTCATAATATAAGGCACATAGTCTAGAGTCGTTGGCCTATCTGCTTGACGTACTAAATGTAATCTTTGTAGAGGAGTCAAAGACTGAAATACATCATATTTTAAAATAGATAGTTGTTCTGTAAAGAAAACTAACTCTTGATCTAAGGAAAATTTTTGATAAGTAGATATTTTACTTAACTGCTGTATCTGATATTCTAACTCTAATATGGGTCTTAAAAAATCCAATGATAAAGCTTTGCGAGTTGTCATAATAAATAAAATAATAACTTAAAAACACTAATTTATAAATTATATTGGCCAGTCTACATCTGGCTAAAAAAGATTCGATACAAATAATCATAAATTAAAACAGCTGTATCAACTATACTATCTGTAAGTTCTATAAATTCATTGGAAATATAAATCGTATTCTGCAATAAAATATTAACCAAATTAAATAATATAGGATCATCTAAACGTTGAGAAATTCTTGTTGCAGCTCTCACCAAATCATCATAGTTTAATCCTCTTTCGCCTTTTATATAATCATAATGACATACAAATATAGATTTTGCACAAGATTTAGCAAATACATTCATATTTTTTATGTCTTGAGTAGTTATATTCTGTAGGGGAGTTATATCAATTACTGTATCGTTTAATAATCCTGTTTGAGTTGTTTCAACTAAAGAATTTTTTGGAATTAATACAGAAGGCATACTAATATTAACCTTAATAAGTACATAATTATATTTAACCTGAATTTTATTAACATAACCAATACCAATACCTCTCATTAAAACTTCAGATCCCTCTTTTAAACCATACCCATTATGAAATAAAATAAAAAAAGAATAGCCAGGTTTTTTTTTATATTTAGAATAAAAAATGTAATAATCAAAATAAATACAAAAACATAAAATACAATCACATTACTTAAATATTTCCATGTTTGATTTAATTTTGCTTTAATCATAAAAATCCTAACTATATCTTGTAAACATAAAAATAAAATATTTTGTAATGATATAAATTAATAGGTTATATAATTAATATCATTTACATGAAATAAGTGAGGGCTTGCTACAGATTTGTTAGAAGAAGCCTTAATAGAACATACTATTTCATAAATATACATAGCCATGTCATAAACTATATCATACTTAGACACTGCAGAACCAATACCTATAACAGAAGCCCCGTATGAAAATGCTATAGGGGCAGATAAACAATTTATACCAGAAGCTGCAATGATTGGTATATTAACATATTTAGACATGACATAACTTGAAGAAATTGCAGAAGAAGCATTATTTATTGATGTCATAATACTAGAACTTCTATGGTACACACTATTCTTTGTTGAATAACCTTCTGTCTGTATTAAAGACACCCCAATTTTCTCAAGAAGAACTGCAAGACGAATTTGCTCTGATAATAATAATGTATGTGGGATAGTCACACATATAGGTATATTAGGAATTAATTCTTTTGTTTCTTTAGCTAAGTTTAATATTTGTTCAGAAGAAAAAAAGATTTTTTTATCATAAAAAACATCAAAATTACCTATTTCTACAATATCAGCACCTTTCATAACACAATTTAATAATTCTAATGGTTCTATTGAAGAAACGCACAATGGAAAACTAGTTACAGATTTAATTATAGATATTACTTTAGGATTAGCAGCAACATCAACATAGCTGGCTTGACCAATTTCTGCTGCTTTTACTATCTTAAGTATAGAATCAATAGAAAAATTATTTAATCCAGTTATAATTTTCACTGCTTTTTGTTTGGAAATCTGTTGCTGCAACTCAAGCGGTAATAAATTTTTCATAGTTGAAAAAATAATAATTTAGACCTTTAATAAAAATATTAATGAATTTGTAATTTATATTAAAATATTTATGAAATTAATCTATTAGATTATTATGACTTTAACTATTTATAATAATTAATAAACCCACTTCATAAATTAATATAATTATTTATTACTATATAAATTTAATATGCCAGCCCCATACTGCGCGTAGTTTCAGCGCCTAAATAAACTCGCACACTTAAAAAGTCTGTTGGACATGCTGTTTCACAACGCTTACAACCAATGCAATCTTCTGTTCTAGGAGCAGATGCAATTTGACCAGCCTTGCAACCATCCCAAGGAACCATTTCTAATACATCACAAGGGCAGGCGCGTACACATTGAGTACAGCCAATACAAGTATCATAAACCTTAACATTATGTGCCATGGGATTAACTTACCTTAATAATAAAAAATCTAATAACATAAATATTATATATAATTAACAGTTCTAAAAATAATTATTGACCATCTTGCAAAGTATCTTAATTTATAGTATGCATCAATATATATTAAAAAATTCAAAACTTCATAAAACGTCAAATGCGATACCAATTAATTAAGTATCGAACTTTAAAATTATTTAATTTCATGTACAATTGCATTATAAGATGAATAAGAACTATCAGTCAAAGCTGTATGAGACTCTGAAGGTGGAAAAATTTGCCAAAACATAGGTAAAAACTTTGACCAATTTTCCAAAATATGTTTAGCTTTTAAACTTTTAGTCTTTATTTCATAAAGTTCTATAAAATTTTTCAATTGCTTTTCACCTTCATAAGTTACGATTCTCTGGTGCTTAACAATTTGACTATTAATCTTAGATACCAAATCATTACTTTCATCCAAAAAATAAGCTAAACCACCAGTCATGCCAGCTCCAATATTCCTTCCAGCTGATCCTAAGACAATTACTATACCTCCTGTCATATATTCACAAGCGTGGTCGCCAACCCCTTCAATTACAGCCTGAGCTAATGAATTTCTGACAGCAAATCTTTCACCCGCTTGACCACTAACAAATAAATAACCTCCTGTAGCTCCATATAAACATGTATTGCCAATAATAACTGGTTGTATTTGGTCAAGTGGTGTAGTAACTTCTGGAACAACAACTATTTCTCCACCATTCATACCTTTACCTACATAATCATTTGCTTCACCTACCAAACTTAAATGCATACCTTTTAAAATGAAAGCACCAAAACTTTGCCCTGCTACACCTTTGAAATCTAATTGTAAATTACCTTTAAAACTATTATTACCATATTTTTTCGCTATAAAACCAGATATCCTCGCACCTACAGTCCTATCAGTATTCAAAATATTGACTTTCTTAATTACATCTTCCTGCTTTTCAATAGCTTGCAATATAGATGGATCAGCCAATAAAGCATCATCTAATACATTACCATTATCATGTGTTGAAGTATGTAAACAAAGTTTGTAATTATATGGAGGAGAGTTTAATAATGGAGCCAAACTTAAATAGTTTGTCTTATTTAGACCTCGATATTTATATTGAATTAATTCCGTACGCCCTATAATCTCTGATAAAGATGAATAACCTAAATCAGATAAAATTCCTCTGACTTCTTGAGCAATATAAGTAAAAAAGTTAACTAAATCCGCTGGTATTCCTGGATAACGTTTGCGCAAGTCTTCTCGCTGGGTTGCTACACCTACAGGACAATTATTAGTATGACATATACGAGCCATGACACAACCAGTAGCTATCATAGCAACTGTTCCAAAACCAAATTCTTCTGCACCCATTAAAGCCGCTAAAACTATATCTTTACCTGTCCTTAAACCACCATCTACTCTTAGAATCACTCTATCTCTTAATTTATTATCAACTAAAGTTTTATGAACTTCTGACAATCCTAATTCCCAAGGAGATCCTGCATGCTTAATTGAGCTTAAAGGAGATGCACCGGTTCCACCATCATGTCCAGAAATCTGAATAATATCAGCATTAGCTTTTGCAACACCTGCAGCAATAGTACCAATTCCTATTTCTGCTACTAACTTAACAGATACTTGTGCCTCTGGGTTAATTTGATGTAAATCGAAAATAAGCTGTGCTAAATCTTCAATAGAATAAATATCATGATGAGGAGGAGGAGAAATCAAAGTAACACCAGGTTTACAATTACGTAATTTAGCAATATAAGGACTGACTTTTTTGCCTGGTAACTGTCCACCTTCTCCTGGTTTTGCTCCTTGAGCAATCTTAATTTCCAGCTGTTTAGCATTCATTAAATATTCAGGTGTAACACCAAAACGTCCAGATGCAATTTGTTTAATAGCTGAACTAGCGATATCATTACTTTTAAGACCCTTTAGATGAGAAAAACTATTAGAAACACCTGAAGAATCTATATCCATAATAGGGTAAAACCTAGTATGATCTTCTCCGCCTTCACCAGAGTTAGACTTTCCTCCTAATCGATTCATAGCTATAGCTAAAGTTTCATGTGTTTCACGAGATAATGCTCCTAAAGACATCCCACCCGTACAAAATCTTTTTACAATAGACTCTATTGATTCTATTTCATCCATCACCATTGAATTTTTATTATTTACAAAGTCTAATAAATCTCTTAAATTAGTAGGTGGACGATCTTGCAATAAATTTTTGTACCTATTATATAGATTAATATCTTGATTCCGAACAGCTTTATGTAATGTTTTAGACATTTCTGGATTATTTACGTGGTACTCACCACTTGGTCTATATTGTACATATCCTAGATTAGGTAATTTTTTAGACTTCTTCAAATTTATTACACTCTTATAAGAAGCAAGTGTACTCGTAGCTAATTCTTCTAAAGTAATACCATCCAAAGATGAAGTTGTACCCTTAAAAGCTAAATTAACTATATCTTTACCTAAACCCAATATCTCAAAGATTTGAGCGCCATGATAGCTAGATAATAAAGAGATTCCCATTTTAGATAAAATTTTCAATAAACCTGTTTCTATGGCACAACGATAATTATGTTGTGCTTCTGTCAAAGTGATTTTAGATAATTTATCAATGGACATTAATTTTTGAGTTCTTGGATTATGCCACCATTGTCTGACTGTCAAAAAGGCCATATAAGGGCATATAGCGCTTGCTCCATAGCCTATCAAACAAGCGAAATGATGAGTACTCCAACATTGAGCAGTTTCAACAATTATAGATACCTTATGCCTTGAATTTTGAGATATTAAATAATGATGAACAGCACCAACTATTAGAAGTGGTGGTAAAAATGCTTTTGTTTCATCTATTACATCTACACGGTCACTTAATATAATAATCTCGGAACCTTGATTTATTAATTCAGCTGTTTTTTCACAAATCTCTGTAATTCTGTTAACAAAATTCATACTATCAAAATTTTGTGTAAAAAACGTACTAATCACAGAAACAACTAAACCATACTCACTTAATTGGTTAATTTCAACTTCATTCAAAATAGGAGAATCTAACTTTATAGATTTAGCCATATAATCATTAGGCTCTAAAAAGTTACCCTTAGATCCTAAATAAGTTGTTAATGACATAACCAAACTTTCTCTTAAAGGATCAATAGCTGGATTAGTTACTTGAGCAAAACGTTGTTTAAAAAAATCATATAATAAATGAGGCTTTTCTGATAATATAGCCAAAGGAATATCATCGCCCATGCAAAAAGTAGGTTCCTTAGCTGAACTAGCCATATGCTCTATTACTAATTCTACATCTTCATTGGTATAACCAAACACTGTATGCAAACGCATCATTGTAGCAGAGTTAAGAAGAGAATCTTGTATATAATTTTCCGGCTGTAAATGTTTCTGATATGTATCCAGCCATTTTTTATAAGGAAATTTATTAGCAACAGATTGTTTAACAGTCCAATTATCTAAAATTAGATTGTTGACCATATCAACACATATCATCTGACCTGGACCTAATCTACCTTTATGAGTAATTTCACCTAAACTTTTATGTAAAACACCTACTTCCGAAGATAAACTAATAAAACCATTATTAGTAATAATATAGCGGGCAGGACGTAATCCATTTCTATCTAAAGTTGCTCCAACAATTTTGCCATCACTAAAAACGACTAAAGCAGGTCCATCCCATGGTTCTTGAAGACTGTTATGATATTCATAAAAATCTACAATTTCTGGAAAGTTTTCTAAAGCTGGTTGCTTTTTGTAAGCTTCTGGAATTAAAATCATTAAAGATTCCTGAGGGCTTTTACCTGATTGTATCAATAATTCTAATACAGCATCTAAATTTGCTGAATCACTATTATTAAAATTAGTAATTGGTCTTAAAGAATCAAAATCTTCTGAAATATAACTTTGTTGAAATAAGGATTCTTTTGATTGCATCCAATTCAGATTACCTAACAAAGTATTGATTTCTCCATTATGTGCCATAAATCTCATAGGCTGAGCTAAAGGCCATTTAGGCATAGTATTAGTACTAAACCTTCTATGATACATTGCAAAACTACTTTCATAATTAATGTTACATAAATCCAGATAATATTTAGATAAAACTTCAGATTGAACCATTCCTTTATAAACAATAATACGAGAGGAAAAAGAACAAAAATAAAACTGTTTATTAAGATTTAAATGAGACTGAGAAATTAATTTTTCTATTTTTTTTCTTGTAATAAATAAAGATTTTTCTAATGTATCACCAAATAAATTTTTAGAATGTACAAAAAATTGCATTACTAAAGGTTGATTAACTTTAGCTTGAATACCTAATACACTTTCATCAACAGGAACAATACGCCATTTTAAAAATTTAAGACCATTTAAACCAATAACCCATTCTATTATATTTTGGATAGATTCCATTTTGTCTTTTGGCATAAATAACATAGCAACACCAATTTGACTAATTTTCTGATCTATTACATAATCTGATAGCATTTTCCATGGAATTTGAGTCATAATTCCAGCTCCATCTCCAGAAACTCTATCGGCACTACATCCGCCCCTGTGCTCCATGCAATTTAATGAGTTCAAGGCTTGTTTAACAATATCATGAGATGGCGCATGTTCAATACGGGTTATAAAACCAACACCACAGGCATCCCTTTCAGAAAACATAAAAGGATATTTATATAAGTTATTCAATTGATAGTTATAATATTTTGATGCTTGCATATGTAATTCTTATTTTTTGTTTTATTTTAAGATTATATATTGTTCATATATTATTAAACCTGGATTAATGTCTTTAACAGTTAATAGATATAAAGTATGAAAATATCTAAACTATTAAAAACAATACAGTAGAAATAAAAGATTGTTATTGTATTTCGTTAAAAATAAAATATGACTATTGGTATAGTATTACATATATTAAAATAAAAGATGCATACGCAAGACTAAATTCTAATCTTTAAATAACTTACTTATAAGTACTAGTTAACTCATTTTTATTTTGAAAAATATAAAATATGAATATGTATAATCAAATAAAACTACATGAAGTAATATATAAAACAGAAGAGTTATTAAACATTTCTGATAATCGTTATAAAATAACTATTCAAATAGCAAATCGTGCCAAAAGGAAAAAATATGAAGACCTAGATATTATAGATGACCCAAATATTAAGCCTATTATTCGCTCTATATTAGAAATGGTAGATGAAATAAAACAGCCAGAAATTATAGGTGATTAAATTTATTAATTATTACAGATAGAATATATTTGTAATATTTTGTAAAAAAAAATTTACTATATATTAGTATAATAACTTAATAAGTCCTGATCAATATAAATTAAAATTTAGATACTATTAATCTATACAAATCTCAGATTAGTTCTTTATTATTAAATTATTGCAAATATTTTTAGTTCAAGGAGAATATTAATATGTTAGATGCATTTGCTAAAGTTGTAGCGCAAGCTGACGCTAGAGGAGAATTTCTAAGCAATACACAATTAGATGCTCTAGCAAAAATGGTCGCCGAAGGCAATAAAAGACTTGATATTGTAAATAGAATAAACTCAAATGCTTCTTCTATTGTAACAAATTCTGCACGTGCTTTATTTGCAGAACAACCTCAACTTGTACAACCTGGAGGTAATGCATATACTAGTCGTAGAATGGCAGCTTGTTTAAGAGATATGGAAATTGTTTTAAGATATGTTAGTTATGCTATGACTGCTGGTGATTCAAGTGTATTAGATGATAGATGTTTAAATGGTTTACGAGAAACATATCAAGCTTTAGGAACTCCTGGAACATCTGTTGCTGTTGCTATACAAAAAATGAAAGAAGCATCAGTAAGTTTAGCAAATGATTCAAATGGAATAACTACAGGAGACTGCAGCTCTTTAATAGCTGAATTAGGTGTATACTTTGATAGAGCAGCTGTTGCAGTCGTATAAAATTTTATAATAATCAATTCTACAACTAAACTTGGAATCATTAAATAAAACAAGGAAATTAAAATTATGAAAACACCTATAACAGAAGCAGTTGCGTCAGCAGACAGCCAAGGTAGATTCTTAAGCAATGGTGAATTACAATCAATTAATGGACGTTACCAAAGAGCATCATCTAGCTTAGAAGCAGCAAGATCATTAACAAGCAATGCCCAAAGATTAATTACAGGAGCTGCTCAATCTGTATATACAAAATTTCCATTTACTACTCAGATGCCAGGACCAACTTACGCATCTAGTGCAATAGGAAAAGCAAAATGTGCACGTGATATAGGATATTACTTAAGAATGACAACATACTGTCTTGTTGTAGGAGCAACTGGGCCTATGGATGAATATCTAATAGCAGGATTGGAAGAAATTAACCGTAGTTTTGAACTATCACCAAGCTGGTATATAGAAGCACTACAATATATAAAAAACAGTCATGGTCTTTCAGGACAAGCTGCTAATGAAGCAAATACATATTTAGACTATGCTATTAATGCATTAAGCTAAATATATTTATAATTTAATAAAAATTGCTATTAAAAGCTAAACCATATGCATATATAATAATATATGCGTATGGTTTATATAAAATTTTTTTATATCAAAATAAAATACTCAAATCAAAATATTATATATTATAGTTAATAAGATGTATATTTTTGATAATATAGATTTAAATTTAATTAATTAAATATAATTAAAATATTTTTGTTTTCAATAGAAAGTATTGCTATCAATTTTCATTCTTATTTTATACTATGAAACCTATTATTTTAACTATTCTTGACGGTTGGGGATATTCAGAAACGACAAAAGGAAATGCTATTCAATTAGCAAACACACCTACAATAGATAAATTATGGGCAAATTATCCACATACCTTATTAAATGCCTCAGGACAAGATGTAGGACTACCTAAAGGGCAAATGGGCAACTCAGAAGTAGGGCATACAACTATTGGAGCCGGAAGAATTATTAATCAAGATTTAGTGCGTATCAGCAAATCTATTGAGGATCAGTCATTCTTCAATAATAAAACTATCAAAAATATCTGCAAACAAATTAAAAATAATAATACAAAACTGCATTTAATTGGACTTTGTTCAAATGGAGGCGTACATTCTCATATTACACATTTGTTTGCATTGCTTGATATAATTCAAAAATATAATATTGAAGTTTGCATACATGCTATTACAGATGGTCGAGATACTTCACCATATAAATCCAAAATATTTATTGAACAAATTTGCAAATACATTAAAGAATTGGAGAATATAAATATTTGCACATTAAGTGGAAGATATTATAGTATGGATAGAGACTGTCGTTGGTCAAGAACAGAGAAAAGTTATAAAGTATTACTTGATGATCACTTGGAATATACAATAGATGCTGTATTAAAAATTAATGAATATTATAATAAAAATATATCAGATGAATTCATACCTCCTACTAGATTGTACAAAGGAAGCATTGAAAATAATGATGGTATTATTTTTTTTAATTTTCGGCCAGATAGAATGCGTCAATTGTTACACTCATTTACTAAATCTACATTTAAAGGATTTAGCACAAGAAAATTTAAAAGTTTAGAAATTGTCACACTGACACAATATGACCCTAGTTTAAGTATAAAAACAGCATTTCTTCCACAAAAAAATAGCAACTTCATTGGACAAATAATTTCCAAACATGGTTTAAAACAACTAAGATTAGCTGAAACAGAAAAATATGCACATGTCACTTATTTTTTCAATGGTGGTATTGAAGAACCTTTCCCAGGCGAGGATAGACAGCTAATACCTAGTCCACAAGTTGAAACCTATGATTTATGCCCCGAAATGTCAGCTGAAGAACTAACTAAAATTGCAATTAATTCTATAAATAAAAATATATATTCATTAATTGTTATAAACTATGCTAACCCAGATATGGTAGGACATACAGGCGATCTAGAAGCAACCATACAAGCTATTAATATAATTGATGAATGCGTTAAGAAAATTTGGATAACATCTCAAAGTATGAACTATACACTTATAATAACAGCAGATCATGGTAATGCAGATCATATGCTAGATGAATCTAATCAACCATGTACATCTCACAGTACTAATCCTGTTCCATTCATATTAGCAGAACCATCTAATCAACCTGATATATATAATAACAATTTAAGAAATAACGGCAATTTATCAGATATTGCGCCAACTATTTTAGACTTATTCAATATAGATACTCCTCATGAAATGAATGGTAAATCGTTGTTAACAAATAAAAAAATAATCACACATAATTAATTTTTTATAAAATTTTATAAACACAAAGTCAACAAAGTATCATATATTTAGATTTTTCAAATTACGGTAATGAAATAAAATACATATACATGAACTCATCTAATTCATTTAATTATATTATCAATCTGCCACTCAATAATTTAGACTCATTTAATGAGCAGACCTATCATCTAATACCTCCTGAATGGAGATTTATACTTATGAGTGATGGATCATTTACTCAGAATTTAAACTCATTGACAGGACAACAAATTATAACTTGTCCAACATATATTAAGAGGCAATACATAACCTCAAAAATGAAAATAAGAAAAGTTTATTTACAAGATACTTCAAAAAGAAATCTTGCATTTGCCCAATCTAATTGGATATTACAAATAAATAATAAAATATATGAAACTTTAAATAATAATCAGCCTATAGGAAAATCCTTAATAAAACATAGAACAGATATTTACAAAGACATTCATGAAATATACTATGTATATTCTATATATCTAGAACATATATTTAATAGTGCAGAACCTATCTGGGGCAGAAAATATACTATATATCATGAATGCCAACCTATCACAACCATACAAGAATTTTTTTCTCCTTATATAATATCATTTTTCTAATTTTAATTATTAATATGCTAAATTTTTTAAAAAAAAATAAGTTAAATAAATTTCAAAATACAATTGACGAAATCAATCAAGTAGGATACATATTACAAGACTACTCAAACCTACAACTACAACAACAAACTGCACAACTGAAAAAAAAACTGCATCAAAACTATAATTTAACACAAATATTACCAGAATCTCTTGCAACTATTAAGGAAGCGATCAAAAGATCTACAGACATGACTTTATTTGATGTACAATTAATAGGCAGCATTGTATTACATCAAGGGAAAATAGCAGAAATGAAAACAGGAGAAGGGAAAACTATTGTTGCTATTACTACAGCGTACCTAAATGCTTTAACTAATAGAGGTGTGCATATAATTACAGTTAATGAATATTTAGCTAAACGCGATTCAGAACTAGCTCAAAAAATCTGTTCATACCTTGATTTACAAGTAGGATTAGTAACACATTCAATGAGTTATGAAGAAAAAAAACAAGCATATAATTGTGACATTACATACATTACAAATAGTGAATTAGGATTTGATTATCTTAGAGATAATATGGCCATAGATATAAATCAAATAGTACAAAGGGGGTTTAATTTTGCTATTATTGATGAAGTAGATTCTATATTAATTGATGAAGCAAGAACACCACTCATTATATCTGGTCCTTTTGATATAGAAGCAAATAAATATGAAAAATGTACCTCTATAGCTGATTTACTAAATAATAATCTAGATTATCAAATAGATGAAAAAACAAAAAATATTACTCTAACAGAAAAAGGTATTAATAGATGTGAAAATATTTTAAACATTGATAATCTCTATAACATTAATAATTCTTGGATACAATACCTATTAAATGCTTTAAAAGCGAAAGAACTGTTTTTAAAAAATCAACATTATATTGTTAAAAACAATGAAATTATTATTGTTGACGAATTTACAGGTAGAATCATGCAAGGTAGAAGATGGAGCGATGGACTACACCAAGCAATTGAATCAAAAGAAGATATTCCGATTCAACAAGAAAATAGAACCCTTGCATCAATTACATATCAAAATTTATTTTTATTGTATAAGAAATTATCCGGTATGACTGGTACAGCTAAAACAGAAGAAACCGAATTAGATAAGATATACAATCTTGAAGTATTAGAAGTACCGACAAATAAACCATGTATAAGACAGGACTTACCAGACTTAGTATATAAAACAGAATACAAGAAATGGCAATCCATAGCAAATGAGTGTTTTGATATGTATCATATAGGTCGACCAACACTTATCGGTACAACTAATGTAGAAAAATCTGAGTTACTAGCAAAAATCTTAACAAAATTGAAAATACCTTTTAACTTACTAAATGCAAAACCCGAAAACGTCGCACGAGAGGCAGAAATCATCACGCAAGCAGGAAGAAAAAAAACTATAACTATATCTACCAATATGGCTGGTAGAGGAACAGATATTATATTAGGAGGAAACCCGGAAGCTTTATCAAAACTTATATTAACTCAGTATTTACAAAATAAACTAGGATTAGCAGTAAAATATATACTCAATAGAATAGATAATAAGATTCATACTATAATCAATGATTATATATTAAATATAGAAAAATTAGAGATTTATAAAGATACGCATATAAATTCACAAAAAGTACATAATTATATTGAAAAAATAACTAATAGTAAACATATAATAAATAATGAAGAAAAAAATTTACAACAAATTTATTTACACATCCTAAATGAATATAAAAAGATCTGTTATCAGGAAAAACAAGAAGTGTTAAAACTAGGAGGACTATATGTAATCGGAACAGAAAGACATGAATCAAGAAGAATAGACAATCAACTCAGAGGTAGAGCCGGCCGACAAGGAGATATAGGTGCGTCACGTTTTTTTCTTAGCTTACAAGATAATCTTCTGAGAATTTTTGGCGGAGATAAAATATCTCAACTTATGGAGAACTTAAATATTGATGATGACACTCCTATAGAATCCATTATATTAAGTAAAAGCTTGGATTCTGCACAAAAAAAAGTAGAATCTTATTTCTATGATATCAGAAAACAACTATTTCAATATGATGAAGTAATCAATAACCAAAGACAAGCAATATATGCAGAAAGAAAAAGAATATTAGAATCTAACTTTACTAGGGACTGCATAATAGAATATGCTGAAAGTACTATAGAAGAAATATTAATTACATTTTATCAAGAAGATAATATAAAAAACAAAAAACATATTATCAAAAAAACATATAAATTACTTAACCTAACTGAAGACTTCAACTTAAAAACTTGGAATAGTATGAGTTATAAACAAATTAAAGAATTCTTATATGAACAATTACGTATCAGTTACGATCTGAGAGAAAGTTATTTAGAACAACTAAGACCTGGTTTAATTAGAAAACTAGAAAAATATTACTTATTACAACAAATAGATAAAGCATGGCAAGATCATTTAGATAAAATGGCTGTACTAAGAGAATCTATTGGATGGAGAAGCTATGGTCAACAAGACCCTTTAATAGAATATAAAAATGAAGCATTTTCCTTATTTATTAATATGGTCACATATATAAGACAAACTGTTACATACTTAACTATGCGTTCACGTTTAATTATAAATATAAATAATTAAAAAATTATTACATTTTTCTTTTTATTCTAAAACTTGACATAACTCATAAAATTTATTAATGTATGTTCATAGGAAAAAGAGTACAAGTATACTATATACATAAATTAATAAAGCCCCCATCGTCTAGAGGCCTAGGACATCTCCCTTTCACGGAGGTAACGGGGATTCGAATTCCCCTGGGGGTATTAACTTAATATTAAATCGTAAATAAGCAAATTAAAATATATATTTAAATATATTATTGCTTTGTATTTTTTATATCCATAGAAAGCTTCAATTGATGACAAAATCTTCCTAATGAATCTAATGTTTCTTGTGGAAATTTACCCATCATTTCATTAATCATAGCACTACCAACAACTATACCATCTATATTCCAATTCACAATTTGTTGTACTTGATCAGTCGTATTAATGCCAAAACCTAACATGATTAACTTACTTGTTTTACTTTTAATACTATCAGCTAGATACTTGATTTTTGAATTAATATTATCCCTGAGACCTGTAACTCCATAACTACTAACTAAATAAATACATCCTGGTGATTTTGATAATATTAATTGAATTCTAGATTCTGAACTAGTTGGAGCAATAAATAAGATTAACTCTATACGATAAAAATCACATAATTCTATTATATAATCTACTTCTTCTAATGGTAAATCTGGAATAATTAATCCTTTCGCGCCAGCTGCAGAGATTTCACTAATAAATTTATCAACACCTCTAACTAAAATAGGATTATAATAAGTAAATATAATTATAGGAGCATTTACATCAGGTATTACTGTTTTTAAGATATATAATACTTGTTCAATATATATACCCTTCTGTAAAGCAACCTGAGAAGCTTCTTGAATAATAGGACCATCTGCTAAAGCATCAGAATAAGGGACACCTAACTCAATAATATCTGCTCCCTTTTTATCCAAAACTTTTAAAGCTTGTATACATACACTAATATTTGGATAACCTGCTGTAATAAATGGAACTAAGGCACAAGAAGAACTTTTATCACGCAAACAATTTGTTATTACATTCATATTTTGATTTAGAAAAAATTAAAATTAAAAAATTGGGTTGCCCGGGATTCGAACCCGGAACTAATCGGTTAAAAGCCGAGTACTCTACCATTGAGTTAGCAACCCTCGTAACTATATATCCAATAAATAACATAGTATTGCTATAATAGCAAGCTTTCGTAATCAGTTACATCATTTAAGAAAAAGGTAATACTTGCATGACAGCTACTTATTTGCATGATAAATTCATAAATATTATACTAAAATGTCAACAATTAAGCAAACCTATATCAATATTAATTGCTTTATCTGGTGGAAAAGATTCTTTATGCTTAATCAAATTAGTAGAAGACTTTAATCATCTTTATAATTACTTCAATAATATAGAATATATTTATATTGATCACCAATGGAGAGATGATTCACGAAAAAACATTAAACATTTACTTAACTATACTAATATAACAAATAATAATACATATGTATATCAAATACATAGGATACATATGTCGGAATCAACTATAAGAAGAATAAGATATCAAATTATAATTCAACATGCTATAAAAAACAAAATACAAATTATCTTCACAGGTCATAATCAAACAGATCAATTAGAAACATTTTTATTAAATTTAATAAGAGGTACAGGATTAGAAGGACTAAGCAGCTTACCATTCATAAGACAAATTAAACATTATATAAAAATTATTAGACCTCTGATTAAAATGAATACAGGCGATATATTGTGGTTTTGTCATAAATTTAATCTACCCATATGGTCTGACAAAACAAACTTGTATTACTCAAACTACAGAAATCGTATAAGATATGAATTATTACCTTATTTAAAAGCATATTTTTGTCCTAAAATAGAACATAATATTATTAATTTCTTAAATTTATCATCTATAGAAAATGAATACATTAAACAGAATGCTATAAAATTATACTTTACTAGTCGACATTCGTACTACATAGCAATCAATTATAAAATTATAAAAGATCAACATTTAGCTTTAAAAAGAAGAATACTTTATTTATTTTTTTACTATAATTTCAATAAACATTTAAATCATAATATTTTAAACCAACTAATAGAATATATGAACATAAAACACAAAAGAAAGTTAAGAATAATGTGGGAAAGATTAAAAATTAACATATATAAAAATTGGATTTATATTCAATGATTGAAATATATTTGTTTATTAAGTAATATAATTCTTATGAAAAAATAGTATAATAAACATAACATATAATATATAAATTTAAAGGATAAGCAGATTATGATTAATTGGCAAGTTATAGGCCAACTAACTTCACTAGCTATTATTGTATTAGTAGGGCCAGCTGTAATTATTTTATTATCATTACGTAAAGGTAACTTATAAAAAATATCTTGTTCACACAAGAGAAATATTCATGTAATAATATGCAGACAAACTATAAACCTAGTCTGCATGCAAGCTGACAATTCGTAAACTAACCTATATAATTTAATAAAACATTCGTATTGATTTCTTGATTAGTTCCAGCAAATTCACTATCTGGAGACAGAAACAACATGCAATGACACTCTTTTCTTTCTCTCATTGGTACACATGGACAATTCCAATATGAACTTAGAACTTCTTTAGATTTATCTTCATAATGTCGACAAGGACATAAAGGAGAACCGTAAGAGTCCTTATGCCTAGCTAAACCTTCTATAACTACAGCTGTTACACTAACATCCGAACAAAAAAATGTCCCTGTTCTTTTAGCATATGCTTCTGAAAACTTACGCATAACTTCTAGACTATTAGGAAAAATTTTAGAATCCATGTTATTCATAAATAATACTTATATGTAGATAATAATTTACAACTCTTTGTTATATTATAATTATAACAATCTATTGCAATCATATTATTCTCTAAATATTAAATTTTGCAATATTTGGATTATAAAACAACATAAACCTAGTATGATTAGATTATTAACAATAATAATCAATCATAAACTTATCTAAAATATAAATATTATTGTTTAGTGAACAATTAAAATAATTTATAATTTTTTCATTAATATGACAGCATCTTATTTACCATCTATATTAGTACCTTTAGTAGGAATAATTTTCCCTGGTATAAGCATGGCTTTACTATTTCTATATATAGAACAAGAAAACATATCTTAGATATATAATTCAGCTGGAGCCACAAATTTATAAGCCACCTTTATATTCAAATAAAAAGGTGGCTTCACTATATTTACAATTTTAAAATCCTATAATCAATACAAGAATATTATATGCTTACAATGAAGAGCCAATACCAGAGTAAGAACCGTAAATAAAAATTCCTAAAACAGTAATCACTGCAATACCACCTACTGTAGCAACTAACCATAAAGGCACTCTACCTGTACCTGCCATTTTTTTACCCCTAATTATAATAAAAATTAACTATATAAATATATTGATTAATTAAAAAAGTAACTTGAGAACAAAACTGCAAGTACAAAAATCAATAATAATCCCCAAAATAGAGATGTACGATTTAATTCTACTGGCTCTTTATTTGGATTAGGACCACTCATATTATATCTCCTACTTTTATCTTTGAATAAATTGCATAGATGTAATCGCACCTAAAAAAAAGACTGTTGGTATAGCTATTCCATGTATAGCTAGCCATCTAAAAGTAAAAATCGGATACGATATTGGTTGATTTGAATTACCTCGTGTCATATATATTATGTTAACTCCTTATATTTCAATTAAATACCTTTAGTTAAATCTTCCAGTTCCTGTTTAGCACTAAAACGATCGTTAACTAATGGAACTTGTTGACGATCTTGAGTAAAATATTCATTTGGTCTTGGAGTACCAAAAACATCATATGCTAAACCAGTACTAACAAATAACCAACCAGCAACAAAAAGTGAGGGTATAGTAATACTATGAATAACCCAATAACGTATGCTAGTAATAATATCAGAAAAAGGACGCTCTCCAGTTGATCCTCCTGACATAATCAATACCTCCTATAAATAAGAATACAGAAACTAGAATAATATAATTTATTAATTGAAGTTAAATTAGAAAGCGAATACTAATAAAAATAATATATGTACAATCTAATTTTATAATAGACTTTATATTTTCATTGTTATAAATATATATATATTATACTAGCTCAATAAATAAATCCAAACAAAAGATCACATATTCATCGAATAAAATTAGTATTTTTCTAGCTTAGATATTTTAAATTAAAACAAATACTAGTACCAACGTTTAATTGACTTTGAACAACCACATTAATATTATATTTACATAGTATATTTTTAACTATAGACAAACCTAAACCAGTTCCTTCTAAAGTATGAACATTGTTTTCTATCCTTACAAATCTATCAAAAATAGCTTTTTGATCTTCTTCAGCAATACCAATTCCTTCATCAATAATTTCAATCCTAACTACTTTTTGAATATCTACATCTAAAAAATAACTATAAGCATATATTACTTTATAAACTCTTAAAACAATTTTGCTATTACAAGAAGAAAATTTTAATGCATTATTTAATAGATTAGATATTACTTGCACAATAGAACTTTCATGTGCTAAAACATAATTAACATCTTGATCTAATTCAATTATCAATTGAATATTATTTTTATTAGCTACAATTTGAGAAATATTGACTACATTATGTAAAGTTTGAGCTAAATCTATGTAGTCTAACTTATAATCATACTCAGATTCTAAAACAGATAAATCTAAAATATCATTAACTAATGATGATAAACGCTTAGTTTCATTATTAGCAATAGTTAAAAAGTTGATTTTTTCTTTTTTATCCAATGTATCATTATAGTCAATCAATGTCTCAAGAAATGAACCTATGTTACATAGAGGTGTTCTTAATTCATGGGATATATTACCTATGAACTGATTCTTAGCTTCATTTAATTTCGCTTCTTTACTTATGTCTTGTATAATTATAACAACACCAGTTAAAACCTTTAATATTCTATCTAATAAAGTTGTTAATAAAAAACGACAAATTCTTTTTGAACTATAATCTAAATTAATATAAACTTCTTCTGTTTGTGATTTGTTTGTAGTTATATAACTTGATTCAACTAATTTATTTAATATTGGTAAAAGAGCTTCATTAACATGAATAGGTAAATAATTACAAATAGACGCGCCTGTTAAATCAATGTTAAACCAATCAAAAATATCTTGTGCTGTTTTATTCACAAATAATATTCTAAGCTCAGCATCAACTAAAATAGTACCATCCGCTATTATAGATACAATTGTTTCCAATTTATTTTTTTCTGATATGATTTTATCAACATTTTTCTTTTCATAAGACTGTAATTTTTCAGCCATCTCATTAAAACTGTTAAATAGTAAACCTAATTCACCATTAGTAGGTAAATTTAATCTCTGATAGAAATTACCTGAAGCAATATTTTGAATACCTAATAAAAGTTGCTTTTGAGGAACTGCCATTGCTAATGCATTAAATGCAACTCCGATAAATAACATTAACCAAACTAATACAAAAACAAAAATACTTAAATCTCTTATTAATCTAGATGGAGAAAGTCTTGTATTTAAATCTATACCTAAATCTAAACTACCTAAAGTATGTCCTGATTTAGTTAAAGGGATAAGAATATCGATAATATCATGATTTAATAGTTTATTTGAATTAATCAAAGGTATATCAAATAAAAATTCTTTATTTTCTAACTGTAATAAACTTTGATGTAGTTGTAATATATTTTGAATTTTTGTGTTATATATAGGTAATCCTAATAATAAATTACCATATTGATCAAAAAACAAAATATATCTAATACTAGATGTACTTAAATAGATCTTTTCCAAAAAATAAGCTATATCTTTTTGATTATTAAGATCCATTGAATCTATAATATTAGATGCTAATAAAAGACCTAAATCTTTACAAAAGCGTCTACCTGCAATAATCGAATCTTCTTGAAACATAGTCAGAGACCAAAAAGTCAAACTGCTCATAAGCACAGAAATCATTAAAGTAACAAGGACTATAAAACGATTGAAATTAATTTTTAAATGAAATTTAGAACATATTTGAAGTATTTTACGATACATATACTTAACTGATAAATATTATGAACTCATAATTCTATAAAGCTTTAATTGAGCTTCCTATTTTGTTAAACATAATATAAGATAATAAAAAATCAAAAATAAAAATACTCAGTAGAGATGTAACAACTGATAAAGTAGTTGATTGTCCAACCCCTTTTGCTCCACCATTAGCTGTTAAGCCAAAAAAACAACTAATTAAAGAAATTAAAAAACCAAATATTACAGTTTTAAACAAAGATTTAAATATATCTTGAATAACTAAAGATGATAAAGAAGATAGAAAGAATATCTGAGGATGTATATTATATATAGTAAAACAAACAAAGGAACTACTAAATAAACTCGTAATAAACGAAATCATATTTAAACAGGGTAACATTAAAAGACAAGCTATAACTCTTGGAAATACTAAATAACTTAATGGATTTGCTTCTAACATATAAAGCGCATTTAATTGCTCTGTTATACTCATAGTTGCTAATTCAGATGTAAAACATGATCCTATACGACCAACTATAATCACAGATGTTAAAACAGGAGATAATTCACGTATAAATGAAATAGTTAAGATAGAACCTACTAAGCTAATAGCATTAATGTATAAGAATTCTTTAACAATTTGTATTGTAAACACCATGCCTATAAAAATTGCTGTAATTATAACTATACTTAAGGAATCAGGTCCAACTATTTTCATTTGTTCCAAAATATTAACGTAAACACTATTTAGGAATTGAACTTTCAAGATCTTATTGATTATATAGTCCAGGTAAGCCTTAAAATCATTAAACATAACCTAATTAAAATTCCAAAAAATAAGCATAGTTTTAATAAAAAATTAAATAAATCATAAATATTTTATGTCAGAATCACTCAAATATTTTATTTTATTAGTCTTACTAGTTGCATTTTCGTCAAAAATGTATTAGTGTAATTTCAGAAGGGCGGTTAGCTCAGTGGTAGAGCGCCTGCCTTACAAGCAGGTGGTCACTGGTTCAAATCCAGTACCGCCCATCACTATAAAACTCATTAATCACAATTGGGCTCATCGTCTAATGGATTAGGACAGGGACCTTCTAAGTCTCTAATGTAGGTTCGAATCCTACTGAGCCTATTTTAGTATACTCTCTACGACTTGTTGAACTTTATTACCTGAATCAATAGTTTCTAAAGGATCTTTCCTCAATCGATGCCTTAAACATAATGTGATAACAGTTTTAATATCATTTATATCAACATTGGTTCTATTATGATAAGATGCAAGAGCTTTTGCAGCTCTGTTTGTAACTATATCTCCTCTTAAACCATCAACATCTAGAGTGCCACAAATTTCTGATATTTTAACTCTCAAGTCATAATCAATAGTTACATTTGATAATCTATCTTGAGCTGCTACAATAGAAGATTTTAATTTATCTTGTTGCTCTTGAAATTCTTGTAGACATGCATAAGGATTACTATCAAATTTGCTTCTTTGCTCTACTATCTTAACTCTTAATGAGGGCTCTTTAACTGTTCTTATTTCTGCATGCATACCAAAACGGTCTAATAATTGAGGTCTCAACTCTCCTTCTTCAGGATTCCCTGATCCTACTAAAACAAATCTAGCTGGATGTCTTACAGATATCCCTTCTCGCTCAACTGTATTCCAACCAGAAGCAGCTGCGTCCAATAAAATATCTACTAGATGATCATCTAATAAATTAACTTCATCAACATAAAGAATACCTCTATTAGCTCTAGCTAATAGCCCCGGTTCAAAAGTTTTAATTCCTTCTGTTAAAGCTTTTTCAATATCTATTGTACCGCATACTCTATCTTCAGTTGCTCCCAAAGGCAGATCTACCATTGGTACATCAATAAATCGAGTAGGTATATGATCGCCCTTTTCTACTTGAGTTTTGACTATATCAGACATTAAATCATAATCAGAAGGATGGGAATTAAACAGATCGTCTTGTACAACTTCAATTTTGGGTAGCAAATCTGCAATAGCTCTAATAGTTGTAGATTTACCTGTACCACGATCGCCCATAATCATAACTCCACCTATTTTAGGATCAATAACATTAAGGAGTAATGCTAATTTCATTTCTTCTTGCCCTACAATAGCAGTAAAAGGAAAAACAGGACGTACTTTGTCTTTTAAAATACTCACAATAATAATGTTAAACTCACACAAATATAGTAATTAAACAAATATATTCAGCTGATGCAAAAAAGTAACTATAATTATAAATTAAAAATCAAATATACATTGCTTGAGATATGAACAATAACAAAATAAACAAAAGATGCGATATATTTACATTTATATAATATCACATCTATAATTCTTATGAAGTTCACAATATTAATAAATATTTATTGATAATTTATTGATAATTTATTGATACAAATCTGTACCTAAACGAACTGCTAAAACAGCTGAAACCAAAGCAAACAATAATGCAACAAAAATTTGACTATCACTAATCATCTAAAATATACTCCTAAATCTATTTACAAAAATTACAACTTAATCTAATTTATATAATAATTTAATAATCAATATTAAGTGTAGATTTTGTAAAAACTATATAAATTGAAATAAATCTTATATAATTAATATTAATATACTGATATAAAATATAACTTATAGAAATATACAAAGGATTAAATTTTTGTTTGTAGAACCAATATATTCAATAATTGTATACATATAATTAATACTTAAGTCATGAAGCCATACGTATTTTACCTGAAATAGCCCAATTTTGAATCGCTGATATATTAACTTGATCTGTAAAAGCTAAGGGAACAAAGTCACTGATTACATTAATAATATCTTGTGTAGAAAACTCTCTTTTCTCATAAAAAGCATTATACATTGCCTCTATAATAGCTTGCTCTATTTCTGCGCCCGAAAATTGATCTGTGAGTTTGCTTAAAGATTTAATATCATACTTAACCCAAGATAGAGGTCTAAATTTCATTAAATGTATTTTAAATATTTTCTCTCTTTCCTCTAAATTTGGTAAATCTAAAAAAAATATTTCATCGAAACGCCCTTTACGCAATAACTCAGATGGTAAAGACAAGACCTGATTAGCTGTTGCAATAACAAAAATAGGCTTATTTTTCTCAGCTAACCATGTTAATAAAGTACCTAAAACACGACTTGTAGTTCCACTATCATTATAATTATTTAAGCGGGTAAAACATTTATCTATTTCGTCTATCCAAAGTATACATGGAGAAGATTGTTCTGCTATTTTTATCATATTACGCATTCTTTCTTCAGACTGTCCAACAATACCAGCAAAAATTTTGCCTATATCTAACTTTAATAATGGTAATTTCCATTGACCAGATATAGCCTTAGCAACTAAAGATTTTCCTGTTCCTTGTATACCTACTAATAAAATTCCTTTAGGAACCATTAAGCCATAGTCTTTAGCTTGTGCACAAAAGGCTTTAGAGCGTTTATTCAGCCAATCTTTCAATAAAATCAAGCCACCCACATCTTCAAAACTGTCATCTACAGCATAAAATTCCAATATATCAGTTTGTTCAATTAACTTCCGCTTTTCATGTAAGATATTCTTAATTAAATTACTCACAGATGAATTAGAAGATAATAATTTCACTATAGACATTCTTATCTTCTCAATAGAAAAACCTCTATAAGCTAACGTCAAATCATAAAAATATTCAGAATAAATAGAAGAGCTAATATTCATAACCTTAAATAAACGATGTAATTCCATATTAATTTCACTGTCACTAGGTAAAGGAAATTCTAAAAGAGTTGTAAGATCTTTTAACAAAACTGGAACCTGTATTTCCGATGCAGAAATAATAATAGATGAATTGAATTGTTTAAGAAAACGACTTATATTTTTTATTTTACGAATAATGCTAATATCATTAATAAAAACATTAAAGTCTTTTAGCAAAAAAATTGTAGATTTAGGAAAATTTAATTGCTCAATAAACTCAATAGCCTCCAAAGGATTTCTCGAAGCTGTATTTAAATAGTTAGGATTATTATAATAACCATCAATAAAATTCCAACAATATATAGTTTTTTTTATATTTTGTCGAATCATAAGATTAATATTATACTCTAAACGTTCCTCTTCAGAATTAAGAATATAAATTAATACATTCTGCGTAGATAATAATAACTTCAAATCATTTTCAAAAGACATATAATATAACTAATCAACTTCTAATATATTACATCATCAAGCGATAACAAATAGTGAATAAATAATAGCTATAATTACAGAGCTATTCTCTTTCTTCTTTTTCTCCTTCTAGCATTAAGAATTTTTCGGCCACTAGGTATACTCATGCGAGCCCTAAAACCAGATTTTTTAATACGCTTAAGATTCGTTCCATTACTAAATCCTTTACTCATATACCTAATTTTTATAAATTAATAATATATTATTATATAACTTTATTTAAAGTAATAAAATGAATTATACATAAATAATACAGATATTGTATAGAGAATATTAAATTTCAAAAGAGGTTTTTAATTATGTTTGAAATATACCTTATATTAGTGACTTGTTTTTTATTACCTATTTGTTTCTTAATCACAAATAATCTTATATACATATATCATCAACTAAAATCTTTAAAACAAATAGAAGAAACAGCAAATTTAATGAACATAGACAATAAACATATTTTATATATAGCACAAATATATATTAACAGAAAAAAATGGCTTGACTGTATTACAATACTAGAATTTTATAGGAAGCAAATCAAAATAAATGAACTAATAATTTTAGTACAATATTACAATTACATAGGATTATGCTATCAATCTATAAATATTTATAAAATAGCTACAAAATATTACCTTAAAGCTTATGATAAAGCACCTTTCATAAAACAAACTTTAAAAAATTTAGCTAATATCTATAAACTTTCTGGAGATACAGACAATGCCAGTAAGATATATGATCAACTAACTAATTTAAGTAAAGATAAAGATATATAAAATTCAGAATATTTCATCTCTTAATTAAAATATACAAAACAAATTAATATAATCGGGATAGCAGGACTTGAACCTGCGACATCCTGCTCCCAAAGCAGGCGCGCTACCAAACTGCGCTATATCCCGCTTAGTAGTAATTTATATCTTATCATTTATTAAATGAGATTGTCTAATAAATCGAAAAATGATAATCCTTCTAACACAATAAATTATATTTATGATAATGAATATTGTATAATACTTATAATGGATACCAAAACATTCCTTTAACACCGTCTGGATCCATAATAAATCCTAAATGTTTATAAAAACTTACTACCTGTGGATCTGCAAATAGAGTAATCGTACTAATATCTTCATATCTCAATTGTTCAATTATTTGATGCATTAAAATTTTACCTAAACCTTGACCTTGAAATTCAGGATGTATAACTACATCCCAAATAGTTGCATTAAACGATGTATCTGATGTAGCTCTTGCAAAACCTATTAAAAATTTTCTTTTATTGTACTCATAAAATAAAGAAGCAGTTAAAAAACTATTATCTATAGCTGTTTTTACTTTTTTTAATGGTCTACGTACCCATCCCACTGAATCACATAATTTTTCTAAGTCATACAAATTAACATGACTATTTAAACTTAAATAAACATTTATAATTTTGCCTCTAGTCTTTAGGTGCTTAACTAACAAAATTTTGTCTATTGAATCGTGTTTTTTAAACTGATTATTTAAATTAGAAGCAAGCAGATTATGATGTTTAAAAAAAAATTTCCAAAAAGCCATTGATTTACTACTATTAATAAAATCTCATATTAACTAATATAGATATAAAATTTGATACTTTCAACAAAATGTTACTACATAAACAAAAAAATGATAATATCCATTATTCTTATATAATATAACTAATTTCATGTTTTTAATTAGCTTGTAACTTTTTGTCATATATAAAATATTCAATTAATAGATTGAAAGGAGATAATTTGTGAAAAAAATATTTGCTCTTTTTTGTATGATTATACTTTGCACATATATTAATCCTATAAATTGCTTAGCAGAAACAGCAGGATTAACCAAGTGTGAAGAATCGCCTGCATTTACAAAAAGATTAAACAATAGTGTTAAAAAACTAGAAGCAAGGCTAGAAAAATATGATTCAAATACTCCACCTGCAATCGCTTTACAAACACAAATAACAAAAACAAAATTAAGATTTGAGAAGTATGCTAAATCAAGTATTTTATGCGGAACAGACGGATTACCACACTTAATTACAGATGGTAGATGGAATCATGCAGGTGAATTCATGATTCCAGGAATTGTATTTCTATATATTACAGGATGGATCGGATGGGTTGGAAGAAACTACTTACGAGATATATCACAAACACCTAAGCCTACAGAAAAAGAAATTATTTTAGATGTACCACTAGCACTTAAATACTGTTTATCAGGCTTTACATGGCCTTTGGCAGCGATAAAAGAACTCACAAGTGGAGAATTAATTGCGCGTAATCAAGATATTACCATTTCACCACGTTAAAATTAATAATCTATATAAAAAATAAGGAAGAAACATTCATATGAATGATAATTTATTAAAATATTTGTCAACTATTCCTGTCGTAGGTGCTATTTGGTTAACATTTACTGCAGGTTTTATAATAGAAATTAATCGTTTTTTTCCTGATATATTATCATTATCATTGTAAATGATATATTATAAATACTGAATTAATCATGTATTGATTTAAAAATAGCAAGCTTTATATTCTATAAGCTTGTTTTTTTTTAGAATAAAAAATCTATTGATATAATAGATGTAAAAATATTCACTTGAAATTTGATATTAATAAATATGAGTTTAGTCAGTCAAATCATTTTAAACGCAGATAATGAATTAAGATATCCCAGTATTGGAGAATTAGAGTCAATCAAAAATTATCTAAAGACCGGAGAAATTCGCATCTGTATCAGTAGTAAGTTAAGAGATAAAGAAAAAGAAATTATACAACAAGCTAGTAAATCCATTTTTCAAATTCACCCAGAATATATAGCTCCTGGAGGTAATGCAGAGGGATCCAGAAAAAGATCTTTATGTCTTCGAGACTATGGATGGTATTTACGTTTGGTAACATACGGTGTATTAACTGGAGATAAAAATTCTATTGAAAAAATAGGTCTAATTGGAGTAAGAGAAATGTATAACTCTCTAGGCGTACCCATTATAGGTATGATTGATGCTATAAATTGTTTAAAACAAGCAGCTATTAAAACTCTAGAAAAAGATGAAATAATTATTATAGAACCTTACTTTGATTTTATAATACAAGGTATGTCATAAAACTTACTAAACTTATACAAATTTAATAAATGCAATTTAATAGTTGCTTGCTTAGTTGTATAATGTTATAATACTAATTACACTCGGAAAATACATTATTAATAGCTAAAACTTGTCAGGACTGGAAAGTAGCAGCAATTCAGCTCAATTAAGTAAGGTGTTTTCCGGGTTTTATTATTTTGGAATCTTATCAAAATTGACATAATAAATACATTAATTACTAATAAATGAACATATAATATCTCTAATATTTAAATATCAACTATTATAATTCAATAGAAATTGAAAAAGACATGAAATCATCAATCATGCAAGGAGCTCGAATTATTTCTGTAGGCTCTGCTGTTCCAGATTTATGTATAAACAATAAAGAGATTAGTCAAATCGTTGAGACTTCAGATGAATGGATAGTAACTCGTACAGGTATTAAAGAAAGACGAGTATTGACAGGTGCAAATAAATCAGTAGTAGATCTTGCCTATAATGCTGCAATGAAAGCATTAAAAAATATTCAGATGGATCCTTTAGAAATAGATCTAATTATATTGGCAACATCAAGTCCTAACGATCTTTTTGGTAGCGCTAGTAAAGTACAAGCAAAAATTGGAGCTAAAAAAGCTGTTGCATTCGATCTAACAGCGGCATGCTCAGGATTTGTACTAGCTATTGTAACAGCCGCACAATTTATACAAAATGGTAGTTACACAAATATTTTGATCATTGGTGCAGATGTTTTATCAAAATGGATTGACTGGTCAGACCGTAAAACTTGTATACTGTTTGGTGATGGAGCTGGTGCAGCTATAATACAGGCATGTTCTGAAGAAGACAACGCCATTTTAGGTTTTCAACTAAATACGGATGGAAAACAATCTGATGAACTGTCAATTACATATAAAGAGAATCCATATTCTCTAAATAGTTTTCAACTTTTTCAAGGTCAATTTCAATATATTTCAATGAACGGCAAAGAAGTATATAAATTTGCCGTATCAAAAGTTCCCGCTAGTATTACAAAATGCCTTAATGCTCTACATCTTTCAACAAAAGACGTTACATGGCTTTTATTACATCAAGCTAACAAAAGAATTTTAAATGCTGTAGCAAATAGATTATCTATTGATACGCGTAAAATAATCTCCAACTTAAGCAAATACGGAAATACTTCAGCTGCATCAATACCACTAGCACTTGATGAAGCATTACAAAATAATAGAATTACTAAAGAAGATATTATAGTAATTTCTGGTTTCGGTGCAGGATTAACTTGGGGTACAGTTGTAATTAAATGGAAATGTTAATAGAAAACACAAAAAGTTAACTATTTGAATAACCTGTATTACAATATAGGAACAATCTATAAGATTCAAATTAAATAATAAAATATATATACTCCATATTTTATTTATTTAATTTATAAATTCATTTTTCAGAAATTATTAATGAAGGAAAATTTGTAATGACATCATCACTATCTGGTTTTTTCAACAGTTTAATCTTGGGTGCTTTAATTGTTGTATTGCCTATTACACTAGCACTCTTATTTGTTAGTCAAAAAGATAAAACATTGAGAAGTTAAATATTCCATTTATCTTAAATACATTTACATAATGAATAAGAAAAACACATTTATACGGATCATGATTATATCTGTAATTATGTTTTTTCTTATAACTTTAATTTGTAAATTATATTCAAACAACTAATCTAATTATCAAAACTCATCCATTACTTTATATGTCCTTATCAGAGTGGTTAAATATTAAGCGTAATACATCCTTAACAACCAATACAAAAGAAATAAACTTACAAGTACCCGAAGGATTATGGATAAAATGTAGTAAATGTAGTCTACTTATGTACTATAAAACTTTAGAAAAAAACTTTAAAATATGTCCTAAATGTGAGCATCATTTTCCTACTACTAGTCAAGATAGAATAACACAACTAATTGATAATAATACATGGCAACCTATTAATACATTCTTAACTTCAACAGACCCACTCGGTTTTTCTGATAGAAAATTATACAGTAAACGATTACTAGACATGAAAATACAAACAGGCCTATTCGATGCCGTACAAACTGGTTTAGGACATGTTTTTGATATACCTATTGCTCTTGGTATCATGGATTTTCGATTTATGGGCGGTAGTATGGGTTCGGTAGTAGGGGAAAAGCTTACTAGACTAATTGAAAAAGCAACAATTACGAAACTACCTGTTGTCATTATATGTGCTTCGGGAGGAGCAAGAATGCAAGAAGGCATGCTGAGCCTAATGCAAATGGCAAAAATTTCTTCAGCACTACAAAAACATAGAGAGCAGAAGCTACCTTATTTTCCTATTCTTACTTCTCCAACTACAGGGGGTGTAACGGCAAGCTTTGCTATGCTAGGAGATTTAATTATTGCAGAACCAAATGCATTAATAGCATTTGCTGGTAGAAGAGTTATAGAACAAACAATAAAAGAAGATTTACCAGATAATTTTCAAACATCTGAATATTTATTCAAGCATGGATTCATAGACCTAATAATATCAAGAATAGAATTAAAGACAAAACTTCACCAAATTTTGTCTTTCTACCATAAACAGCTATAAAAAAATCTTGTAACTTACTGCATTCACAATGTATAATAATAACAAGAATTAACTGAGTAGCAATCATATAGTCATTATATAAATTATTATATTATTATACAAAGCAAAATTACTAATTATAGTGAAATAAAAATTTAATAAATAGTAATTACAGTATTATGTAATATATAATATATAGACTATTTGCTTAATTCAAGGATAATATAAATCTTATGATATCAAACACTAAAATTCAGCTAAGTTTATTTGCTGTTATAATTGTTTTTGAAACTTTTTTAAATCAAGTTTATGCTATAGAATTAGATGAAGCAACAAGGACAGTAACTTTAGAAGAATCTGGAAAAACTATTATATTAACTCCAGAACAAGTTAAAAGAGGCAAACGCCTTTTTAATAATTCATGTGCTCAGTGTCATAATGGTGGAATTACGAAGACAAACCCTAATATAGGCCTAGATCCTGAATCACTAAGTGGAGCAACACCTGTTAGAGATAATATTCGTAACCTCATAGAATATATGAAAGAGCCCACAAGTTATGATGGTGCTAATTCTATTGCTGAGTTACATCCTAGTATAAAAAGTGCAGAAATTTTCCCTAAAATGCGAAACTTGACAGATGAAGATCTATTCGCAATTGCTGGCCACATTTTGATTCAACCGAAAATTGCAGCAGAAAAGTGGGGAGGAGGTAAAATATACTACTAAAAAATTAAAATATTATTTATTGTATGTAAATTATCTTATATATGCTATAGATGATAAAAAATCAAATATAATATATATTAAGATTTCATTTACTTTATCATTCTAAGGATATACAATTTATGAGATGGTTATTTACTTTTTTTGTCATTTACAATATCTTTACATATAATACTCAGCCATCTGCTGCTGCAGATTTAGATGCTGGAGAACAAATTTTTTCAGCGAATTGTTCAGCTTGTCATGCAGGTGGAAACAACGCAATAATGCCTGATAAAACGCTGAAAAGTGATGTTTTAGCAGATAACAATATGAATAGTATAGAAGCAATTACCAACCAAGTCAAAAATGGTAAAAATGCTATGCCTGCATTTGGTGGACGCTTAGCAGATGAAGATATAGAAAATGTTGCTAATTACGTTTTAAACAAATCAGAAAATGGATGGTAAAATGATGAACTTGCTTATCAATTTAAATACTATATAAAAAATTCAAAACAATAGAATAATAGATAGTTAATTTTATTAAATATGGCTATCTATTGTTTTGTATAAAACAGCTTATATATCTGTAATATTTACATATTTTATATTTTCATATTAAATCAATGACTTACAATCTATATCCAGCAATTCTAATGTTAAAAGATGGTAGAGTTTATAAAGGTTGGACTTTACTCAATTCTATAGTATCTTTCGGAGAAGTTGTATTTAATACAGGTATGACTGGATACCAAGAGATCATGACAGATCCTAGTTATGCAGAACAAATAATAACTTTTACTTATCCAGAAATTGGTAATACAGGCATTAACTATGAAGATAATGAATCCAATAAGATTCATGTAAAAGGTATAGTAGCTAAAAATTTTTGTTTTTCGCCAAATAACTGGAGGCAACAAGAATCTTTCATAACTTACATCATCAATAATAAAATACCTCACATTTTTGGTATAGATACAAGATCGTTAACTAAGCACTTAAGAAAAACTGGCTCTATCAATGGATGTATCTCGAGCGAATATTTAAATCCTGATTTACTATCATTTAAATTTAAAAATATAACTCAAATAGAAGGTAGTGACTTAGTGAAGAAAGTTACCACCAAAAACAATTATGAATTTCAAGACTATTCTAATCAATATTTTTCATATTTACAATACAAAACAGACAGAACATATGGATATGGTTTAAAAATAATTCTAATAGATTTCGGTGTTAAGAATAATATTTTATCTAGATTATATAGCTATGGTTGTTCTATTCATATATTACCTGCAACAAGTTCATACAAAGAAATTAAATCATACAATCCAGATGGTATTCTATTATCTAATGGTCCTGGAGACCCCTCAGCAATAAAATATGCTATAAATACAATTAAAAGAATTATCAAATATACTAATATACCTATATTCGGTATATGTATGGGACATCAGATCATAAGCCTAGCTTTGGAAGCAGAAACATTTAAACTGAAATTTGGACATCGAGGTTTGAACCACCCTTCAGGCATTAAACAAAAAGCAGAAGTTACAAGTCAAAACCACGGCTTTGCTGTAACCCAAAAATCTTTGTATAACAAGACTATCAATATTACCCAATTCAATCTAAATGATTCTACTGTAGCAGCTATATTTCATAGTACAAAGCCAATATTTTCAGTACAATACCATCCCGAAGCTAGCCCAGGACCACATGATTCAGACTATTTGTTTAAATATTTTATTAATTTAACTAAACAATTTAAACAATATAACAATTATAGTTATTCATCATCACTCCAAACACTATGATTAAATAATGCTGCTATAACTTGTACACCTCTCAATTGATTAAATAATGGTAAATGTCCATCAGGTGCATCAATATTCCATATAAATTCGGTAGGATATCTAAGAGGAATACCATTTTTATTCCATCCTATATGAACCCATAGTTTTTCCCAATTACAATTAATAGATAACCAAATCTTTCGCTGTATTGAGAAACCAAATTTATTTCTAGAATAAACTCTCCATAATTTATCTAGAATATATAAGTCTTCAGTAGGAAGAGAAAAGACATCTGTGAAATATAACCAGTCACGATTATATTTTCGATCCAAATTAGCTAATGAACAAAGATAAGATTGAGTAAGCTTATCTGCTTGTTGAAAATTATGATTAATCAACAAATCTTGTAAAGGCTGATAATTTAATTGCAAAGATGATTTTAAATCTATAAGACCAAAAGAAAAATAAGAACTTAACCTTTGTTTTATATCATCAATACTATAAAAATACAAAAATTCAAATATTAAGCCGTCTAAGACGTCAACATTTTTCTTTTGAATAATACATCTATTTACCAAAAAATTCAAAAGAGCTTCTTGGCCAACTTTACCTGATTTCATGATTTGCTCTATCATCTTTATTTGCTGTGTTCTATCAAAAATCATATTCAAAGAGGCAACCTGATCTGTAATAATGGAATTACAATTAAGATCTTTCATAACTTATATTAATCAAATTACAATATTGATAAGAATAGACTATTTATATAATTTGATAGCTATTTAGGTAAACTATCTATTCCTAAAATTATAATACGAACTAAAAACATTATTCCATTCCCTAATACATTTATGAATATATAAAATATGAGTTTTACTAAAACACGTAGGAACTTTTCACACTTGGGAATTATAAAATCTTGTAACTCTATTAAAGTAATTATTATTAATTGCAGATATGATAATTGAATAAAATCTTCTAATCTATAAGCATAGATATATCTGGTAACTAAACCTTTGGGCCCCATTAACCAAACCTTATAACGATTACTATATATATCCTTAGGTTGAATAACATATAAGTATAATAAATTTTGATAAAATAAATTGTTACGAAAAGAAGCTAAAGATCTAATAGAAATATAAGATCTATTACATAATTTATTGTTTTTTAAAAATGCAATTATATTAGATAATGATTTTAAATTTTCTAATATCATAAAAACCGCCAAATTACTAATTTGGATCATTACATTTTCTAACAAAATTTCTACATGTTTTATTGGCGTATGTTTTTGATCAAATGCAAAAATATAATTATCTATATACATAGAACCAAAAATCAAATATGTTAATAAACTTTCTAATAGCCACTTATATTCTAATAACGTAACTTTTAAATAAGAATACCTTTTACTCTGTATTAAAATAATAGAAGAACTGTTAACAGTAAATTCTATTAAAAAACGAGCTACTACTTTTTGAATTAAATCATAGAAGATTTTATCCTTTAATATTTGAATCCCTTGAAGACTTATATTTAACTCTACTAAATCTAAAACCAATATTTCTAACTCAACTAAAACAATGGAAAATAATTTATGCTTTACAGAATTATTCAATATATCAATATAAAGATAATCTTGTGTATTATTAGACAAATTTCTATGAAACTTTTGCTTTATATGAGCAAACAAATAAGCTACTTCATGATTAAGATATATGCCTTGCTTATCAGGCCAATAGTTTACCATATATGCTTCAATTTATTAATATTTTAAGATTTAAGAGCTTGTATAATATATTAATGAAAATATAAACAATTTATGTATTCCATACTTTACTAATACATAGACTTATAATATAAATATTATTAAGATATAATATTAATATAATAATATAGTTATCTATAAGATAATAATTAAGGCCATAGAGTAATTTAAATAATTTATATCACATAATATGCCTAAATACTACTTTGCGATTGCAAGCAGAAACTTTTTAATGAATGAGGAACCAATTGAAGAAATTTTGAGAGAAAGAACTAACCATTATAAAAACATAAAAAAAGATATAGATTTTTGGTTTATTACCAATACAGATCTATTAGAATCATTTAACATAGAACATATATGCAAACAATTGCAAGAAGATTATGCTGCTATAATTTCATTAGATAAAAAATTTATTCAATGGTTAAAATTAAGAATTGGATTTGTCGCAATAGGCGAATTTCAATCCAATTATATTTTTTCACAAAATATGAAAAATGTTTATTTTTAATACAAGACAATTTATGCAGCAGGTGTAACAAACAAAGTCAAAATTTCTTTACTGAAAGTTTCTGCTGCTTTAGATTTATAGCGATTTGGATTAATAATTATTGATAACATACGTTTAATTGTTACATTCTCTATTTTAGCCCAATGGAGTATACCTAATTCTAATTCTTTTGCAATAGCAGATACAGACACAAATGCAGCGCCTAATCCAGATTGTACTGCATTTTTAATAGCTTCTATAGAATTCAACTCCATTTCTATTTTAAACCTACTGCTATCAATATCATGTTGAATTAAAATTTTATCAATTACTTTACGTATAGTAGATTGAGTGTCTAAAGCAATAAATCTTAATCTATATAGATCTTCCTTCTGAATATCTGGCAGTTTAGAAAATATATGAGATGTAGGTAAAATAAGAGCTAGCTCATCCTCTGCATATGAAGTTATCTGTAAAGTATCTTTTAACTCATTTGGCACCTCTCCACCAATAACAGCTAAATCAACTTGACCATTGGCAACACTCCAAGAAATTAAACGAGTAGAATGTACTTGTAATTGAACATTAACTTGTGGATATCTTTGCCTAAACAAACCTATTAATCTAGGCATCAAATAAGTTCCCGTAGTTTGACTAGCGCCAATAACTAAAGTCCCTCCTTGCAAATTTTGCACATCTTCTAATGCTCGACAGGTTTCCTCACATAATGCTAAAATCCTGCCACCATATCTTAATAATAAATTACCTGCTTCTGTTAAGGTAGCTTTTTTATTACTTCTTTCAAATAAAGGTATATTCAATTGTTTCTCTAAATTTTGAATTTGAAGACTAATTGCCGGTTGAGATACATACAAACTATCCGCTGCACGCTTAAAACTACCCTCTTTTATAATAGCTTTTAAAATTCTTAACTGATCTAAAGTAAAAGGCAAATCTCTCATATAACTATATGAAAATAGTAAACGAATATATTTTTATTCTATAAATCTACAGATGTCAAAAAGTTTAATACAATTTTTTATTTCTTAGAGAAAAAATTTGATACATAAAAATATAGTATTAATCAAGTATAATTATAACATAATAATTCCTTTGTCATAACTATGATAAAAGTATAATATAATTATATAAAAACTTAAGGAAGAAAAGTATGGATATAAGACTTTTAATTGTACTACTGCCTGTATTAGCAGCTGCTTCTTGGGCTTTATATAATATTGGTAGAGTAGCTTTACAACAATTTCGTAGCATGTAAAGTATATTGTATAGTATCTTAAATTAAAACTACAATAAAGGGAATCACATTATATAAGATTCCCTCAGAAGCTAAATATAATTATCCAAATAAATCTCATATCTATTATGAATAATATGAAGATTACAAGTAAACATATAATATCAAATACTAAAATTAATAAAAAAATTTATGGCTGTACCTAAAAAACGCACATCAAAATCAAAATGTAAATCACGAAAAGCACAATGGAAACATAAAGCTTACGATACTTATAAAAAATCCATGTCATTAGGTAAATCAGTAATAACAGGTAAAGCTAACAGTTTTATATATATACAACAAAAAAAAGAAAATAATTAATTATCTAAATCATTAGAGTTAAATAATCATAACTGAAATACTATTTACAACTAAAATATTCAGTATACAAGTATAAATGAAAGTTATATACTTAAATCATAATAATTTCTTTTTTAAACATATAAAAGCCTGCTTTTATTGTAAATTCAAAAATCTGAAAACTATTTGGCTTTTTAATTGTTGTGATGGCTGTCAACATTATTTAATGAAACAAAAAATAAAAATAAGCCAAGTATCTAAAATTATTATTACAGAAATGACAATATGTAATATATCTGGATTACCGGGATTACTATCCAGTTTAAGTTTAAGCAATAAAAAGAGTGCTGTACATATATATGGTCCAACAGATTTAGCCAAATATTTAGAGCTGATAAAAAAATATTCAAAAACTAATTTTAGATATAATTTATACTTTCATAAATTAAAAACAAACTACATTATAAAAGATCATCAATATCAAATATATTGCTTTAAGAGATCCATACACTTTGAATTTATTATTACAATTCCTAAGAATAAAGGTAAATTTAAATTACATCAAGCAAAACAATGGCAAATAGAAATAGGTCCTATGTACGGTAAACTAAAAAAAGGATATGACTTTATCTTACCAGATGGTACACCAATAAATAGTAAAAATTTTACTCATAAACAAAAAAAAGATAATCAAATAACATTTCTATTAAATCAAGATTTATCGCAAACTCAACAAATTAAGTATTCGAAAACATTAACTGTTAAAACTACAGTTTAAAAATATATTTGTTACTATTTTAAATTTAAGTTATTATATTATTAAATATTAGACACTACAAAATTATCTACTTATGGTATATGCAATAATAGAAGCAGATGGTAAGCAAATTTGGGTAGAACCTGGTAAGTATTATGATATAAATTATATTCCAGGAGAACCAGGAGATTATATACAATTTAATAAAGTATTAGTTCTAAAACAAGAAAATTGTATTAAATTAGGAAAACCTTGTATACAATCTGCAGTTATAAAAGCCAAAATTTTAAAACACATAAAAGGTAAAAAAATAACTGTTTTTAAAACAAAATCAAAAAAAAACTATAGAAAGAAACAAGGGCATAGGCAAAAGTTTACTAGACTATTAATAGAAAAAATATTTCAATAGTGTGTCCACTTATGTCAATTATTGCAACGAAATTCGTAATCATATATTATAAACTAAGTTAATAAATATAACACATGGCACATAAAAAAGGTAGTGGAAGCACAAAAAATGGTCGTGATTCTCGTTCTCAAAGATTAGGAATCAAAAAATATGGAGGAGAATTAGTAAGTGTAGGAAATATAATTGTTCGACAAAGAGGAAGCCGATTCAAACCTGGACTTAACGTGAAACTAGCTAAAGATTATACTATATTCGCATTATCAAATGGCACAGTATTTTTTAAAAAAAGTAAAAAAAATCATACAACAATTAGTGTTATAACAAACGAAAAAAATTTATAGTATATAGATTGAAACAGTCCATAAAAACGTAATTTTTATAAATATAATTAAGACAATTATGATAAATTAACCTATCTACTTTTTTTATAGCGATGTTTCAAGAATGATAAAAAAAATAGTTATTTCTCACTACAATAATCTAGCAGCTATATTAAATAATAACAAAATTCAAGAAATTGTTACGATTAATAATTTATATCAAGTAAACGATATATATATAGGTACTGTAGAAAGAATTTTTTCTAGTATTAATGCTGCTTTTATAAAACTAAACAAATCCGGAAAAAGCGGTTTCATCCATATCAATGATATAAAACATATTAAAAAAGGAAAACATATTAAAAACATAGAAGAAATTTTGTCCATAAATCAGGTTATTTTAGTGCAAATTATAAAAGAGCCAACTATTTATAAAGGACCTAGATTAACCGCGAATATACAATTATATGGAAAATATCTCATATTAATGCCTTTTTGTAATACTATTTGTATATCACATAAAATTTATGATTATAATGAACGTACATATCTTTACTCATTAGCTGTTTTACTTAAACCTAGTAAAATGGGCCTATTAATTAAATCATCTGCTGAAGGTATTAAAGAAAATGTTATCCTAGATGATTTAGATGATTTAAAAAAACAATGGAATTTTATAGAAAAAGCGATTATAGACAATTCTTCACCTTTATTATTGTATAAAGATGAAAGCTTAATCAAAAAAATTATTAGAGATTTTTATGAAAATAATATCACAAAAGTAATAATTGATTCTAAAGAAGGATTAAATGAATTAAATTATTACTTATATAAATGGAATTGTATCTCAAGTCATCAAAACACAAAATTACAATTATACAGTCAATCAAAATGCATATTGGATCAGTTTTATATAAAACACGCTATAGATAATGCACTGAAGCCAAAAGTGAAATTGCCTTACGGAGGTCATATTATTATTGAAAGTAATGAAGCATTAACAGTAATTGATGTAAACTCCGGTTCATTCAATAAATCAGGTAATTCTAAAGAAGCTATTCTGAAAACAAACTTTTACGCAGCTATTGAAATAGCTCACCAATTAAAAGTAAGAAATATTAATGGAGTTGTAATTATCGATTTTATTGATATGTCTTCACAAGGTGATCAATTACAATTATTAGAACATTTTAGCAAATTATTAAAAGTAGATAATGCTAAACCACAAATAGTACAATTATCAGAGTTAGGTTTAGTGGAACTTACAAGAAGAAGAAGAGAGCAAAGCTTACAAGAGTTATTTACTAATGACAAAAATTTTCGTATTAATCCAACAGAAAGAAAATTTGTTAAACTTCTCACAAACACAAAAAAATACTATAACAGTACACTAAGCAACCATAAAAATATTAAATATTTATTTTTTAACAAACAATTTAAAAATAAAAAGTACGTAATATTAAAAAAGAAGTATTTTAAGCCATCTAAGACTTTTACACCCTACTACTTCACTTATATAGATGATACTAACCCTATTCAATTAATGCGCCCAAAAGTTAACTATATTATTCCTTTACAACTATATTTTAAACTCGTTGGCAACAAACTGACAGTTATATAATATAAAAAATACAAAAAGTAATTACTTTTTGTATTTAGTTTAATTTGCTGATAACAAAACGTTATCAGAATGAATTATCTTATACTAACTAACCATTAATTGATGGAGCAACTAGAGATACTGGTAAAGAATTACTAGAAGCTAGATCTAAAGGAAAATTATGAGCGTTACGTTCATGCATTACTTCCATACCTAGGTTAGCTCGATTAAGAATATCTGCCCAAGTATTAATTACACGCCCTTGACTATCTACAACAGATTGATTGAAATTAAAACCATTTAAGTTGAAAGCCATAGTGCTTACAGACATTGCTGTAAACCAAATTCCTACAACAGGCCATAAGCCTAAAAAGAAATGTAGTGAGCGTGAATTGTTAAAACTTGCATATTGAAAGATCAAGCGACCAAAATATCCATGAGCTGCAACAATATTGTATGTTTCTTCTTCTTGGCCAAATTTGTAACCATTATTTGCAGACTCATTTTCAGTTGTTTCACGAATTAAGCTAGAAGTTACTAAAGAACCATGCATAGCACTAAATAGAGAACCACCGAAAACACCTGCTACACCCAATTGATGAAAAGGATGCATTAAGATATTATGCTCAGCTTGGAATACAAGCATAAAATTAAATGTGCCAGAAATACCTAAAGGCATACCATCAGAGAAGCTTCCTTGTCCGATAGGATATACAAGGAAAACTGCTGCTGCTGCTGCTACAGGAGCTGTAAAAGCAACAGAGATCCAAGGGCGCATACCTAAACGATAGCTTAGTTCCCACTCACGACCAATGTAGCAGCATACACCTAATAAAAAGTGTAAAACAATTAGTTGATAAGGTCCACCATTGTATAACCATTCATCTAGTGATGCAGCTTCCCAAATTGGATAAAAATGAATACCAATTGCTGCAGAACTAGGTATAATCGCGCCAGAAATGATGTTATTTCCATAAAGTAAAGAACCAGCGACTGGCTCACGGATACCATCTATATCAACTGGAGGTGCAGCAACGAATGCAATGATGAATACAGATGTAGCTGTTAATAATGTTGGAATCATTAGAACACCAAACCAACCTATATAAAGTCGGTTTTCAGTGCTTGTAATCCAAGTACAAAAACGTTCCCACAGGCTTGCGCTTTCGCGTCTTTCTAAAGTAGCAGTCATAATATTATATATTGATTAGGATAATTAAGGATACTTCCCAAGACGTTCTCAACTTGTTATGTATATTATTACTAAAATATAAAGAAATTGTAAAGATTAAATTAAAATAATTAATCAAAGTTCAGTAAGATTAAGACTTACTGTAAATAATCATAGTAAAATATCATCAAACAATAAATAATGATAAAAAACTTAATAGTTGATTTTTTGATATGAATATATAGAATTATAATATAAGGGAACTATCAAATTTATTTCCAACTAATTTAATTTAAATAATAGAAAAATTAATATAATATTATGTCACATTTTAGTCGTATAACAACAAATATAACTGACCTAAAAATACTACAACAAAGCTTAAAAGATCTAAATTTTGAGTATAGTACAAAAAATTCACATTTGCAAGATAGTAATGGAAATTTGGAATATATGGATATGGTTGTAAGAAAGAATGATAAAAATGTAATAGGTTTTTTATGGAATGGAAAAGAATATACGTTTATATCCGACTTTGACTTATGGAAACACGATCATGAGATGTGCCAAGAAAACATTATAGAAAAAATATTGCAACAATACGCTATCAACTCTATTATAGAAGTAAGCCATACTGAAGGCTTTAAAACCATAAACAGGGAAAAATTACAAGATGGATCCATAAAATTAATAGTTCAAAGATGGAACTAAAGTATATAAAAAATTATATTGATTAATTATATGCGGACAGAGAGACTTGAACTCTCACGAGGCAAGCTCACTAGATCCTAAATCTAGCGTGTCTACCAATTCCACCATGTCCGCTATGAACAATAAATAAAGTATATCAAAAAATCCAACTAAAAACAAGTAATATAGACTAACATATTATAAAATATACTTTATAAACATGTGTAGAACTTGCTATTTTATTATTATTTTGATATATTTAATTCTATATTCTTGTCGTTGTCCTCAGTAGCTCAGCGGTAGAGCGATCGGCTGTTAACCGATTGGTCGTAGGTTCAAATCCTTCCTGGGGAGTTAATAAATAGAAATATAATTAATTTGCAATAATACTACAAACTACTTAAATCTTAAATATATCAATACACAATGATTACACTTCATTTTCTTAATACCATCAACTACAATATTTATATCATTGAACAAAATTTATATAATATATTAACATCACAAGTAAATAATGCTCATCCTATTATCTTGATATTACTTATAATAAGTGGTTTATTAACAAGCTTGAATCCATGCTTACTCTCTATAATACCTACTAGCTTATCATACATATATGCCAAAAAACTAACAAACAACAACCAAAAAATGTTTGTATTTGGCATACTAAGCAGTACTATTTTCAGTATTATCATATTCCAAGCGTTTCATAAACAATATGAATATCTGTTACACGCTTTTCCTATATTATCATATATCACTACGATCATACTTAGCTTCAACTTACTACAAATAATAGAATTTAATAATAGCTTTAGTTATAAAAATAATCTATACGATAAATTATCGTTCATACCTCTATTATATAATTATACAACAGGATTAATTATAGGTATTAGCTCTTCATCGTGTACAGCACCTATAATATTAATCATATTGTTTTGGATATCTTCCTGTAAATCTTGGTTATTAGGAATTATATATACTACAATATATTTATTAAGTTATATGTTACCTGTTTATCTAATTATTAATCGGAACTTTAATTATAATCAAATAAATAGATGGCCTCTTATATGGAATAATATTACTTTTTTAAGTGGCTGTAGCATGTTAGGGTATAGTATTTTTGCTTTACTTAATATAATATTTATATAATAGTCTCTAAAAAATAACAAATTATCTTTTATATAATTAAATAAATTTCTATTATAATCTATGCAGCTACTTAATATTAAGAATATTGTATGGCACACATTTAAAAGACTTCGCAATTTAAGTTTCTCTATAAGCTTACTACTTATAATAGCCATTATCAGCATGATTGGAACTATCATTGAGCAAAATCAAAGCGTTTCATATTACCAAACAACTTATCCTATAAAGAATCAATTATTGAATATTATAATTAATTGGAAGATAATTCTCAATTTAGGATTAGATCATATATATTCAAATCCATGTTTTATAATCATCTTAATTTTATTCTTTTGCAGTTTACTGGCATGCACTTTTTCTAATCAATTACCTAGTTTAAGAAATGCTCGTAAATGGAAGTTCTTACAACAAACTCAAAAAAGAAATAAAAAATCCCATTTTGCAACATTAGAACAAACATCTACATGTAATATGATCTATAGTTTATACAATAATCACTATTATGTATTTCATAAAGAAAATAGCTTATACGCTTATAAAGGCTTAGCTGGCAGAATTGCTCCTATTATTGTGCATTTCAGTATAATTTTAACTCTCACAGGATCTTTAATTAGTTTATTAGGTGGATTTACAGCACAAGAAATAATACCAGAAGGAGAAATATTTCATATTAAAAATACAATTCAGTCTGGATTTAATAGCACATTACCAGATAATCTAATAGGAAAAATTAAAAACTTTGATATTATATATAATAAAGACAACTCCATTAAACAGTTTTTATCCAATATTGTACTATATAATAATCAAGGCCAAAATATAAATCAAAAATACATTTTTGTTAATTCACCATTAATATTTAATGGTATTACATTTTACCAAACTGACTGGAGCATAAATAGTATAAGACTGAAAATAGGAGATAGTCCAATTATCCAACAACCAATTACAAAACACAAAATCAATAATGAAATCTTATGGTCATGTCAGATTCCCATTGATAAAACAACACATATTATATTGATTGTAACTAAGTTAAATAACCAAATTTCTATATATGATACATCTAACAATTTACTTATACATATAACATCAAATGAAAAAGTAGTGATTAATAATACAACTGTAGAAGTGCTTGAAATAATGACAAATACAGGTCTACAAATTAAAACAGATCCTGGTATTATCATTACTTATACAGGTTTTTTAACATTAATGATTAGCATAATTATAAGTTATGTCTCTTATTCTCAAGTATGGGTAAATAGCATAATACAACATACAGAAATAGCTGGTTTCACTAATAGAGCTACATTAAGTTTTGAAGAAGACTTAATTAATATTGAAGAAATGTACACGAAATATACATGGATATAAATGTAATACAAGAATATTATATATAATTATAAATGAAAATATATAACGTGAATAATATAATGTAAGATATTAAAAAATAAAAAACTGATACAAATTAAAGTAATTATTTAAACAATTGAGAACATGAAAATTAATTATAGAATTATTAATCTACAGCTTATTATATATTATATTGAGTAATTGTAAATATTCTAAAAAACATTAAATTCGTTTTTTCATAATTCATAATATATAACAAATATATATAATAATTAATTATTATAATAGAATTGTAAAATAACTATATAAACAATTAAACTTTACCATAGAATTAACATATTTTATTTTGTTTAACAATTTATCATTAGAGGAAAATTAAGCTGTAGACCATAAAGATTATAACTTGTATAAGAACAAATAAATAATATATTTACAAACAAATTCAAACTTTCTACCATTCCATTCAACAATATACAAATCAATATAATCTAATTAGAAAGATTCAATAAATTTCACTTACCGAATCTTTTTAGTTTATTTCAGAGTTCATTAAAACAATAAGTTGCTAAATACTAAAATGTAATAAAATTTCTAATTATTGCTTGACCTTCAGTTGTCCATAAACTTTCTGGATGAAATTGAATACCTCTCAATAATTTATATTTTTTATGACGACATGCCATAATAATGCCCTCATGGGTCCAAGCTGTAATTTCTAAGTTATTAGGCAAGCCTTGATGGTTAATAATCAAACTGTGATAACGCACTGCACAAAAAGGATTAGGTAAGCCAGTAAATAAATCTTGAGAATTATGTAAAATTTGACTCAATTTACCATGCATAGGATATTCTAGCTTAGTAATTGTCGCACCATACACATGGCCTATAGCTTGATGACCTAAACAGACTCCCAAAATAGGAATAGTCTTAGCATAAGAACTAATTAATTGCAAAGATATACCTGAATTTTCAGGGTTACCTGGGCCAGGAGATAAAACAATATGACTTGGATTATATTGATCAATATAAGACAAAGATATTTCATCATTCCTGACAGTAGAAATAGATAAGCCTAATTTACCTAAAGACTGGACTAAATTCTGCGTGAAACTATCATAATTATCAATAACTAAAATCATAGTTTAAATAAAATATACTTGCATATTAAATTACTTTATAAATATACCTTCTGAAGGTGAACTTGCTATAGCTTTATTCTGTCTTAACATCCTACCAGATAGATAAGCAACACGACCAGATATAACACCTAATTTCATAGCTTCTGCCATATATCCAGGATTAGTAGCTTTAGCAATCGCTGTATTCAATAATACTGCAGATGCCCCCATTTCCATAGCATGACTAGCTTCACTAGCTGTACCAATACCCGCATCTATTATAATAGGAACTTTTGCATTATTTATAATAATTTGTAAATTTAGAAGATTTTGTAAACCCTGCCCAGACCCAATAGGGGAGCCTAAAGGCATAATTGCAGAACAACCAATCTCCTCTAATTGTTTAGCTAAAATAGGATCTGGACTGATATAAGGTAAAACTGTAAAATTTTTATTGACTAAATATTCTGCAGCCTTTAAAGTTCCATAAGGATCTGGAAATAAATATTCTGAATCAGAAATAACTTCTAGCTTGACAAAATTATTATCTAACTGACCTAATCTTTTTGCCATTTCTCGACCTAAAACAGCAACTCTTATGGCTTCTTCTACCGTCTCAGAACCAGCTGTGTTAGGTAAAAGCCACAATTTTTTCCAATTTAATCCATCAAGTAAATTGCTTTTACCGCTTAGCTTCTTAATATATGTACGACGAATCGCTACTGTGACAATAGAAGCATCACTATTAATTATACTCATACTAGCCTCTTTTAAATTTCTATATTTACCTGTACCTAACATTAAGCGAGATGGAAAAGACTTTTTATTAATTTGTAAAGGCTGAGTTAAATGTAAATATGAAGACAATAAATTCGGTGACATTGTTTTATTTCAATTAAATAAATAAAAATATTTGAAATGTTTTATTATTTTAGTGTAAAATCAATATATACTCAATACATTTTATACTGAAAATTACATTAATATTTAATGTAATCATTAGTAAAAGAAAAAACATCAATAAAATTTATATTTAAATATAACTTGCTGCAACCACTATATAAAATTACTATGCATAATAAATCACCTTTATTGATTATTATAATACTAACCATTTTGAGTACTATATTAATCAGCTTTATAATACGCTACTTATATTTATATATAGCAACATCCTATAAAAATTATAATGTTAATAATATTACATTATTAGATCGCTTCAGTTCTATATTACCTTATTGGCTACCATTGTTAGAAGGCTTACAAAACTTCGGGCAACAAATTTTACCAGATTATCCTTTCAATATTATGCAAATTTATAAAAAGACTTTAATGCCTTTAGTAATTTTTTATGTTACACACCCAACATTAGCTGTTATCATATTTTTCATATTATATTACTTATTTGTACGTAATAAGAGCCCCATACCTGACCGCCCATTTATTAGATTTAACGTATTACAATCAATACTATTATTTCTAATTAATTCCTTACTAGGAGCCACATTTAGAGCTTTACCCATAGAATTTAGAATGAGTTTGTATGGACTTATGCTGTGTAATACACTATTTTGGTTTGTTTTATCAACTATAGTTTACTCTATAATAAAATCTATTGAAGGAAAATATGCTAGAATACCAGTAATTTCTCAAGCTGTAAGAATACAAATTGATAATCAATTATAAGGTATAATTTATGAATTTTAACCATTATGAAACAATCTATATATTACAACCCAATATCACAGAAGCAGAAAATTTAGCTTTAGTAAATCAATACAAATCATTAATGAAAAAATATGGTGGACAAAACATATCAATTCAACATAAAGGTAGAAGACACCTGAATTATAATATACAATCTTATTATGACGGTATTTATGTTCAAATAAATTATACAGCAAGTAGTAATTTAGTTAAAATATTGGAAAAAAATATGCGCTTAAGGGGAGATATTATAAGATATATAACAATTAAAAATTGTAGTACAGGACATATAAAAGTATGAACTATTTTATATTTTATAGCTCAGCTTATGCACTTATTAAGTACAAATAAATATGTGCAAGATTTTAATACTTTCTATAAATATTATAATATTTAATCAAAAATAACAAATTTAAATAAAACTAGATCAAGATCAATATGATCGATCTAGCAAATTATATACAAAATTAATTCATTCAATTTTTTTACACATCGGAGACTATTGTATTACAAAATAATATAATAAGAATATTATGAACATACACTAATATATACCCAAAATTTTCAAAACCCTTACTAGGGCTTATAAGGAATAATGGACAAGATAAAAACAAAGAATTTAAGATATATTTAATAGCAATTAGCAATAAGATATTAAATCAAATAAACATCATCAAAAGACTGATTTAATCTTCAATTCAAATAAAAACAACTTACAATTTTCAATATATATAGTCTTGATACTGAGCTACCTTCCCAAAAAGCTTCCCTTTCAGTATTATTGCCGCTGCAGCGTTTAACAACCAAGTTCGGAATGGATTGGAGTGGTTCCACTGCGCTATAAGAATCAAGACATAAATTACACTATTAAATTAAAGTTATTATCATATCTAAAACATTCGATCTATTAGTACGTCTCAGCTGAATATATTGCTATACTTACACTTAACGCCTATCGAACGGTTAGTCTTACCGTGATCTTATCCATTTTACTGGAAAGAGTACTCATCTTGAGGTTAGCTTCCCGCTTAGATGCTTTCAGCGGTTATCTTATCCATACTTAGCTACCCAGCATTTACTGTTGGCACAATAACTGGCACACCAGAGGTATGTTTCTCCCGGTCCTCTCGTACTAAGGAGAAATCCTCTCAATACTCTAACGCCTACACCGGATATGGACCGAACTGTCTCACGACGTTCTGAACCCAGCTCGCGTACCGCTTTCATGGGCGAACAGCCCAACCCTTGGGACATACTACCGCCCCAGGATGCGATGAGCCGACATCGAGGTGCCAAACCTCCCCGTCGATGTGAACTCTTGGGGGAGATTAGCCTGTTATCCCTAGAGTAACTTTTATCCGTTGAGCGACAGCCTTTCCACTCAGTACTGTCGGATCACTAAGGCCGACTTTCGTCTCTGCTCGACTTGTAGGTCTCGCAGTCAAGCTTCCTTATGCCTTTATACTCTACGACTGATTTCCGACCAGCCTGAGGAAACCTTTGCACGCCTCCGTTACTTTTTAGGAGGCGACCGCCCCAGTCAAACTGCCCACCTGAAACTGTTTATTGGCCAGCTCATGGCAATCAATATTAGAATTCTAGTTTAATCAGAGTGGTATCTCACTAATGGCTCATATACATCCGCAAACATATATTCTTTGCCTCCCACCTATACTGCGCAAATTAAACCCAAATTCAATTCCAAGCTACAGTAAAGCTTCATAGGGTCTTTCTGTCCAGGTGCAGGTAGTCCGCATCTTCACAGACAATTCTATTTCGCCGAGTCTCTCTCTGAGACAGTGCCCAAATCGTTACGCCTTTCGTGCGGGTCGGAACTTACCCGACAAGGAATTTCGCTACCTTAGGACCGTTATAGTTACGGCCGCCGTTCACCGGGGCTTCAGTCACTAGCTTCATTTTACAACTGACCAATTTCTTTAACCTTCCGGCACTGGGCAGGCGTCAGCCCCCATACGTTGTCTTACGACTTTGCGGAGACCTGTGTTTTTGCTAAACAGTCGCTTGGGCCTGGTTATTGCAACCCTACAAGGGTACTCCTTCTCCCGAAGTTACGGAGCTATTTTGCCGAGTTCCTTAGAGAGAGTTATCTCGCGCCCCTTAGTATACTCTACCTACCTACTTGTGTCAGTTTAAGGTACAGGTATTTATTACTTAAGATATATCGAGCTTTTCTTGGAAGTATGACATCAATCACTTCAGCACCTTAATGCTTTGTATTCACTTCTTAGCTCTAGATGTTTTCTCCATCTTTCTTCACCTTAAAAGCTTAAACCGGTAACCAACATCCGGCTGATCTAGCCTTCTCCGTCCCTCGTTATCAGTAATAAACAGTACAGGAATATTAACCTGTTATCCATCGACTACGTTTTTCAACCTTGCCTTAGGCCCTGACTTACCCTTCGCGGACGAACCTTCCGAAGGAAACCTTAGGTTTTCGGGGCATTGGATTCTCACCAATGTTTTCGCTACTCAAGCCGACATTCTCACTTCTGCTTTGTCCACATTCACTTTCGCTAATGCTTCAATCTAATGCAGAACGCTCCCCTACCGATGATAAAACATCCCACAGCTTCGGCAAATTACTTAGCCCCGTTCATTTTCGGCGCAAGATCACTAAACCAGTGAGCTATTACGCACTCTTTAAAGGATTGCTGCTTCTAAGCGAACCTCCTGGTTGTTTATGCATTCTTACTTCCTTTATCACTTAGTAATTATTTAGGGGCCTTAGCTGGTGGTCTGGGCTGTTTCCCTTTTGACAATGAAGCTTATCCCCCACTGTCTCACTGATTGATTATTCACTTAGTATTCAGAGTTTGCATCGATTTGGTACCGCTCTCGCAGCCCGCACCGAAACAGTGCTTTACCCCTAAGCTATAGTATCAATCGCTGCGCCAAAACGCATTTCGGGGAGAACCAGCTAGCTCCGGATTCGATTGGCATTTCACCCCTAGCCACAGCTCGTCCGCTGATTTTTCAACATCAGTCGGTTCGGACCTCCACTTAGTGTTACCTAAGCTTCACCCTGGCCATGGCTAGATCATCCGGGTTCGGGTCTGTAAACAGTGACTTATGCTCTAATTAAAGCTCGCTTTCACTATGGCTTCGATATTCTCTATCTTAACCTGCCACTACCTACAAGTC